ACTTAATTATTTTTTAGTTAAAAAGTTGAAAGATATTCTGGACAATACGGAGAGTTTGATCCTGGCTCAGGATGAACGCTGGCGGTATGCTTAACACATGCAAGTTGAACGGAAGTTTATTCTTCAGTAGCGGACGGGTGAGTAATACGCAAGAATCTACCCTTAGGAGAGGGATAACAATTGGAAACGATTGCTAATACCTCATATGCTATAATAATAGTGAAAGATTTTTTGCCTAAGGATGAGCTTACGTCTGATTAGCTAGTTGGTAAATTAAGAGCTTACCAAGGCAACGATCAGTAGCTGGTTTGAGAGGATGATCAGCCACACTGGAACTGAGACACGGTCCAGACTTCTACGGAAGGCAGCAGTGGGGAATTTTCCGCAATGGGCGAAAGCCTGACGGAGCAATACCGCGTGAGGGAAGAATGCCTGTGGGTTGTAAACCTCTTTTCTTAAGGAAGAAAAATGACGGTACTTAAGGAATAAGCATCGGCTAACTCCGTGCCAGCAGCCGCGGTAATACGGGGGATGCAAGTGTTATCCGGAATTATTGGGCGTAAAGCGTCTGTAGGTGGTTAAATAAGTCAGTTGTTAAATATTGAGGCTCAACCTTGAACCAGCAGCTGAAACTATTTAACTAGAGTATGGTATGGGTAAGGGGAATTCCCAGTGTAGCGGTGAAATGCGTAGATATTGGGAAGAACACCAGAAGCGAAGGCGCCTTACTGGGCCATCACTGACACTCAGAGACGAAAGCTAGGGGAGCGAATGGGATTAGATACCCCAGTAGTCCTAGCCGTAAACGATGGATACTAGATGTTGTGCGTATCGATCCGTGCAGTATCGTAGCTAACGCGTTAAGTATCCCGCCTGGGAAGTACGCTCGCAAGGGTGAAACTCAAAGGAATTGACGGGGGCCCGCACAAGCGGTGGAGCATGTGGTTTAATTCGATGCAACACGAAGAACCTTACCAGAATTTGACATGTCACAAATTTTTATGAAAATAAAAAGTGCTTTCGAGAATGTGAACACAGGTGGTGCATGGCTGTCGTCAGCTCGTGTCGTGAGATGTTGGGTTAAGTCCCGCAACGAGCGCAACCCTTATTCTTAGTTGCTATCATTAAGTTGAGGACTTTAAGAAGACTGCCGGTGACAAACCGGAGGAAGGTGAGGACGACGTCAAGTCAGCATGCCCCTTATATTCTGGGCTACACACGTGCTACAATGGTCATGACAAAGAGCCGCGAAACTGTGAAGTTCAGCTAATCTCATAAACATGATCTCAGTTCGGATTGTAGGCTGCAACTCGCCTACATGAAGATGGAATCGCTAGTAATCGCCGGTCAGCTATACGGCGGTGAATTCGTTCCCGGGCCTTGTACACACCGCCCGTCACACCATGGGAGCTGGCTATACCCGAAGTTGTTACTTTAACCTTTGTTGGAGGAGGGCACCTAAGGTAGAGCTAGTGACTGGGGTGAAGTCGTAACAAGGTAGCCGTACTGGAAGGTGCGGCTGGATCACCTCCTTATTTAGGGAAAGAGAATTTTGAAATATAAATTATATCTCTAAGCTTTAGATCGTATCTTTATAAAATTTAAGCAATCAAGCAGGGCTATTAGCTCAGTTGGTTAGAGCACACCCCTGATAAGGGTGAGGTCCCTGGTTCAAATCCAGGATAGCCCACCAATTTATATAAGGGGGTATAGCTCAGCTGGTAGAGCGCTGCTTTTGCAAGGCAGATGTCAGCGGTTCGAGTCCGCTTATCTCCAAGCATAAAAATACTTGATTTTGACTTAAAGTTAAATTATTATACTAACATCAACACTTTAAATTATATATAGTAATAATTTGTTCTAATACTTTTATGGAATACATGTATAGTATTATCAATATTGTCAATTATTACATTTTACTATTATATACTATTATAAGTAATACTTAAAACAAGTAAGGGCTTATGGTGGATACCTAGGCATTTAGAAGCGATGAAGGGCGTGACTACCGACGAAATGCTTCGAGGAGCTGGAAGTAAGCTGTGATTCGGAGGTACCCGAATGAGGAAACTCTTTATACTACCTACTGAATTTATAAGTAGGCAAGAGCTAACTTGGCGAACTGAAACATCTTAGTAGCCAAAGGAAAAGAAAGCAAAAGCGATTCTCTTAGTAGTGGCGAACGAAAAGGGAACAGCCTAAACCACTTTAACGAGTTTTAGTGGGGTTGTGGGACAATATTTACAATTTTGTGATGCTAGATGAATCAATTGGAATATTGTACCGTAGAAGGTGATAGTCCTGTAATCGAAAGCAAAGCAATATTTTTATTGAATCCCAAGTAGCATGGGACACGTGAAACCCCGTGTGAATCCACGAGGACCACCTCGTAAGGCTAAATATTACTAAATGACCGATAGTGAACTAGTACCGTGAGGGAAAGGTGAAAAGAACCCCGGGAGGGGAGTGAAATAGAACATGAAACCGTAAGCTTACAAGCAGTAGGAGGATGACTTATCGTCTGACTATGTGCATGTTGAAGAATGAGCCGGCGACTTGTAGGTAGTGGCAGGTTAAGATAGAGAATATCGGAGCCATAGTGAAAGCGAGCTTTAATTAGAGCATAAGTCACTATTTACAGACCCGAACCCGGATGATCTAGCCATGGCCAGGGTGAAGCTTAGGTAACACTAAGTGGAGGTCCGAACCGACTGATGTTGAAAAATCAGCGGACGAGCTGTGGCTAGGGGTGAAATGCCAATCGAATCCGGAGCTAGCTGGTTCTCCCCGAAATGCGTTTTGGCGCAGCGATTGATACTATAGCTTAGGGGTAAAGCACTGTGCCGGTGCGGGCTGCGAGAGCGGTACCAAATCGATGCAAACTCTGAATACTAAGTGAGCAGTCAATCAGTGAGACAGTGGGGGATAAGCTTCATTGTCAAAAGGGAAACAGCCCAGACCACCAGCTAAGGCCCCTAAATAATTGCTAAGTGATAAAGGAAGTAAGAATGCATAAACAACCAGGAGGTTTGCTTAGAAGCAGCAATCCTTTAAAGAGTGCGTAATAGCTCACTGGTTTAGTGATCTTGCGCCGAAAATGAACGGGGCTAAGTAATTTGCCGAAGCTGTGGGATGTTTTATCATCGGTAGGGGAGCGTTCTGCATTAGGTTGAAGCATTAGCAAAAGCGAATGTGGACAAAGCAGAAGTGAGAATGTCGGCTTGAGTAGCGAAAACATTGGTGAGAATCCAATGCCCCGAAAACCTAAGGTTTCCTTCGGAAGGTTCGTCCGCGAAGGGTAAGTCAGGGCCTAAGGCAAGGTTGAAAAACGTAGTCGATGGATAACAGGTTAATATTCCTGTACTATTTATTACTGATAACGAGGGACGGAGAAGGCTAGATCAGCCGGATGTTGGTTACCGGTTTAAGCTTTTAAGGTGATGAAAGATGGAGAAAACATCTAGAGCTAAGAAGTGAATACAAAGCATTAAGGTGCTGAAGTGATTAACGTCATACTTCCAAGAAAAGCTCGATATATCTTAAGTAATAAATACCTGTACCTTAAACTGACACAAGTAGGTAGGTAGAGTATACTAAGGGGCGCGAGATAACTCTCTCTAAGGAACTCGGCAAAATAGCTCCGTAACTTCGGGAGAAGGAGTACCCTTGTAGGGTTGCAATAACCAGGCCCAAGCGACTGTTTAGCAAAAACACAGGTCTCCGCAAAGTCGCAAGACAACGTATGGGGGCTGACGCCTGCCCAGTGCCGGAAGGTTAAAGAAATTGGTTAGTTGTAAAATGAAGCTAGTAACTGAAGCCCCGGTGAACGGCGGCCGTAACTATAACGGTCCTAAGGTAGCGAAATTCCTTGTCGGGTAAGTTCCGACCCGCACGAAAGGCGTAACGATTTGGGCACTGTCTCAGAGAGAGACTCGGCGAAATAGAATTGTCTGTGAAGATGCGGACTACCTGCACCTGGACAGAAAGACCCTATGAAGCTTTACTGTAGCTTGGAATTGAATTTGGGTTTAATTTGCGCAGCATAGGTGGGAGGCAAAGAATATATGTTCGTGGATATATATGAGCCATCAGTGAGATACCACTCTGATTAAACTAGAATTCTAATATTGACTGCCATTAGCTGGCCAATAGACAGTTTCAGGTGGGCAGTTTGACTGGGGCGGTCGCCTCCTAAAAGGTAACGGAGGCGTGCAAAGGTTTCCTCAGGCTGGTCGGAAATCAGTCGTAGAGTATAAAGGCATAAGGAAGCTTGACTGCGAGACCTACAAGTCGAGCAGAGACGAAAGTCGGCCTTAGTGATCCGACAGTACTGAGTGGAAAGGCTGTCGCTCAACGGATAAAAGTTACTCTAGGGATAACAGGCTAATCTCCCCCAAGAGTTCACATCGACGGGGAGGTTTGGCACCTCGATGTCGGCTCATCGCATCCTGGGGCGGTAGTATGTCCCAAGGGTTGGGCTGTTCGCCCATGAAAGCGGTACGCGAGCTGGGTTCAGAACGTCGTGAGACAGTTCGGTCCATATCCGGTGTAGGCGTTAGAGTATTGAGAGGATTTCTCCTTAGTACGAGAGGACCGGGAGAAACATACCTCTGGTGTACCAGTTATTGTGCCAACAGTAAACGCTGGGTAGCTAAGTATGGACAAGATAACCGCTGAAAGCATCTAAGCGGGAAGCTAACCTCAAGATGAGTACTCTTTCCAGTAAAATGGATAAGATCACGGTAAGACTAACCGTTTGATAGGCGTCAAGTGTAAGTATAGCAATATATTCAGCTGAGACGTACTAATAGATCGAATGTTTTATGTATTATAATTTTCAAAACTTTAATTTAATAGTGTGATTTATGTCTTGATGCTTATAGCGCAGTGGAACCACGCCAATCCATTCCGAACTTGGTTGTTAAACGCTGCAGCGGCGATAATACTGAAAGGGAAGCTTTTTGGGAAGGTAGCTCAGTATCAAGACTATACAGAAAAATTATAAAAATATAGGTTGTTTTTAAGTCTTTATTTTATTGATCTATTGATCATATTTTACAAACTCTTACCAAAGTTTGTAAAATTTTTGGCATATATCGGTATATTTATAATACTATTGTAGAATGTCCTCTACCATTATATTATTTTTAAATATAGCAGTATCTGATCTTTAAAAAAAATTATGAATTAACTCTACATATAATTTACTAGATCATATTAATCTAGTTTTATTTAAATTTGTTATTATTGATTAAATATTACAATATTTATTTTATGTAAATTATTAAAATCTTGTAAATATTGATATGCATGTTATATGTGTACAATTTGAGCTATAAAATATAAAATAGCTTATACTTTTATATGGCCTGTACTGTAATTCTTAATTGTGATATATCTTATAATTTCTTCTCTTAAGCGCATAGTTTTTTCCAATATTTTAACTAAATTGCTACTTGCTGTATAATTTATTTGAACATAAATACCATCATAATAAGATTGTATATTATAATTCAAGTGTCTTCTACCTTTATGTTGAATTGATATGTTTTGTCCACCATACTTTTTTATTAATGATTTATATTGATTTACTAAAGCTAAATTTTCTGCTTCTGTGATATTGGGTTGTAATATATAGATTGTTTCATAATTGTTAAAATTCATAAATTATACCTTATAATTGATTATCAATTTGTATTCTTACAGCTTGAGAAATTACTGGTATTCTAGCATATTTTCCTTCAATAGATTTTATTATAGAGTACACTATAGTTGATAAAACGAACCAAAATAATGTATTACATAGCATAAGTCCATATAAACTCATTCTGAACTCTATAGGTAAAGCTCTAAATGTAGCCCCCAGTAAGGAATTAATTAGAAATAATAATATTGATTGTAATACGTTAAATCTGATAAATGGACGATCCGGTATTGGGCTCTTATTGCGTACAAATAAGTAATATAATATAAAAAATATAATAACAGCTAATGTTGGGTGTGTAACATAAAAAATTACTAAAGGCATTAGAGTCTTTTTATAAATTTGCATAATATTGAAAGGGTAATCTGGTAAAATTTGTTGCCCGAAGTTTTGTAAGCCTTCTAATAATGGTAGCCAATAAGGTAATATAGAACTGAAGCGATCTAATAATGTAATATTATTAACATTATAATTTTTATAAGATGTTGCTATATATAAATATAAGTAGCGTATTATAAAGCTGATTAATATAGTACTCAAAATGGTTAGTATTATAATAATCAATAAATGTGATTTATTATGCATAGTAATTTTATATAGTGGTTGCAGCAAGTTATATTTAAATAAAAATTTTATTGATGTTTTTTATTTGACTAATGATTACATTAATATTTAATGTAATTTTTAGTATAAAATATATTGAGTATATATTGATTCTACACTAAAATAATAAAACATTTCAAATATTTTTATTTATTTAATTGAAATAAAACAATGTCACGGAATTTATTGTCTTCATATTTGCATTTAACTCGGCCTTTAAAAATTAATAAAAAGTCTTTTCCATCTCGCTTAATGTTGGGTACAGGTAAGTATAGAAATTTAAAAGAGGCTCGTATGAGTATAATTAATAGTGATGCTTCTATTGTAACAGTAGCTATTCGTCGTACATATATTAAGAAGCTAAACGGTAAAAGCAATTTACTTGATGGATTAAATTGGAAAAAATTGTGGCTTTTACCTAATACAGCTGGTTGTGAAACAGTAGAAGAAGCTATAAGAGTTGCTGTTTTAGGTCGAGAAATGGCAAAAAGATTAGGACAGTTAGATAATAATTTTGTGAAGCTAGAAGTTATTTCTGATTCCGAATATTTATTTCCAGATCCTTATGGAACTTTAAAGGCTGCAGAGTATTTAGTAAATAAAAATTTTACAGTTTTACCTTATATTAGTCCAGATCCTATTTTAGCTAAACAGTTAGAAGAGATTGGCTGTTCTGCAATTATGCCTTTAGGTTCCCCTATTGGGTCTGGGCAAGGTTTACAAAATCTTCTAAATTTACAAATTATTATAAAGAATGCAAAAGTTCCTATTATAATAGATGCAGGTATCGGTACAGCTAGTGAAGCCAGTAAAGCTATGGAAATGGGTGCATCTGCAGTATTATTGAACACAGCTATTGCTAAAGCTGCTAATCCTATACATATGGCAGAAGCTATGAAATTAGGTGTTATATCTGGTCGTGTTGCTTATTTATCTGGTAGAATGTTAAGACAGGATAAAGCTGTAGCAAGTTCACCTTCTGAAGGTATATTTATAAAGTAATTTAACATGCAAGTATATTTTATTTAAACTATGATTTTAGTTATTGACAATTATGATAGTTTCACGCAGAATTTAGTCCAGTCTTTAGGTGAATTAGGTTTATCTATTTTTACTGTCAGGAATGATGAAATATCTTTGTCTTATATTGATCAATATAATCCCAGTCATATTGTTTTATCTCCTGGCCCAGGTAATCCTGAAAATTCAGGTATATCTTTGCAATTAATTAGTTCTTATGCTAAGACTATCCCTATTCTAGGAGTGTGTTTAGGTCATCAAGCTATAGGCCATGTATATGGTGCGCAAATTACTAAGCTAGAATATCCTATGCATGGTAAATTGAGTCAAATTTTACATAATTCTCAAGATTTATTTACTGGTTTACCTAATCCTTTTTCTGCAGTGCGTTATCATAGTTTAATTATCAATCATGAAGGTTTGCCTAATAACTTAGAGATTACAGCATGGACCCATGAGGGCATTATTATGGCATGCCGTCATAAAAAATATAAACTATTGAGAGGTATTCAATTTCATCCAGAAAGTTTATGGACAACTGAAGGGCAAGAAATAATTAGAAATTTTATTGCATTTTAATATTTAGCGGCTTATTTTCTTAATTAACTTTGAAATAAACTAAAAAGATCTAGTAATTGTAATTTATTGGATCTTTCTAATTAGATTATATTGATTTGTACGTTGTAAAGTGCAATGTTAGAAATTTTAAAGGTTTTTGTAAATATATTATTTATTTGTTCTCATACAATTTATAATTTTTGTAGTTTACAGCTTGATTTGACTGTAATCATATATTCTTAAATAAAATTTACTAATTCTACTTTAAAGCTTAATTATTTATATAGTGATTTTATCATTTTATTATAATAATCAATTATTATTCATATTTGTTATATATTATGAAAACACGAATTAAATGTTGACTAGAATACTTATAATTATTCAATAAGTTTTAGATTAATAATTATAATTGACTTTTACGTTCCCAATTGTTTTAATGGTTACTTGAATTTATATCAGTTTTTTATTTATTTGATTATTTAATTCTTTTCTAAAACTGTAGAAGAGAATCTTTATGCAAGAATTTTATATTTGTTATTATCGATTATATTTATATCCATGTATATTTAGTGTACATTTCTTCAATATTGATTAAGTCTTCTTCAAAACTTAATGTAGCTCTATTAGTAAACCCAGCTATTTCTATATGTTGTATTATACTATTTACCCACACTTGAGAATAAGAAATGTAACTTATAATTATGCTAATCATTAATATTAAAAAACCTGTATAAGTAATGATAATACCAGGATCTGTTTTAATTTGTAAGCCTGTGTTTGTCATTATTTCAAGTATTTCTACAGCTGTATTATTAATCACTACTTTTTCATTTGATGTCATATTTACGAGTAAATTGTTAGATATATCATATATAGAGATTTGGTCATTTAATTTAGTCACAATAAATATAATATGTGTTGTCTTATTAATGGGCATCTGACATGACCATAAGACTTGATTATTAATTTTATGTTTCAAAATTGGTTTTTGGATAATTTGACTATTTCCTATTTTCAGTCTTATACTATTTATGCTCCAATCAGTTTGATAGAATGTAATACCATCAAATATTAATGGTGAATTAACAAAAATATTTTTTTGATTTATATTTTGGCCTTCATTATTATATAGTACAATATTAGATAAAAATTGTTTTATAGAGTTGTCTTTGTTATATGTGATATCAAAGTTTTTAATTTTCCCTATTAGGTTATCTGGTAATTTGCTATTAAATCCAGATTGAATTGTATTTTTAATATGGAATATTTCTCCTTCTGGTATTATCTCTTGTGCTGTAAATCCACCTAATAAACTAATTAAGGATCCTGCGAGAGTTAAAATTATACTGAAATGTACAACAATAGGAGCAGTTCGGCCAGCTAAGCCTTTGTAAGCGTATAAGCTACTTTCTTTATGAAATATATAGTAGTGATTATTATATAAACTATAGATCATATTACATATAGATATTTGTTCTAACTTCGTAAAATGAGATTTATTATTTCTCTTTTGAGTTTGTTGTACAAATTTCCATTTACGAGCATTTCTTAAACTAGGTAATTGATTAGAAAAAGTGCATGCAAGTAAACTACAAAAGAATAAAATTAATAGGATGATAAAAAATGGATTTGAATATATATGATCTAATCCTAAATTGAGAATTATCTTCCAATTAAGTACAATATTCAATAGTTGATTCTTTATAGGATAAATTGTTTGATAATATGAAATGCTTTGATTTTGCTCAATGATAGTTCCAATTATACTAATAACAGCTATAATAAGTAGTAAGCTGATAGAGAAACTTAAATTACGAAGTCTTTTAAATGAGTGCCATACAATATTTTTCATATTAAGTAGCTGTATAGATTATAATAGAAATTTATTTGATTATATAAAAGATAATTTGTTGTTTTTTAGAAAACATTATATAAATATTATATTAAGTAAAGAGAAAATGCTATATCCTAACATGGTACAACCACTTAAAAAAGTAATACGGTTCCATACAAAAGGCCATCTATTTATTGGATTATAATTAATGTTCTGATTAATAATCATATAAACAGGTAACATATAACTGAATAAGTATATGGTAGTATATGTAATTCTCAATAACCAAGATTTGCAAGAAGATATCCAAAACAATATTATTAATAGTATCGGGGCTGTACAAGATGAAGAACTAATACCTATAATTAATCCTGTTGTATAGTTATATAATAAAGGTATAAATGATAATTTATCATATAGATTATTCTTATAACTAAAGCTATTATTAAATTCTATTATTTGTAACAAATTGAAGCTAATTATAATTGTAGTAATATATGATAATAAAGGAAAAGCATGCAATAAATATTCATATTGCTCATGAAACGCCTGGAATATGACAATATTAAAAATAGTACTACTTAGTATGCCAAATATAAATATTTTTTGGTTATTGTTTGTTAGTTTTTTTGCATATATGTATGACCAGCTAGCAGGTATCATAGAGAGTAAGCATGGGTTCAAGCTTGTTAATAAACCACTAATTATAAGTAATATGAAAACAATAGGATAAGCACTATTTATTTGTGATGTTAATATATTATATAAGTTTTGTTCAATGATATAAGTATTGTAGTTGACTGTATTAAGAAAATGAAGTGTAATCATTGTATATTGATATATTTAAGTGATTTGTAGTATTATTGCAAATTAAGTATATTTCAATTTATTAACTCCCCAGGAAGGATTTGAACCTACGACCAATCGGTTAACAGCCGATCGCTCTACCGCTGAGCTACTGAGGACAACAACAAGAATATGAAGTTAAATATATCAAAATAATAGCAATATAGCAAGCTTTACACATACTTATAAATTATATTATATAATATATGAGTACAAATTACTTGTTTTTAGTTAGATTTTTTGATACACTTTATTAGAACTAGAATTGCTCATATACTCTATTTATTGTTTATAGCGGACATGGTGGAATTGGTAGACACGCTAGATTTAGGATCTAGTGAGCTTGTATCGTGAGAGTTCAAGTCTCTCTGTCCGCATATGATTAGTTAATATAATTTTTTTATACTTTAGTTCCATCTTTGAACTATTAATTTGATAGATCCATCTTGTAACTGCTCTTTGTTAATGGTTTTAAAGCCTTCAGTGTGGCTGACTTCTATAATTGAGTTAATGGCGTATTGTTGTAATATTTTTTCAATAATGTTTTCTTGATATATCTCATGATTATCTTTCCATAAGTCAAAGTCTGATATAAATGTATATTCCTTTCCATTCCATAAAAAACCTATTATATTTTTATCATTTTTTCTTACAACCATATCCATATATTCCAAATTCCCATTACTATCTTGTAAATGCGAATTTTTCGTACTATACTCAAAATTTAGATCTTTTAAGCTTTGTTGTAGTATTTTTAGGTCAGTTATATTTGTTGTTATACGACTAAAATGTGACATAATATTGTATTGATTTTTCTATTATTTAGTTAGTTGGAAGTAAATTTGATAGTTCCCTTATATTATAATTCTATACATCCATATTGAAAAATCAATTATTAAGTTTTTTATCATTTTTATTGTTTGATGATATTTTCTATAGTTTTTTATGATAAATCGTAATCTTACTGAACTTTGATTAATTATTTTAATTTAATCTTTACAATTTCTTTATATTTTAGTAATAATATAAATAACAAGTTGAGAATGTCTTGGGAAGTATCCTTAATTATCCTAATCAATTTATAATATTATGACTGCTACTTTAGAAAGACGCGAAAGCGCAAGCCTGTGGGAACGTTTTTGTACTTGGATTACAAGCACTGAAAACCGCCTTTATATTGGTTGGTTTGGTGTCTTAATGATTCCAACATTATTAACAGCTACATCTGTATTCATCATTGCATTCGTTGCTGCACCTCCAGTTGATATAGATGGTATTCGTGAGCCAGTTGCTGGTTCTTTACTTTATGGAAATAACATCATTTCTGGTGCGATTATACCTAGTTCTGCAGCAATTGGTATTCATTTTTATCCAATTTGGGAAGCTGCATCACTAGATGAGTGGTTATACAATGGTGGACCTTATCAACTAATTGTTTTACACTTCTTATTAGGTGTATGCTGCTACATTGGTCGTGAATGGGAATTAAGCTATCGTTTAGGTATGCGCCCTTGGATCTCTGTTGCTTTTACAGCTCCTGTAGCAGCAGCAGCAGCAGTTTTCCTTGTATATCCTATTGGACAAGGAAGCTTCTCTGATGGTATGCCTTTGGGTATTTCTGGCACATTTAATTTTATGCTTGTATTCCAAGCTGAGCATAATATCTTAATGCACCCTTTTCATCAACTGGGTGTAGCAGGTGTTTTTGGTGGTTCTCTATTTAGTGCTATGCATGGTTCTTTAGTAACTTCTAGCTTAATTCGTGAAACAACTGAAAATGAGTCTGCAAATAATGGTTATAAATTTGGCCAAGAAGAAGAAACATACAATATCGTTGCAGCTCATGGATACTTTGGCCGCTTGATCTTTCAATATGCAAGTTTTAACAACTCACGTTCACTACATTTCTTTTTAGGCTTATGGCCTGTTGTAGGAATCTGGTTTACAGCAATGTCTGTAAGTACTATGGCTTTCAACTTAAATGGTTTTAATTTCAATCAATCAGTTGTAGATAGTCAAGGGCGTGTAATTAATACTTGGGCAGATATTCTTAATCGAGCTAACCTAGGCATGGAAGTAATGCATGAACGTAATGCTCATAATTTTCCTTTAGATCTAGCTTCTAGTAATTCTTTACCAGTATCTCTAGTTGCTCCATCAATTAATGGTTAGTTAGTATAAGATAATTCATTCTGATAATGTTTTGTTACAAGTAAAGTTCAAAATTAACTAAATACAAAAAGTAATTACTTTTTGTATTTTTTATATTATATAACTGTTAGTTTGTTGCCAACGAGTTTAAAATATAGTTGTAAAGGAATAATATAATTAACTTTTGGACGTAATAGTTGGATAGGGTTAATATCATCTATATAGGTGAAGTAGTGGGGTGTAAAAGTCTTAGATGGCTTAAAATACTTCTTTTTTAATATTATGTACTTTTTATTTTTAAATTGTTTGTTAAAAAATAAATATTTAATATTTTTATAGTTACTTAATTTATTGTTATAGTGTTTACTTGTATTTTTGAGAAGTTTAACAAATTTTCTTTCTGTTGAATTAATACGAAAATTTTTGTCATTAGTAAATAACTCTTGTAAGCTTTGCTCTCTTCTTCTTCTAGTAAGTTCAACTAAACCTAATTCTGACAATTGTACTATTTGTGGTTTAGCATTATCTACTTTTAATAATTTGCTAAAATGTTCTAATAATTGTAATTGATCACCTTGCGAAGACATATCAATAAAATCAATAATTACAACTCCGTTAATATTTCTTACCTTTAATTGGTGAGCTATTTCAATCGCTGCATAAAAATTTGTTTTCAGAATAGCTTCTTTAGAATTACCTGATTTATTGAATGAACCAGAGTTCACATCAATTACCGTTAATGCTTCATTGCTTTCAATAATAATATGACCTCCGTAAGGCAACTTTACTTTTGGCTTCAGTGCATTATCTATAGCATGTTTTATATAAAACTGATCTAATATACATTTTGATTGATTATATAATTGTAATTTTGTGTTTTGACGATTTGATATGCAATTCCATTTATACAGATAATAATTTAATTCATTTAATCCTTCTTTAGAATCAATTATTACTTTTGTAATACTATTTTCATAAAAATCTCTAATAATTTTTTTGATTAAATTTTCATCTTTGTACAATAATAAGGGTGAAGAATTATCTATAATCGTTTTTTCTATAAAATTCCATTGTTTTTTTAAATCATCTAAATCGTCTAATATAACATTTTCTTGAATACCTTCAGCAGATGATTTAATTAATAAGCCCATTTTGCTAGGTTTAAGTAAAATAGCTAATGAGTAAAGATATGTGCGTTCATTATAATCGTAAATTTTATGTGATATACAAATAGTATTACAAAAAGGCATTAATACTAAATATTTTCCATGCAAATGTATGTTAGCGGTTAATCGAGGTCCTTTATAGATAGTTGGTTCTTTTATGATTTGTACTAAAATAACTTGATTTATAGACAAAATTTCTTCTATGTTTTTAATATGTTTTCCTTTTTTAATATGTTTTATATCATTAATATGGATAAAACCGCTTTTTCCAGATTTGTTTAGTTTTATAAAAGCAGCGTTGATACTAGAAAAAATTCTTTCTACAGTACCTATATATATATCGTTTACTTGATATAAATTATTAATTGTAACTATTTCTTGAATTTTGTTGTTATTTAGTATAGCTGCTAGATTATTATAGTGAGAAATAACTATTTTTTTTATCATTCTTGAAACATCGCTATAAAAAAATTAGATAGGTTAATTTATCATAATTATCTTAATTATATTTATAAAAATTACGTTTTTTATGGACTGTTTCAATCTATATGCTATAAATTCTTTTTATTTGTTATAATACTGACTGTTGTATGATTTTTTTTACTTTTTTTGAAAACTACTATGCCATTGGATAATGCAAATATAGTATAATCTTTAGCTAGTTTCACGTTAAGACCAGGCTTGAATCGGCTTCCCCTTTGTCGAATAATTATATTGCCTACATTTACTAATTCTCCTCCATATTTTTTGATTCCTAATCTTTTAGAACGAGAATCACGACCATTTTTTGTGCTTCCACTACCTTTTTTATGTGCCATGTTTTATATTTATTAACTTAGTTTATAATATTATAATTATGAATTTTGTTGCAACAAATTACATAAGTTGAAACATTATTGAAATACTTTTTCTATTAATAGTCTAGTGAGTTTTTGTCTATGCCCTCGTTTCTTTCTACAGTTTTTTTTTGATTTTGCTTTAAAAACAGTTATTTTTTTACCTTTTATATGTTTTAAAATTTTGGCTTTTATAACTGCAGATTTTATACATGGCTTTCCTAGTTTAATGGAATTTTCTTGTTTTAGAATTAATACTTTGTTAAATTGTATATAATCTCCTGGTTCTCCTGGAATATAATTTATATCATAATACTTACCAGGTTCTACCCAAATTTGCTTACCATCTGCTTCTATTATTGCATATACCATAAGTAGATAATTTTTCAGTGTCTAATATTTAATAATATAATAACTTAAATTTACAATAGTAACAAATATATTTTCAAACTGTAGTTTTAATAGTTAATGTTTTTAAATAATTAATTCGTTGAGTTTGTGATAAATCGTGACTTAATAGAAATGATATTTGATTATCTTTTTTTTGTTTGTGAGTAAAATATTTACTATTTATTGATGTACCATCTGGTAAAATAAAGTCATATCCTTTTTTAAGTTTACCGTACATAGGACCTATTTCTATGTTCCATTGTTTTGCTTGATATAATTTGAATTTACCTTTATTTCTAGGAATTGTAATAATAAATTCAAAGTTTATATATCTCTTTAAGCAATATATTTGATATTGATGATCTTTTATAATATAGTTTGTTTTTAATTTATGAAAATATAAATTATATCTAAAATTAGTTTTTGAATATTTTTTTATTAGCTCTAAATATTTAGCTAAATCTGTTGGACCGTATATATGTACAGCACTCTTTTTATTGCTTAAACTTAAACTAGATAGTAATCCTGGTAATCCAGATATATTACATATTGTCATTTCTGTAATAATAATTTTAGATACTTGGCTTATTTTTATTTTTTGTTTCATTAAATAATGTTGACAACCATCACAACAATTAAAAAGCCAAATTGTTTTCAGATTTTTGAATTTACAATAAAAGCAGGATTTTATATGTTTAAAAAAGAAATCATTGTGATTTAAGTTTATAACCTTCATTTATACTTGTATACTTAATATTTTATTTGTAAATAGTATTTCAGTTATGATGATTTAGATGATTAATTATTTTCTTTTTTTTGTTGTATATATATAAAGCTGTTGGCTTTACCTGTTATTACAGACTTGCCTAATGACATGGATTTTTTATAAGTATCATAAGCTTTATGTTTCCATTGTGCTTTTCGTGATTTACATTTTGATTTTGATGTGCGTTTTTTAGGTACAGCCATAAAATTTTTTATTAATTTTAGTATTTAATATTATATATTTACTTGTAATCTTCATATTACTCATAATACATATGAGATATATTTTGAGAACTATATTTAATGTTTGAGGGAATCTTATATGACTTGATTCCCCTTATTCTAGTTTTAATTTAAGATAGTATACAATATACTTTACATGCTACGAAATTGTTGTAAAGCTACTCTACCAATATTATATAAAGCCCAAGAAGCAGCTGCTAACACAGGCAGTAGTACAATTAAAAGTCTTATATCCATACTTTTGTTCCTTAAGTTTTTATATAATTATATTATACTTTTATCATAGTTATGACAAAGGAATTATTATGTTATAATTATACTTGATTAATACTATATTTTTATGTGTCAAATTTTTTCTCTAAGAAATAAAAATTGTATTAAACTTTTTGATATCTGTAGATTTGCAGAATAAAAATATATTTGTTTACTATTTTAATATAGTTATATGAGGGATTTGCCTTTTACTTTAGATCAGTTAAGAATTTTAAAAGCTATTATAAAAGAGGGTAGTTTTAAGCGTGCAGCAGATAGTTTATATGTATCTCAACCAGCGATCAGTCTTCAGATTCAAAATTTAGAGAAACAATTGAATATACCTCTGTTTGAAAGAAGTAATAAAAAAGCGACCTTAACAGAAGCAGGTAATTTATTATTAAGATATGGTGGTAGGATTTTAGCATTATGTGAGGAAACCTGTCGAGCATTAGAGGATGTGCAAAATTTGCAAGGAGGGACTTTAGTTATTGGTGCTAGTCAAACTACGGGTACTTACTTAATGCCTAGATTAATAGGTTTGTTTAGACAAAGATATCCACAAGTTAATGTTCAATTACAAGTACATTCTACTCGTTTAATTTCTTGGAGTGTTGCAAATGGTCAAGTCGATTTAGCTGTTATTGGTGGAGAGGTGCCAAATGAGTTAAAAGATACTTTACAGATAACTTCTTATGCAGAGGATGAGCTAGCTCTTATTTTACCCACATCTCATATATTTTCTAAATTGCCAGACATTCAGAAGGAAGATTTATATAGATTGAGATTTATTGCTTTGGACACTCAATCGACTATACGTAAAGTAATTGATAAAATTTTAATTCAACATGATATTGATAGCAGTAGGTTTAAAATAGAAATGGAGTTGAATTCTATAGAAGCTATTAAAAATGCAGTACAATCTGGATTAGGCGCTGCATTTGTTTCTGTATCTGCTATTGCAAAAGAATTAGAATTAGGTATACTGCACTGGGCTAAAATAGAGAATGTAACAATTAAGCGTATGTTATCAATAATTATTAACCCAAATCGCTATAAATCTAAAGCAGCTGAAACCTTTAGTAAAGAAATTTTGACTTTGTTTGTTACACCTGTCGCATGAATTGTCTTGTATTAACAATACACATTTTTAATATTTGGTAAAAAAATATAATTGGATTGAAACTCGCCTGTTGCGACAAATCCAATTCTTAATTTTAACCATTGAATAAACTGTTTATCTAATGAAATTATAGCTGCATAATCTTCTGTCAATTGTTTGCATGTATGATTTATATTAAATGATTTTAATAGATCTGGATTGGTAATAAACCAAAAATCTATATCTTTTTTTATGTCTTTATAATGATTAGTTCTTTCTCTCAAAATTTCTTCAATTGGTTCCTCATTCATTAAAAAGTTTTTGCTTGCAATTGCAAAGTAGTATTTAGGCATATTATGTGATATTAATTATTGAAATTACTTTATGGCCTCAATTATTATCTTATAAATAACTATATTATTATATTAATATTATATCTTAATAATATAGTTATTTATAAGTCTATGTATTAGTAAATTATTAAATACATAAATTGTTTATATTTTCATTGATATATTATACAAGCTCTTACATCTTAAAATATTAATAAATTGAAGCATATATGGTAAACTATTGGCCTGATAAGCAAGGCATATATCTTAATCATGAAGTAGCTTATTTGTTTGCTCATATAAGGCAAAAATTTCATAGAAATTTGTCTAATAATACGCAAGATTATCTCTATATTGATGTATTAAATAATTCCGTAAAGCATAAATTATTTTCCATCGTTTTAGTTGAGTTAGAAATATTAGTTTTAGATTTAGTAGAGTTAAATATAAGTCTTCAAGGTATTCAAATATTGAAGGACAAAATCTTCTATGATTTAATTCAAAAAGTAGTAGCTCGTTTCTTAATAGAATTTACTGTCAACAGTTCTTCTATTATTCTAATACAGAGTAAAAGGTATTCTTATTTAAAAGTTACGCTCTTAGAATATAAGTGGTTATTAGAAAGTTTATTAACATATTTAATTTTTGGTTCTATGTATATAGACAATTATATTTTTGCATTTGATCAAAAACATACACCAATAAAACATGTAGAAATTTTGCTAGAAAATGTAATGATACAAATTAGTAATTTGGCGGTTTTTATGATATTAGAAAATTTAAAATCACTATCTAATATAATTGAATTTTTGAAAAATAATAAATTATGTAATAGATCTTATATTTCTATTAGATCTTTAGCTGCTTTTCGTAATAACTTATTTTATCAAAATTTATTATACTTATATATTATTCAACCTAAGTATATATATAGTAATCGCTATAAGGTTTGGTTGATGGGGCCTAAAGGTTTAGTTACTAGATACATATATGCTTATAGATTAGAAGATTTTATTCAATTATCATATCTGCAATTGATAATAATTACTTTAATAGAGTTGCAGGATTTTATAATTCCTAAGTGTGAGCAATTTTTACTTGTTTTAGTAAAACTCATCTTCTATATATTCATAAATATATTAGGAAATGGAATAATGTTTTTAGTTCGTATTATAATTTTAGGAATAGATAGTTTACCTAAATAGCTATTAAATTATATAAATAATCTATTCTTATCAATATTGTAATTTGATTAATATAAGTTATGAAAGATCTTAATTGTAATTCTATTATTACAGAGCAGATTGCCTCTTTAGATATGAGTTTTGATAGAACACAGCAACTAAAGATAATAGAGCAAATCATGCAATCAGGTAAAGTTGGCCAAGAAGCTCTTTTGAATTTTTTGGTAAATAGGTGTATTATTCAAAAGCAGAATGTTGAAGTCTTAGATGGTTTAATATTTGAATTTTTGTATTTTTATAGTATTGATGATATAAAAAAAAGGTTGAATTCTTATTTTTCTTTTGGTCTTATAGATTTAAAATCATCTTTCCAATTAAATTATCAGCCTTTACAAGACTTGTTGATTGATCATAATTTTCAACAAGCAGATAAGCTTACTCAATCTTATCTTTGTTCATTAGCTAATGTAGATCGAAAATATAATCGTAATTGGCTATATTTCACGGATGTATTTTCTCTTCCTACTGAAGATTTATATATTCTAGATAAATTATGGAGAGTTTATTCTAGAAATAAATTTGGTTTCTCAATACAACGAAAAATTTGGTTGTCTATTAATCGTAATTGGGAAAAGCTATGGGTTTATATAGGATGGAATAAAAATGGTATTCCCCTGAGATATCCTAGTGAATTTATATGGAATATTAATGCACCTGATGGACATTTACCATTATTTAATCAATTGAGAGGTGTACAAGTCATAGCAGCATTATTTAATCATAGTGTTTGGAGCGATGATGCATGAGTATAATTATTGTATTGTTTAAATTGTTTAGCTAGATTAATAAAATATTTAAACAAATAGTCTGAATCATGTGGTCCTGGGCTAGCTTCAGGATGGTATTGTACTGAAAATATTGGTTTTGTACTATGAAATATAGCTGCTACAGTCAAATCATTTAGATTGAAGTGTGTAATATTAATAGTCTTGTTATACAAAGATTTTGGGGTTACAGCAAAGCCATGGTTTTGACTTGTAACTTCTGCTTTTTGTTGAATACCTGAAGGGTGGTTTAAACCTCGATGCCCAAATTTGAGTTTAAATGTTTCCGCTTCTAAGGCTAGGCTTATTATTTGATGCCCCATACATATACCAAATATAGGTATATTAGTATATTTTATAATTTTTTTAATTGTGTTTATAGCATATTTTATTGCTGACGGATCTCCAGGACCGTTAGATAATAAAATGCCATCTGGATTGTATGATTTAATTTCTTGATATGAACTTGTTGCAGGTAATATGTGAATAGAACACCCATAGCTATATAATCTAGATAAAATATTATGCTTAACACCGAAATCTATTAGAATTACTTTTAAACCATATCCGTATGTTCTATCGGTTTTATATTGTAAATATGAAAAATATTGATTAGAATAGTCTTGAAATTCGTAATTTTGTTTTGTCGTAACTTTTTTCACTAAGTCATTACCTTCTATTTGAGGTATATTTTTAAATTTAAATGACAGTAAATCAGTATCTAAATGTTCACTCGAGATACATCCATTCATAGAGCCAGTTTTTCTTAAGTGCTTAGTTAATGCTCTTGTATCTATACCAAAAATATGAGGTATTTTATTATTTATGATATAAGTTATGAAAGATTCTTGTTGCCTCCAGTTATTTGGTGAAAAACAAAGATTTTTAGCTACTATACCTTTTATATGAATTTTATTGGATTCATTATCTTCATAGTTAATGCCTGTGTTACCAATTTCTGGATAAGTAAAAGTTATTATTTGTTCTGCATAACTAGGATCCGTCATGATCTCTTGGTATCCAGTCATACCTGTGTTAAATACAACTTCTCCGAAAGATATTACAGAATTGAGCAAAGTCCAACCTTTATAAACTTTACCGTCTTTTAACATTAGAATTGCTGGATATAGATTGTACGTCATTGATTCAATATGAAAATATAAAATATATAAATATTATAGATGTATATAAGTTTTTTTTATATAGAACAATAGATAGTGATATTAAATAAAATTAACTATCTATTGTTTTGATTTGAATTGTTTTGATTTGAATTTGAATTTTTTATATAGTATTTAAATTGACAAGTGAGCTAATTATGTTACCATCCATTTTCTGATTTGTTTAAAACGTAATTAGCAACATTTTCTATATCTTCATCTGCTAAACGTCCGCCAAATGCAGGCATAGCATTTTTACCATTTTTCACTTGGTTAGTAATTGCTTCTATACTATTCATTTTGTTATCTGCTAAAACATCACCTTTCAGTGTTTTATCTGGCATTATTGCGTTGTTTCCACCTGCATGACAAGCTGAACAATTCGCTGAAAAAATTTGTTCTCCAGCATCTAAATCGACTGCAGCAGTTGGTTGAGCATTATATATGAAGATATTGTACATGACAAAAAAAGTAAATAACCATCTCATAAATTGTATATCCTTAGAATGATAAAGTAAATGAAATCTTAATATATATTATATTTGATTTTTATCATCTATAGTATATATAAGATAATTTACATACAATAAATAATATTTCAATTTTTTTAGTAGTATATTTTACCTCCTCCCCACTTTTCTGCTGCAATTTTAGGTTGAATTAAAATATGGCCAGCAATTGCGAATAGATCTTCATCTGTTAAGTTTCGCATTTTGGGGAAAATTTCCGCACTTTTTATACTAGGATGTAACTCAGCAATAGAATTAGCGCCATCATAACTTGTGGGATCTTTCATATATTCTATTAGGTTACGAATATTATCTCTAACAGGTGTTGCTCCACTTAGTGATTCAGGATCTAAGCCTATATTAGGGTTCGTTTTCGTAATTCCACCATTATGACATTGAGCACATGAATTATTAAAAAGGCGTTTGCCTCTTTTAACTTGTTCTGGAGTTAATATAATAGTTTTCCCAGATTCTTCTAAAGTTACTGTTCTTGTTGCTTCATCTAATTCTATAGCATAAACTTGATTTAACAAAGTTTCAAAAACAATTATAACAGCAAATAAACTTAGCTGAATTTTAGTGTTTGATATCATAAGATTTATATTATCCTTGAATTAAGCAAATAGTCTATATATTATATATTACATAATACTTTAATTACTATTTATTAAATTTTTATTTCAGTATAATTAGTAATTTTGCTTTACATAATAATTTATATAATTACTAGATAATTGATACTAAGTTAATTTTCTTACTATTATACATTGTAGATCAAGATTTTTTCTATAGTTGCTTATAGTAAAAAGACAAAATTTGGTGAAGTTTTGTTTTTAATTCTATTCTTGATATTATTAGGTCTATAAATCCATGCTTGAATAAATATTCAGATGTTTGAAAATTATCTGGCAGATCTTCTTTTATTGTTTGTTCTATAACCCTTCTACCAGCAAACGCGATTAATGCATTTGGTTCTGCAATAATTAAATCTCCTAACATAGCAAAACTGGCCGTTACACCCCCCGTAGTTGGAGAGGTAAGAATAGGAAAATAAGGCAGTTTCTGCTCTTTGTGCTTTTGCAGTGCTGAAGAAATTTTTGCCATCTGCATCAGACTCAGCATTCCTTCTTGCATTCTTGCTCCTCCCGAAGCACATATAATGACGACGGGTAGTTTTTTGATTGTTGCTTTTTCAATTAGTCTAGTAAGTTTTTCCCCTACCACCGAACCCATACTGCCGCCCATAAATCGAAAATCCATGATGCCAAGAGCAATAGGAATATCAAAAACATGCCCTAAACCAGTTTGTACAGCATCAAACAAGCCTGTTTGTGTTTTCATATCCAGTAATCGTTTACTATATAATTTTCTGTCAGAAAAACCGAGTGGGTCTGTTGAAGTTAAGAATGTGTTAATAGGTTGCCATGTATTTTTATCAAGTAATTGTGTTATCCTATCTTGACTAGTAGTAGGAAAATGATACTCACATCTAGGACATGTTTTAAAGTTTTTTTCTAAAGTTTTATAGTACATAAGTAGACCACATTTACTGCATTTTATCCATAATCCTTCGGGTACTTGTAAGTTTGTTTCTTTAGTATTGGTTGTTAAGGATGTATTACGCTTAATATTTAACCAGTCTGATAAGGACATATAAAATAATGGATGACTTTTGATAATTAGATTAGTTCTTTGAATATATATTTATAATATAAGAAAAAACATAATTACAGATGTAATAATTCTGTATAAATGTGTTCTTCTTATTTATTACGTAAATGTATCTTAAAAATAAATAGAGTATTTAACTTCTCAATGTTTTATCTTTTTGACTAACAAATAAGAGTGCTAGTGTAATAGGTAATACAACAATTACAGCACCCAAGATTAAACTGTTGAAAAAACCAGATAGTGATGATGTCATTATAAATTTTCCTTCATTAATAATCTCTGAAAAATGAATTTATAAATTAAATAAATAAAATATGGAATATGTATATTTTATTATTTAATTTGAATCTTATAGATCGTTCCTATATTGTAATACAGGTTATTCAAATAGTTAACTTTTTGTGTTTTCTATTAACATTTCCATTTAATTACAACTGTACCCCAAGTTAATCCTGCACCGAAACCGGAAATTACTATAATATCTTCTTTCGTAATTCTATTGTTTTGTAACGCTTCATCAAGTGCTAGTGGTATTGATGCAGCTGAAGTGTTTCCGTATTTGCTTAAGTTGGAGATTATTTTACATGTATCAATAGACAATCTATTTGCTACAGCATTTAAAATTCTTTTGTTAGCTTGGTGTAATAAAAGCCATGTAACGTCTTTTGTTGAAAGATGTAGAGCATTAAGGCATTTTGTAATGCTGGCAGGAACTTTTGATACGGCAAATTTATATACTTCTTTGCCGTTCATTGAAATATATTGAAATTGACCTTGAAAAAGTTGTAAAGTATTTAGAGAATATGGATTCTCTTTATATGTAATCGATAGTTCATCAGATTGTTTTCCATCCGTATTTAGTTGAAAACCTAAAATGGCATTATCTTCTTCAGAACATGCCTGTATTATAGCTGCACCAGCTCCATCACCAAATAGTATACAGGTTTTACGGTCTGACCAGTCAATCCATTTTGATAAAACATCTGCGCCAATGATCAAAATATTTTTGTAACTACCATTTTGTATAAATTGTGCAGCTGTAACAATAGCTAGTACAAATCCTGAGCATGCTGCTGTTAGATCGAATGCAACAGCTTTTTTAGCTCCAATTTTTGCTTGTACTTTACTAGCGCTACCAAAAAGATCGTTAGGACTTGATGTTGCCAATATAATTAGATCTATTTCTAATGGGTCCATCTGAATATTATTTAATGCCTTCATTGCAGCATTATAGGCAAGATCTACTACTGATTTATTTGCACCTGTCAATACTCGTCTTTCTTTAATACCTGTGCGAGTTACTATCCATTCATCTGAAGTTTCAACGATTTGACTAATATCTTTATTGTTTATACATAAATCTGGAACAGCAGAGCCTACAGAAATAATTCGAGCTCCTTGCATGATTGATGATTTCATGTCTTTTTCAAATTCTATTGAATTATAATAGTTGATATTTAAATATTAGAGATATTATATGTCCATTTATTAGTAATTAATATATTTATTATGTCAATTTTGATAAGATTACAAAATAATAAAACCCGGAAAACACCTTACTTAATTAAGCTGAATTGCTGCTACTCTCCAGTCCTGACAAATTTAAGCTATTAATAATGTATTTTCCGAGTGTAATTAATATTATAGCATTACATAACTAAGCAAGCAACTATTAAATTAAATTGATTAAATTTGTATAAGTTTAGCAATCTTTATGACATACCTTGTATTATAAAATCAAAGTAAGGTTCTATAATAACTATTTCATCATCTTCTAAAGTTTTAATAGTTGCTTGTTTTAAACAATTTATAGCATCAATCATACCTATAATGGGTACACCTAGAGAATTATACATTTCTCTTACTCCAATTAGACCTATTTTTTCAATAGAATTTTTATCTCCGGTTAATACACCGTATGTTACCAAACGTAAATACCATCCATAGTCTCGAAGACATAAAGATCTTTTTCTGGATCCTTCTGCATTACCTCCAGGAGCTATATATTCTGGGTGGATTTGAAAAATAGATTTACTAGCTTGTTGTATAATTTCTTTTTCTTTATCTCTTAATTTACTACTAATACAGATACGAATTTCTCCCGTTTTTAGATAATCGTTGATTGACTGTAATTCTCCAATACTGGGATATCTTAATTCATTATCTGCGTTTAAAATGATTTGGCTAACTAAACTCATATTTATTAATATCAAATTTCAGGTGAATATTTTTATATCTAATTTTTACATCTATTATATCAATAGATTTTTTATTATAAAAAAAAACAAGCTTATAGAATATAAAGCTTGCTATTTTGAAGTCGATATATCATTAATTCAGTATTGATAATATATCATTTACAATGATAATGATAATATATCAGGAAAAAAACGATTGATTTCTATTATAAAACCAGCAGTAAACGTTAACCAAATAGCACCTACTACAGGAACAGTTGACAAATATTTTAATAAATTATCATTCATATGAATTGTTATGCTTTATTGTTTATATAATTTTACCGTGGTGAAATGGGAATATCTTGATTATGCGCAATTAATTCTCCACTTGTGAGTTCTTTTATTGCTGCTAAAGGCCATGTAAAGCCTGATAAACAGTATTTTAGTGCTAATGGTACATCTAAAATAATTTCTTTTTCTGTAGGCTTAGGAGTTTGTGATATGTCTCGTAAGTAGTTTCTTCCAACCCATCCGATCCACCCTGTAATATATAAAAATACAATTCCTGGAATCATAAATTCGCCTGCATGATTCCATCTACCATCTGTGATTAAATGTGGTAATCCGTCTGTTCCGCACAAAATACCTGCTTTAGCATATTTATCAAATCTTAATTTTGTTTTTGTTATTTGTGTTTGTAAAGCTATTGCAGGTGGAGTATTTGAATCATATTTTGCTAGCCTTGCTTCTAGTTTTTTAACACTGTTGTTTAATCTTTTTGTAAATGCTGGTGATTCTTCACACTTCGTTAATCCAGCTGTTTCTGCTAAGGAATGTATAGGATTAATATATATAGAAAGTATAATCATACAAAAAAGAGCGAATATTTTTTTCACAAATTATCTCCTTTCAATCTATTAATTGAATATTTTAATATGACAAAAAGTTACAAGCTAATTAAAAACATGAAATTAGTTATATTATATAAGAATAATGGATATTATCATTTTTTTGTTTATGTAGTAACATTTTGTTGAAAGTATCAAAATTTTGTATCTATATTAGTTAATATAATAGTAGTAAATCAATGGCTTTTTGGAAATTTTTTTTTAAACATCATAATTTGCTTGCTTCTAATTTAAATAATCAGCTTAAAAAACACGATTCAATAGACCAAATATTGTTAGTTAAACACTTAAAGACTAGAGGCAAAATCATCAATGTTTATTTAAGTTTAAATAGTAATGTTAATTTGTATGACTTAGAAAAATTATGTGATTCAGTTGGATGGGTACGTAGACCATTAAAAAAAGTAAAAACGGCTATAGATAATAGCTTTTTAACTGCTTCTTTATTCTATGAGCACAATAAAAGAAAATTTTTAATAGGTTTTGCAAGAGCTACATCAGATACATCGTTTAATGCAACTATTTGGGATGTAGTTATACATCCCGAATTTCAAGGTCAGGGTTTAGGTAAAATTTTAATGCATCAAATAATTAAACAATTGAGATATGAAGATATTAGTACAATTACTTTATTTGCAGATCCACAGGTAGTAAGTTTTTATAAACATTTAGGATTTATTACTGATCCAGATGGTGTTAAAGGAATGTTTTGGTACCCATTATAAGCATTATATAAGATAATATTTATTATCATAATATAATTTATTTTGCCAAAATTTTGTTAAAAGGATTATCATTTTTTCAATTTATTAGACAATCTCATTTAATAAATGATAAAATATAAATTGTTACTAAGCGGGATATAGCGCAGTTTGGTAGCGCGCCTGCTTTGGGAGCAGGATGTCGCAGGTTCAAGTCCTGCTATCCCGATTATATTAATTCGTTTTGTGTCTTTCAAGTAAGAGATGGAATATATTCAATTTTATATACCTTCATTGCTATTTAAATTAGTTAGTTTATTATGTATTTCATTAGCCCTTTCTATATCACCAGAAATTTTGTAAATATTAGCTAAGTATTGCAAAGTTTGTTTTATGAAAGGTGCTTTATTATAAGCTTTAAGGTGATATTTAGTAGCTATTTTGTAAATATTGACATATTGATAGCATAATCCTATGTAATTATAATATTCTGCTGAAATTATTAGTTTATTGATTCTGATTTGCTTCATATGAAATTCTAGTATTGTAATACAATCAAGCCATTTTTTTCTATTAATATATATCTTTGCTAAATATAAAATATGTTTATTGTCTATATTAATCATATTTTTATTTGTTATTTTTTCTATTTGTTTTAAAGATTTTAGGTGATGATATATATATATAAGATTATTTGTAATTAAGAAACAAATAGGTAATAAAAAACAAGTCACTAATATAAGATATATTTCAAACATAATTAAAAGCCTCTTTTGAAATGCAATATTTGTATTATTTATGTATAATTCATTTTATTACTTTTAAATAAAGTTATATAATAATATATTATTAATGTATAAAAATTAGGCATATGAGTAAAGGTTTTAGTAATGGAACGAATCTAAAGCGTATTAAAAAATCTGGTTTTAGGGCTCGCATGAGTATATCTAGTGGTCGAAAAATTCTGAATTCTAGGAGGAGAAAGGGAAGAAAAAAAATAGCTTTGTAATTATAGCTATTGTTTATTTATTATTTTTGATCTCTTGATAATGTAATATACTATAAGTTGATTTTTATATTATATGTCTTTTGAAAATGATTTGAAGTTATTATTATATACGCAGAATGTATTAATTTATATTCTTAATTCTGAAGAGGAACGTTTAGAATATAATATTAATTTTATGATTCGACAAAATATAAAAAAAACTATATATTGTTGGAATTTTATTGATGGTTATTATAATAATCCTAACTATTTCAATATAGCCTCAAGAAATCCTTTGGAGGCTATTGAGTTTATTGAGCAATTAAATTTTCCTCAATCTACAATTTTTTTGCTAAAAGATTTTAATGTTTTTATTAATGATATTAGCATTATTCGTAAAATAAAAAATATAAGTCGTTCTCTTAAACAAGTTAATTCATCTATTATCATCTCTGCATCGGAAATATACATTCCAGTTTTGTTAAAAGATTTTACGACTGTTTTAGAATTTCCTTTACCTAGTGATAGTGAAATTAATATGGAATTACATCGTTTATTTAAGGTTATGAATATTAGCGCTTCTGTTTATTTTGAATATTTTGATGATTTGATATTAGCCTATAGAGGTTTCTCTATTGAAAAGATCAGAATGTCTATAGTGAAATTATTATCTTCTAATTCATCTATAAGTAATTTAATCAAGAATATCTTATATGAAAAGCGGAAGCTAATTGAGCAAACAGATATATTGGAATTTTATGCCGTAGATGATAGTTTTGAAGATGTAGGTGGCTTGATTTTATTGAAAGATTGGCTAAATAAGCGCTCTAAAGCTTTTTGTACACAAGCTAAAGATTATGGTTTAATGGTTCCTAAAGGAATTTTATTAGTAGGTATACAAGGAACAGGTAAATCTTTAGTTGCTAAGGCTATATCTGGTCAATGGAAACTACCATTATTAAAATTAGATATAGGAAAAATTTTTGCTGGTATTGTTGGAAAGTCCGAAGAAAGAATGCGCAATATGATAAGAATAGCGGAACAATCTTCCCCATGTATACTTTGGATAGACGAAATAGACAAATGCTTTACTCGCTTAAATAATTATAATGATAGTGGAACTACAAGTCGTGTTTTAGGCACTTTATTAACATGGTTGGCTGAGAAAAATAAGCCTATTTTTGTGATTGCAACAGCTAATCAAGTCTTGTCTTTACCATCTGAGTTGTTGCGTAAGGGTCGTTTCGATGAAATATTTTTTTTAGATTTACCAAACTTAGAGGAAAGAGAGAAAATATTTAAAATACATTTAATGAAGTTTAGACCTCTATCTTGGGTTAAGTATGATATTAAATCTTTGAGTAGACTTACAGATCAATTTTCAGGTGCTGAAATAGAACAAGCTATTATCGAGGCGATGTATAATGCTTTTTATGAGAAAAGAGAATTTTGTACACAAGATATTATTAATGTAATCAGTGACTTTGTTCCCTTAGCTTTTACAGATCAAGTCAATATATCGGCGATTCAAAATTGGGCTATTTCAGGTAAAATACGTATGGCTTCGTGACGTGAGCATTAATTACATATATATAATTATTAATTATTTAATATATTGGTTCTACAAATAGATATTTAATCCTTTGGATATTTCTATAAGTTATATTTTATGTCAACATATTAATATTAATTGCATAAGATTTATTTCAATTTATATAGCAATTTTTTACAAAATCTATACTTAATATTGATTATTAAATTATCATATAGATTAGATTAAGTTGTAATTTTTGTAAATAATTTAGGAGTATATTTTAAATGATTAGTGATAGTCAAATTTTTGTCGCATTATTATTTGCCTTGGTTTCAGCTGTTTTAGCAATTCGTTTAGGTACAGATTTGTATCAATAAACATTTATTAATATTGCAAATTTTACAAGAACTATAGATGTGATATTATATGAATGTAAATATATCGCATCTTTTGTTTATTTTGTTATTGTTTATATTTAAAGCAATATATATTTGGGTTTTAATTTAAAATTATAGTTACTTTTTTGCATTTGCTGAATATATTTGTTTAATTACTATATTTGTTTGATTTTAACATTATTATTGTGAGTATTTTAAAAGACAAAGTACGTCCTGTTTTTCCTTTTACTGCTATTGTAGGTCAAGAAGAAATGAAATTAGCATTGCTTCTGAATGTTATTGATCCTAAAATAGGTGGAGTTATGATTATGGGCGATCGTGGTACAGGTAAGTCTACGACTATTAGAGCTATTGCAGATTTGCTGCCCAAAATTGAGGTTGTACAAGACGATCTGTTTAATTCTCATCCTTCTGATTATGATTTAATGTCTGATATAGTCAAAACTCAAGTAGAAAAGGGCGATCATATACCTACTCAATTTATTGATGTACCAATGGTAGATTTGCCTTTAGGAGCAACTGAAGATAGAGTATGCGGTACAATAGATATTGAAAAAGCTTTAACAGAAGGAGTTAAAACTTTTGAACCAGGGCTATTAGCAAGAGCAAATAGAGGTATTCTTTATGTTGATGAAGTTAATTTATTAGATGATCATCTAGTAGATATTCTATTAGATGCAGCTGCTTCTGGTTGGAATACAGTTGAGCGGGAAGGGATATCTGTAAGACATCCAGCTAGATTTGTTTTAGTAGGATCAGGTAATCCTGAAGAAGGAGAGTTGAGACCTCAGTTGTTAGACCGTTTCGGTATGCATGCAGAAATCAGGACAGTTAAAGAACCTTCATTAAGAGTTAAAATAGTAGAGCAAAGAAGCAAATTTGATAGTAATCCGTATGTATGTTTACAAGAATTTCAAGAGCAACAAGATAAATTAAAATCTTCTATTGTAACGGCTCAAGATAGATTGTCAAATGTAAATATTGATTATGATTTGAGAGTTAAAATATCAGAAGTTTGTGGCACTTTAGATGTTGATGGTTTAAGAGGTGATATAGTTACAAACAGAGCTGCAAAAGCTCTTGCAGCTTATCATAATAGAATTAATGTTGATATAAATGATATCAAAACTGTTATTACATTATGCTTAAGGCATCGATTAAGGAAAGATCCTTTAGAAACTATTGATTCAGGTAATAAAGTTCAACAAGTTGTAGAGAGTATACTAAAATAGGCTCAGTAGGATTCGAACCTACATTAGAGACTTAGAAGGTCCCTGTCCTAATCCATTAGACGATGAGCCCAATTGTTATCGATAAGTTTTATAATGATGGGCGGTACTGGATTTGAACCAGTGACCACCTGCTTGTAAGGCAGGCGCTCTACCACTGAGCTAACCGCCCCTCTAAAATTACACTAATACATTTTTTGCAAAAATGCAACTAATCAGACTGATGAAATAAAATATTTTAGTAATTCTAACAAAAAATATCTATTATTTATTTGATTTTTTATTAAAACTATGCTTTTTTGGAATTTTAATTAAATTATGTTTAATGATTTTAAGCCTTATTTGGACTATATAATTAATAAGATCTTGAAAGTTCAATTATTAAATAGTGTTTACATTAATATTTTGGAACAAATGAAAATAGTTGGGCCTGATTCTTTAAGTATAGTTATAATTACAGCATTTTTTATAGGTATGGTATTTACAATACAAATTGTTAAAGAATTCTTGTACATTAATGCTATAAGCTTAGTGGGTTCTATTTTAACTATTTCATTTATACGTGAATTATCTCCCGTCTTAACATCTGTTATTATAGTTGGTCGTATAGGATCATATTTTACATCTGAATTAGCAACTATGAGTATAACAGAGCAATTAAATGCGCTTTATATGCTAGAAGCAAATCCATTCAGCTATTTAGTATTTCCAAGAGTTATAGCTTGTCTTTTAATGTTACCTTGTTTAAATATGATTTCATTTGTTACGAGTTTATTTAGTAGTTCATTTGTGTGTTTTACTATATATAATATACATCCTCAGATATTCTTTCTATCTTCTTTATCATCTCTAGTTATTCAAGATATATTTAAATCTTTATTGAAAACTTTAATATTTGGTTTTTTGATTTCTTTAATTAGTTGTTTTTGGGGTTTAACAGCTAATGGTGGTGCAAAAGGGGTTGGGCAATCAACTACTTTATCAGTTGTTACATCTCTATTAAGTATTTTTATTTTTGATTTTTTATTATCTTATATTATGTTTAATAAAATAGGAAGTTCAATTAAAGCTTTATAGAATTATGAGTTCATAATATTTATCAGTTAAGTATAGTTAAGTATATGTATCGTAAAATACTTCAAATATGTTCTAAATTTCATTTAAAAGTTAATTTTAATCGCTTTATAGTCCTTGTTACTTTAATGATTTCTGTAGTTATGAGCAGTTTGACTTTTTGGTCTTTGACTATATTTCAAGAAGATTCGGTTATTGCAGGTAGACGCTTTTGCAAAGATTTAGGTCTCTTATTAGCGTCTAATATTATAGATTCAAATGATCTTAATAATCAAAAAGATATAGCTTATTTTTTGGAAAAGATCTATTTAAGTACATCTAGTATTAGATATATTTTGTTTTTTGATCAATATGGTAATTTATTATTAGGATTACCTATATATAACACAAAAATTCAAAATATATTACAATTACATCAAAGTTTATTGCAGTTAGAAAATAAAGAATTTTTATTTAATATACCTTTGATTAATTCAAATAAATTACTAAATCACGATATTATAGATATTCTTATTCCTTTAACTAAATCAGGAAATACTTTAGGCAGTTTAGATTTAGGTATAGATTTAAATACAAGACTTTCTCCATCTAGATTAATAAGAGATTTTAGTATTTTTGTTTTTGTATTAGTTTGGTTAATGCTATTTATAGGAGTTACATTTAATTCATTAGCAATGGCAGTTCCTCAAAAGCAACTTCTATTAGGTATTCAAAATATTGCTTCAGGTAATTTTTATCAAAGATTAAATTTACCCACTAATGGTGAATCAGGTGTCTTATTTACCAGTTTTAATGAGATGGCTGAAAAATTACAGTCTTATGAAAAGAAAAATGTTGATAAAATCATATCAGAAAAAAATAAATTAGAGACAATTGTATCTATAATAGCGGATGGCACTATTTTAGTTGATGCTGAACTCAGAATACTGTTTGTTAATAAAACAGCACAAGAGATTTTTGACTGGTTTAACATTGATTTAACAGGAGTGTCTATCTGTAATTATTTACCTGTTCATGTTAATGAAGCTCTATTACCAATATTAAATAAATTAGTTGAGTCAAGTTATATAAGTACAAACAAATCACAAACAGAAGAAGTTTATATTAACTTAGATTATAGTTCAAAAAGAATTTGTCGTTTTTTATTAACAACTTTATTGGATAGAATATTAAGGGTTTTAACTGGTGTTGCTATAATCATACAAGATATAAGTAAAGAAGCCGAATTAAATGAAGCTAAGAATCAGTTTATAGGTAACATATCTCATGAATTAAGAACACCTCTATGTAACATAGGTTCATTTCTTGAAACATTGATTGACTATAATGATACATTGGACGAAAAAGAAAAAATCAACTTTTTAACTATTGCTAATAACGAAACTAAGCGTCTATCATCATTAGTTAATGATATTTTAGATTTATCTGTTTTAGAATCTGAGTATGATTATAAATTGGACTACATAGATTTAGCTCAAACTTTGTACAATGTTGTCAACGCTTCTCAAATTGCAGCTAATAAGAATAATATTCAGTTGATCATTGAATTAGATCAAGATGTTAATTATGTTTTAGCACATGAAAGTTCTATCTTGCAAGTAATATCTAATTTATTAAATAATGCTTTGAAATTTTCTCCTCGTAATAGCAAAATTGTTTTAAGAGTTTATAAAGTAATATTTTCTTATGGCTATTATTTAGATATAGATATTCAAAACGTAGTTAGGGTTGAAATTATTGATGAGGGAATTGGTATTGCTGAAGAAGATCAAAAAGCTATTTTTGATAGATTTGTAAGGATAGAAAATAATGTTCATACTTTAGAAGGAACTGGTTTAGGTTTATCCATAGTTAAAAATATACTATGTAAATATAATATTAATGTAGTTGTTCAAAGTCAATTAAATGTTGGTACTAGTATTTGTTTTAATTTAAAATATCTAAGCTAGAAAATATATACTAATTTTATTCGATGAATATGCAATCTTTTGCTTGGATTTATTTATTGAGCTAGTATAATATATATATATTTATAACAATGAAAATATAAAGTGTATTATAAAATTAGATTGTACATATATTATTTTTATTAGTATTTGCTCTCTAATTTAAGTTAAATTAATAAATTATATTATTCTAGTTTCTGTATTCTTATCTATAGGAGGTATTAATTATGTCAGGAGGATCAACTGGAGAACGTCCCTTTTCTGATATTATTACTAGCATACGTTATTGGGTTATTCATAGTATTACTATACCCTCACTTTTTGTTGCTGGTTGGTTATTTGTTAGTACTGGTTTAGCATATGATGTTTTTGGTACTCCAAGACCAAATGAGTATTTTACTCAAGATCGTCAACAAGTTCCATTAGTTAACGATCGTTTTAGTGCTAAACAAGAACTGGAAGATTTAACTAAAGGTATTTAATTGAAATATAAGGAATTAAGATAATATATATGACACGAGGTAATTCAAATCAGCCAATATCGTATCCGATTTTTACTTTTAGATGGCTAGCTATACATGGAATAGCTATACCAACAGTCTTCTTTTTAGGTGCGATTACATCTATGCAATTTATTCAAAGATAAAAGTAGGAGATATAATATGAGTGGTCCTAATCCAAATAAAGAGCCTGTTGAATTAAATCGTACATCTCTATTTTGGGGATTATTATTAATTTTTGTTCTTGCAGTTTTGTTTTCAAGTTACTTTTTTAATTAATCAATATATTTGTATAGTTAATTTTTATTATAATTAGGGGTAAAAAAATGGCAGGTACAGGTAGAGTGCCTTTGTGGTTAGTTGCTACAGTGGGTGGTATTGCAGTAATTACTGTTTTAGGAATTTTTATTTACGGTTCTTACTCTGGTATTGGCTCTTCATTGTAAGTATATAATATTTCTATATTGATTATAGGACTTTTAAGTTGTAAATATAGTGAAGCCACCTTTTGATTTTAATATCAAGGTGGCTTATAAAATTGTGGCTTCAGCTGAATCATATATCTAAGATATGTTTTCTTGTTCGATATATAGAAATAGTAAAGCCATGCTTATACCAGGAAAGATTATTCCTACTAAAGGTACTAATATAGATGGTAAATAAGATGCTGTCATATTAATATGGTAATAGAAAAAAATTATAAATTATTTTAATTGCTCATTAAACAATAATATATGTATTTTAGATTAGTTTATGATTGATTATTATTGTCATTAATCTAATCATACTAGGTTTATGCTATTTTATAATCCAAATATTGCAAAATTTAATATTTAAAGAATAATATGGTTGCAATAGATTGTTATAATTATAATATAACAAAGAGTTATAAATTATTATCTATATATAAGTATTGTTTATGAAGAACACAGATTCTAAATCTTTTCCTGATAGTCTAGAGGCTATGCGTAAGTTTTCAGAAACATATGCTAAAAGAACGGGGACATTTTTTTGTTCGGATGCTACTGTAACAGCTGTAGTTATAGAAGGTTTAGCTAGGCATAAAGATTCTTACGGTTCTCCTTTATGTCCTTGTCGGCATTATGAAGATAAATCTAAAGAGGTTTTAAGTTCATATTGGAATTGTCCATGTGTACCTATGAGAGAAAGAAAAGAGTGTCATTGTATGTTATTTTTGTCTCCAGATAGTGAATTTGCGGGAACTAATCAGGAAATCAATACGAATGTTTTATTAGATTACATAAGTTAGTTTACGAATTGTCAGTTTGCATGCAGACTCAGTTTATAGTTTGTCTGCATATTATTAAATTAATATTTTTTTGTGTCAACAAGATGTTTTTATAAGTTGCCTTTACGTAATGATAATAAAATAATTACAGCTGGCCCTACTAATACAATAATAGCTAGTGAAGTTAGTTGGCCTATAACTTGCCAATTAATCATAATTTATTTATCCTTTAAATTTTAATATTATACTATATTTTATATTTATTATACTATTTTTTCATAAAAATTATATTACTTCATAAACAAATATGGCTAAAATTTTCACTAGTTATTCTGAATAGATAAATTTATTTAATCTGATGAAATTTAAAAATATATTGCAATTATTGAATATAAATCCAATTTTTATATATGTTGATTTTTAATTGTTGCCAGATTATTCTTACCTTTCTTTGTTGTTTTATGTTCATATATTCTATCAATTGGCCTAAAATATTATAGTTTAAATATTTGTTGAAATTATAGTAAAAAAATAAATAAAGTGTCCTTCTTTTTAAAGCTAGATGTTGATCTTTTATAATTTTATAATTAATTGCTACATAGTATGAATGTCGACTAGTAACATATAATTTTATAGCACTCTGTTTGATATATTCATTTTCTATAGATGATAAATTTAAAAAATTGGTAATATTATATTCTATTTTAGGACAAAAATATGCTTTTAAATAAGGTAATAGTTCATATCTTATACGATTTCTATAGTTTGAGTAATAAAAATTTGTTTTGTCAGACCATATAGGTAGATTAAATTTATGACAAAACCATAATATATCTCCTGTATTCATTTTAATTAAAGGTCTAATAATTTGGATATAATGTTTTATTCGTCTTATGAATGGTAAGCTGCTTAGCCCTTCTAATCCTGTGCCTCTTATTAAATTTAATAAAAATGTTTCTAATTGATCTGTTTGATTATGACCTGTAAAGATAATTTGTATTTTATTTTTTATAGCATGTTGAATTATAATCTGATATCTTATTCTTCTTATAGTTGATTCTGACATATGTATTGTATGTATTTGATATACATATGTATTATTATTTGTTATATTAGTATAGTTAAGTAAATGTTTAATGTTTTTTCGTGAATCATCTCTCCATTGGTGATCAATATAAACATATTCTATATTATGGAAGTAATTATAAAGATTGTTAAAGTCTTCTACTAATCTGATTAAGCATAAAGAATCTTTTCCACCGGATAAAGCAATTAATATGGATATAGGTTTGCTTAATTGTTGACATTTTAGTATAATATTTATGAATTTATCATGCAAATAAGTGGCTGTCATGCAAGTATTACCTTTTTCTTAAATGATATAACTGATTATAAAAACTTGCTATTATAGCAATATTATGTTATTTATTTGATATATAGTTACGAGGGTTGCTAACTCAATGGTAGAGTACTCGGCTTTTAACCGATTAGTTCCGGGTTCGAATCCCGGGCAACCCAATTTTTTAATTTTAATTTTTTCTAAATCAGAATATGAATGTAATAACAAATTGTTTGCGTGATAAAAGTCCTTCTTGTGCTTTAGTTCCATTTATTACAGCAGGTTACCCAAATATTAATATATGTATACAAGCTTTAAAAATTTTAGATAAAAAGGGAGCAGATATTATTGAATTAGGTGTACCTTATTCTGATGCTTTAGCAGACGGTCCCGTTATTCAAGAAGCATCTCAGGTTGCTTTACAGAAGGGGATATATATTGAACAAGTATTATACATCTTAAAAACAGTAATACCTGATCTAAATGCTCCTATAATTATATTTACTTATTATAATCCTATTTTAGTTAGAGGGGTTGATAAATTTATTGGTGAAATCTCTGCAGCTGGCGCGAAAGGATTAATTATTCCAGATTTACCATTAGAAGAAGTAGATTATATAATAGAATTATGCTGTTTTTATGGTGTAGAGTTGATTTTATTTATTGCTCCCACTAGTTCGGAATCTAGAATTCAATTAATATTATCTAAATCACCCGGATGTATTTATTTGGTTAGTAGCTATGGAGTTACAGGCATAAGAGATAATATTAATTTAAAGATTAAGGATATAGCTGATAGTATTAAAAGTAAAACAAGCAAGTTGATTATGTTGGGTTTTGGCATTAATACGACTGATCAAGTACAACAAATTGTGAATTGGAATATAGATGGTATAGTTGTTGGTAGCGCTATGATTAATAAAATGCTGGGTAAATTTCCACAAGAAACATTAGATTCATTAGGAAGATTTTGTGAGCAATTGAAGTTGTGTATAAATATAGAAAATACAAAAAAATAATGTATTTAAATATATACATTTTACTTTGCTTATTTACGATTTAATATTCATACCCCCAGGGGAATTCGAATCCCCGTTACCTCCGTGAAAGGGAGATGTCCTAGGCCTCTAGACGATGGGGGCTTTATTAATTTATATATAGTTATATTATTTTTCTACCATCATAGATTAATAAATTTTATGAGTTATGTCAAGTTTTAAAATAAAAAGAAAAATGTAATAATTTGTTAATTATTTATATTTATAATTAAACGTGAACGCATAGTTAAGTATGTAACAGTTTGTCTTATATACGTGACCATATTAATAAATAACGAAAATGCTTCATTTTTATATTCTATTAAAGGGTCTTGTTGACCATAGCTTCTCCATCCAATAGATTCTCTAAGTATAGCCATTTTATCTAAATGATCTTGCCATGCTTTATCTATTTGCTGCAATAAGTAATATTTTTCTAGTTTTCTAATTAACCCAGGTCTTAGTTGTTCTAAATAACTTTCTCTAAGATCGTAACTAATACGTAATTGCTCATATAAGAATTCTTTAATTTGTTTATAATTCATACTGTTCCAAGTTTTTAAGTTGAAATTTTCAGTTAAGTTCAGTAATTTATATGTTTTTTTTATAATATGTTTTTTATTTTTTATGCTATCTTCTTGACAAAACGTAATTAATATTTCTTCTATAGTACTTTCAGCGTATTCTATTATACAGTCTCTGGTAAAGTTAGATTCTAATATTCTTTTTCTTTCTGCATATATTGCTTGTCTTTGGTTATTTATCACTTCATCATATTGAAATAGTTGTTTTCTTATATCATAAAAATAAGATTCTACTTTTTTTTGGGCAGAATCCAAGCTTTTGCTTAAGATAATGGATTCTATAGGAGTATCATCATTAATATTTAAGTTCTCCATAAGTTGAGATATTTTATCTCCGCCAAAAATTCTCAGAAGATTATCTTGTAAGCTTAGAAAAAAACGTGATGCACCTATATCTCCCTGCCGGCCTGCTCTACCTCTTAGTTGATTGTCTATTCTTCTTGATTCATGTCTTTCTGTTCCGATTACATATAATCCTCCTAATTTTAAAACTTCTTGTTTTTCCTGATAACATATCTTGTTATATTCATTTAAGATATGTAAATAAATTTGTTGTAAATTTTTTTCTTCATTATTTATTATGTGTTTACTATTAGTTACTTGCTCGATATAATTATATACTTTTTGTGAAGTTATATCTATATCTTTATAAATCTCTAATTTTTGTATATTTAGTATATAATTATTGATTATATTATGAATTTTATTATCAATTCTATTGAGTGTGTATTTTACTTCTAATCCTAGCTTATTTTGTAAATACTGCGTTAGTATAAGTTTTGATAAAGCTTCTGGGTTTCCTCCTAATATAATATCTGTTCCTCTACCAGCCATATTTGTTGATATAGTTATAGTTTTTTTTCTTCCTGCTTGTGTAATAATTTCTGCTTCTCGTGCAACATTTTCGGGTTTTGCATTTAGTAAGTTAAAAGGTATTTTCAATGTTGTTAATATCTTCGCTAGTAATTCAGATTTTTCTACATTAGTTGTACCTATAAGTGTTGGTCGACCTATGTGATACATATCAAAACATTCATTTGCTATGGATTGCCATTTTTTGTATTCTGTTTTATATACTAAGTCTGGTAAGTCTTGTCTTCTACATGGCTTATTTGTAGGTATTTCTAATACTTCAAGATTATATATCTTATCTAATTCGGTTTCTTCTGTTTTAGCTGTACCGGTCATGCCAGATAATTTTTTATACAATAAAAATAAATTTTGATATGTAATTGATGCAAGAGTTCTATTTTCTTGCTGAATCGGAATACCTTCTTTTGATTCAATTGCTTGATGCAGTCCATCACTCCATCTTCTACCTTGCATAATTCTACCTGTAAATTCATCAACAATAATAATCTCATTGTTTTTAACAATATAATGTTGATTTTTTAAAAATAGTTCTTTCGCTTTTAAAGCATTTAATAGGTATTGTGTCCAAGAATTATTAATATTATAAAGATTATCAATATTCAAAACATTTTCACATTTACTAATACCTTTTTCTGTTAGAGTAATATTTTTAGTTTTTTCATCTATTTGGTAATCTAGATTACTATTAAGTGAATTAGCTATAGAAGTACATTTTTCATATTTATTTCCTTCTATATCAAAAGGACCAGATATAATGAGTGGTGTTCTGGCTTCATCAATTAATATAGAATCTACTTCATCAATAATAGCAAAATTAAACCCTCTTTGTACTATTTGATTGATATCTATGGCCATATTATCTCTCAGATAATCAAATCCTAATTCACTATTTGTAATGTATGTAATCTCACAATTATATGCTTGTTTTTTTTCTTGATAACTCATTGAATGTGTTACTAATCCTACTTTTAAATCAAGGTATGAACAGATTTTTTGAGCTAGTTCTGAGTCTCGCTTAGCTAAATATTCGTTAACTGTAATTATATGTACACCTCTATTAGTTAAAGCATTTAGATAGGCTGTAGTAATAGCAACAATAGTCTTTCCTTCTCCCGTTTTCATTTCCGCTATTTTCCCTTGATGCAATACAATACTGCCTATCAGTTGTACATCGAATAAAGTCATGCTTGTAGATCTTTTAATCGCTTCCTTAACAGTTGCAAGAGATTCTGGTAATATTTGTGTTAAATTATAGTTTTGATGCAGTTTTTTTTTCAGTCTTGCAGTTTGTTGTTGTAGTTTTAAATTTGAATAATCTTTTAATATATGTTCTATTTGATTAATTTCATTAATTGTATTTTGAAATTTATTTAACTTATTTTTTTTAAAAAAATTTAGCATATTAGATAATTAAAATTAGAAAAATGATATTATATAAGGAGAAAAAAATTCTTGTATGGTTGTGATAGGTTGACATTCATGATATATAGTATATTTTCTGCCCCAGATAGGTTCTGAACTATTAAATATATGTTCTAAATATATAGAATATACATAATATATTTCATGTATATCTTTATAAATATCTGTTTTATATTTTATTAAGGATTTGCCTATAGGCTGATTGTTATTTAGAGTTTTATATATTTCATTATTTATTTGTAATATCCAATTAGATTGAGCAAACGCAAGATTTCTTTGTGAAGTATCTTGTAAATAAACTTTTCTGATTTTCATTTTTGATGTTATGTATTGCCGCTTAATATATGTTGGACAAGTTATGATTTTTTGTCCTGTTAGTGAGTTTAAATTTTGAGTAAATGATCCGTCACTCATAAGTATAAATCTCCATTCAGGAGGGATTAGATGATAGGTCTGTTCATTAAATGAGTCTAAATTATCGAGTGGCAGATTGATAATATAATTAAATGAATTAGATAAGTTCATATATATGTATTTTATTTTATTACTGCAATTTTGAAAATCTAAAAATGATAATTGGTTGCTTTGCGTTTATAAAATTTTATAAAAACTTAATTATGAGTGATTATTTTTTTAGTTGTTAATAATGATTTACCATTCATTTCAGGAGGAGTATCTATATTTAATAAGTCTAAAATAGTTGGTGCAATATCTGCTAAATTGCCGTTATTTCTTAAATTATTTTTATCAATCTCAGATTGATTAAATGGTTCTGCTAATATAAATGGAACAGGATTAGTACTGTGAGATGTACATGGTTGATTAGATTCATCTAGCATATGATCTGCATTACCATGATCTGCTGTGATTATAAGGGTGTAGTTCATACTTTGAGATGTTGTCCAAATTTTCTTAATGCATTTATCAATTAAATTAATAGCTTGTATGGTGGCTGTTAGATCACCTGTATGTCCTACCATATCTGGGTTAGCATAGTTTATTACAATTAATGCGTATATATTTTTATTCATAGCATTAATTGCACTTGTAGTTAGTTCTTCAGCCGACATTTCCGGGCATAAGTCATAGGTTTCAACTTGTGGACTGGGTATGAGTTGTCTATCCTCACCTGGGAAAGGTTCTTCAATGCCACCGTTGAAAAAATAAGTAACATGTGCATATTTTTCTGTTTCTGCTAATCTTAATTGTTTTAAACCATGGTTAGACATAATTTGTCCAATGAAGTTTGTATGTTTGTGTGGAGGAAATGCTGTTTTTATATTTAAACTAGGGTCATATTGCGTCAGTGTAACAATTTCTAAACTTTTAAATTTTTTTGTATTAAATCCTTTAAATGTAGGTTTAGTAAATGAATGTAACAATTGACGCATTCTATCTGGCCGAAAATTAAAAAAAATAATACCATCTTTATTTTCAATGTTTCCTTTGTGCAATCTAGTAGGAGGTATGAATTCATCTGATATATTTTTATTATAATATTCATTAATTTTTAATACAGCATCTATTGTATATTCCACATGATCATCAAGTAATACTTTATAACTTTTCTCTGTTCTTGACCAACGACAGTCCCTATCCATACTATAATATCTTCCACTTAATGTGCAAATATTTATATTATGTAATTCTTTAATGTATTTGCAAATTTGTTCAATGAATATTTTTGATTTATATGGTGAAGTATCTCGACCATCTGTAATCGCATGTATGCAAACTTCAATATTATATTTTTGAATTATATCAAGTAATGCAAATAAATGTGTAATATGAGAATGTACGCCTCCATTTGAGCAAAGTCCAATTAAGTGTAGTTTTGTATTATCATTTTGAATTTGTTCGCAGATATTTTTAATAGTTTTATTGTTAAAGAAGGACTGATTCTCAATAGATTTGCTGATACGCACCAAATCTTGGTTAATAATTCTTCCGGCTCCAATAGTTGTATGTCCTACTTCTGAGTTGCCCATTTGTCCTTTAGGTAATCCTACATCTTTTCCTGAAGCATGTAATAAGGTATGCGGGTAATTCGCCCATAATTTATCTATTGTGGGTGTGTTTGCTAGTTGAATTGCATTTCCTTTTGTCATTTCTGAATATCCCCAACCGTCAAGAATAGTTAAAATAATAGGTTTCATAGTATAAAATAAGAATGAAAATTTATAGCAATACTGTCTATTGAAAACAGAAATATCTTAATTATATTTAAATTTATATTATCAAAAATATATATCTTGTTAACTATAATATATAATATTTCGATCTGAATATTTTATTTGATATAAAAAATTAAATTTTATATAAATTATATGCATATATGATTATATATGCATATCGTTTTGCTTTTAATAGCAATTTTTATTAAATTATAAATATATTTAGCTTAATGCATTGATAGCATAGTCTAAATAGGTATTTGCTTCATTAGCAGCTTGCCCTGAAAGACCATGACTATTCTTTATATATTGTAGTGCTTCTATATACCAGCTTGGTGATAGTTCAAAACTACGGTTAATTTCTTCTAATCCTGCTATTAGATATTCATCCATAGGTCCAGTTGCTCCTACAACAAGACAGTATGTTGTCATTCTTAAATAATATCCTATATCACGTGCACATTTTGCTTTTCCTATTGCACTAGACGCATAAGTTGGTCCTGGCATCTGAGTAGTAAATGGAAATTTTGTATAAACAGATTGAGCAGCTCCTGTAATTAATCTTTGAGCATTACTAGTTAATGATCTTGCCGCCTCTAAACTAGATGATGCTCTTTGGTAACGTCCATTAATTGATTGTAATTCACCGTTGCTTAAGAATCTACCCTGGCTGTCTGCTGATGCAACTGCTTCTGTTATAGGTGTTTTCATAATTTTAATTTCCTTGTTTTATTTAATGATCCCAAGTTTAGTTATAGAATTTATTATTGTAAAGTTTTATACGACTGCAACAGCCGCTCTATCAAAGTACACGCTTAATTCAGCTATTAAAGAACTACAGTCTCCTGTTGTTATTCCATTTGAATCATTTGCTAAACTTACTGATGCTTCTTTCATTTTTTGTATAGCAACAGCTACAGATGTTCCAGGAGTTCCTAAAGCTTGATATGTTTCTCGTAAACCATTTAAGCATCTATCATCTAATACGCTTGAATCACCAGCAGTCATAGCATAACTGACATATCTTAAAACAATTTCCATATCTCTTAAACAAGCTGCCATTCTACGACTAGTATATGCATTGCCTCCAGGTTGTACGAGTTGTGGCTGTTCTGCAAATAAAGCACGTGCAGAATTGGTTACAATAGAAGAAGCGTTTGAGTTGATTCTATTCACAATATCGAGTCTTTTATTACCTTCGGCGACCATTTTTGCTAGAGCATCTAATTGTGTATTGCTTAAAAATTCTCCTCTAGCGTCAGCTTGCGCTACAACTTTAGCAAATGCGTCTAACATATTAATGCTCTCCTTAAACTAAAAATATTTGCAATAATTTAATAATAAAGAACTAATCTGAGATTTATTTAGATACTATTATCTAAATTTTAATTTATATTGATCAGGACTTATTAAGTCATTATACTAATATATAGTAATTTTTTTTTTACAAAATATTACAAGTATATTCTATCTGTAACAATTAATAAATTTAATCACCTATAATTTCTGGCTGTTTTATTTCATCTACCATTTCTAATATAGAACGAATAATAGGTTTAATATTTGGGTCATCTATAATATCTAGGTCTTCATATTTTTTCCTTTTAGCACGATTTGCTATTTGAATAGTTATTTTATAACGATTATCAGAGATGTTTAACAATTCTTCTGTTTTATATATTACTTCATGTAGTTTTATTTGATTGTACATAATTAATATTTTATATTTCTTAAAATAAAAATGAATGAATTAGTTAGTATTTGTAAATAAGTTGGTTACAAGTTATTTCAAAGATTAGAATTTAGACTTGCATATGCATCTTTTATTTTAATATATGTAATACTATACCAATAGTCATATTTTATTTTTAATGAAATACAATAAAAATTTTTTATTTCTACTGTATTGTTTTTAATAGTTTAGATATTTTCATGTTTTACATCTATTAACTGTTAAAAACATCAATCCAGGTTTAATAATATATGAACAATATATAATCTTAAAATAAAATAAAAAATAAGAATTACATATGCAAGCATCAAAATATTATAACTATCAATTGAATAACTTATATAAATATCCTTTTATATTTTCTGAAAGGGATGCCTGTGGTGTTGGTTTTATAACCCGTATTGAGCATGCGCCATCTCATAATATTGTTAAACAAGCTTTGAAATCACTAAATTGCATGGAGCATAGGGGTGGGTGTAGTGCTGATAGAGTTTCTGGAGATGGAGCTGGAATTATGACTCAAATTCCATGGAAAATGCTATCTGATTATGCAACAGACCAGAAAATTAGTCAAATTGGTGTTGCCATGTTATTTATGCCAAAAGACAAAATGGAATCTATACAAAATATAGTAGAATGGGTTATTGGCTTAAATGGTTTCAACTTTTTAAAATGGCGTATTGTTCCTGTTGATGAAAGCGTATTAGGTATTCAAGCTAAAGTTAATCAACCTTTAGTAATGCAATTTTTTGTACATTCTAAAAATTTGTTTGGCGATAGATTAGAAAAGTCTTTATTTATTACAAGAAAAAAAATAGAAAAATTAATTTCCCAGTCTCATTTAAATCTTAGTAAACAGTTTTATTTTTGTTCTTTTTCTTCTCGTATTATTGTTTATAAAGGAATGGTTCAATCTGAAGTTTTATCTAAATATTATTTAGATTTATGTAACATTAATTATGAAAGTAATTTTGCAATGTATCATAGAAGGTTTAGTACTAACACTATGCCTAAATGGCCTTTAGCTCAGCCTATGAGATTTATGGCACATAATGGAGAAATCAATACTTTGTTAGGTAATCTCAATTGGATGCAATCAAAAGAATCCTTATTTCAACAAAGTTATGTTTCAGAAGATTTTGATTCTTTAAGACCAATTACTAATTTTAACAATAGTGATTCAGCAAATTTAGATGCTGTATTAGAATTGTTGATACAATCAGGTAAAAGCCCTCAGGAATCTTTAATGATTTTAATTCCAGAAGCTTATAAAAATCAACCAGCCTTAGACAACTTTCCAGAAATTGTAGATTTTTATGAATATCATAACAGCCTTCAAGAGCCATGGGATGGACCTGCTTTAGTTGTCTTTAGTGATGGCAAAATTGTTGGAGCAACTTTAGATAGAAATGGATTACGTCCTGCCCGCTATATTATTACTAATAATGGTTTTATTAGTTTATCTTCGGAAGTTGGTGTTTTAGATAAAAATTTAGGTGAAATTACTCATAAAGGTAGGTTAGGTCCAGGTCAGATGATATGTGTTGATATGGTCAACAATCTAATTTTAGATAATTGGACTGTTAAACAATCTATTGCCAATAAATTTCCTTATAAAAAATGGCTTGATACATATCAGAAACATTTAGAGCCGGAAAATTATATACAAGATTCTATTCTTGACTTTTCTACAATGATGCGTTTACATACAGCGTTTGGTTATACTAATGAGGATGTAGAATTAGTAATAGAGCATATGGCTAGTTCAGCTAAGGAACCTACTTTTTGTATGGGTGATGATATTCCTTTAGCTATATTATCAGAAAAGCCTCATTTATTATACGATTTTTTTAAACAACGTTTTGCTCAAGTAACTAATCCAGCTATTGATCCTTTAAGAGAAAGTTTAGTTATGTCATTAACAACTTATTTAGGATCTAAGAGCAACTTTTTAGAGCCTAATGATTATATGGCTAAATCTATAAAGTTAGATTCTCCTATTTTAAATGAAATTGAAATTAAACAATTAAGTAAGTATGGTTTAGCTGTTTCTGTGATTAGCACATTTTTTACACAAAATTCTGACAGTATAAATTTTATTAATAGAATTACAGAGATTTGTGAACAAACAGTTGAATTAATAAATAAAGGTTCTGAGATTATTATATTAAGTGATCGTGTAGATGTAATAGATGAAACAAAATCATTTTTACCACCACTTCTAATAGTTGGTGCTGTTCATCATTATTTAATATCTCAAAATTTAAGGCATAAGGTATCTATAATTGTTGAGACTGCTCAATGTTGGAGCACTCATCATTTTGCTTGCCTGATAGGCTATGGAGCAAGCGCTATATGCCCATACATGGCTTTTTTGACAGTTAGACAATGGTGGCATACTCCAAGAACTCAAAAATTAATGTCTATTGATAAACTGTCTAAAATCACGTTGACAGAAGCACAACACAATTATCGTTGTGCCATAGAGACAGGTTTATTGAAAATTTTATCTAAAATGGGAATTTCTTTATTATCTAGTTATCATGGGGCTCAAATATTTGAGATATTGGGTTTGGGTAAAGATATAGTGAATTTAGCTTTTAAAGGTACAACTTCATCTTTGGACGGCATTACGCTAAAAGAATTAGCTACTAGTAAAGTTGATTCTTATAAGAGCATAACAAACTTGAAGAAATCTAAAAAATTGCCTAATCTAGGCTATGTACAATATAGACCAAGTGGCGAGTATCATGTAAATAATCCAGAAATGTCCAAAACATTACATAAAGCTGTTAGGAATCAAGATATTAATCTTTATAATAGATACAAGAATTTATTGCAAGATCGTCCACCTACTAATTTAAGAGATTTATTAGACTTTATAAATAATCAAAATTCAATAATGATTGATGAAGTCGAATCAATTGAGTCTATTGTAAAAAGATTTTGTACAGGTGGGATGTCTTTAGGAGCACTATCGCGTGAAACACATGAAACTTTAGCTATAGCTATGAATAGACTTGGCGGAAAATCTAACTCTGGTGAAGGTGGAGAAGATCATACTCGCTTTTACCCTATTATGGATATAGATTCTTCAGGTGTTTCTAATACTTTTCCCCATTTAAAGGGTCTTAAAAGTAATGATATTGCTAGTTCAGCTATTAAACAAATTGCATCTGGACGTTTTGGTGTTACACCTGAATATTTGATGAATGCTAAACAGTTAGAAATTAAGATTGCTCAAGGGGCAAAACCGGGAGAAGGTGGACAGTTACCAGGCAAAAAAGTCAGCCCTTATATTGCTAAATTACGTAATTGTAAACCTGGTGTTACTTTGATTTCTCCTCCTCCTCATCATGATATTTATTCTATTGAAGATTTAGCACAGCTTATTTTTGATTTACATCAAATCAACCCAGCGGCAAAAGTATCTGTTAAGTTAGTAGCAGAAATAGGAATTGGCACCATTGCTGCAGGTGTTGCAAAAGCTAATGCTGATATTATTCAAATTTCTGGGCATGATGGTGGAACTGGTGCATCTCCTTTAAGCTCAATTAAACATGCTGGATCTCCTTGGGAATTAGGATTATCAGAAGTTCATAAAACTTTAGTAGATAATCAATTAAGAGATAGAGTGATTTTAAGAGTAGATGGCGGCTTAAGAACAGGTAAAGATATAGTTTTAGCGGCTTTAATGGGTGCAGAAGAATTTGGTTTTGGGACAGTTGCTATGATAGCTACCGGTTGTGTTATGGCTCGTATATGTCATACTAATAATTGTCCTGTAGGTGTAGCAACTCAGCGAGAAGATCTACGTAAACGTTATCCAGGTATACCCGCTGATTTAGTTAACTTTTTTATTTATATTGCTCAAGAAGTCAGAGGCATTTTATCTGATTTAGGCTATTCATCCTTAACAGAGATTATAGGGCATACGGAACTAATTCAATATAAATATCGAGGCTTATATAAAACAAATTATTTAAGTTTAGCTCCATTATTGAACTCTCCTCCATATAATCACAAGCTTTGTGCACATATTTCAACACATGATAATGGTAATGTATTAGATGATACTTTATTGGTTGATCCATCTATATTGCAAGCTATTGAAAAGCAGGAAGATATAATTAAGAAAGTTAATATTGTAAACACTGATAGAACTGTAGGTGCGAGGATATCTGGTTTTATAGCTAAAAAATATGGTAATAATAGTTTTAAAGGTAATTTGCAATTAGACTTTAAAGGTGTTGCAGGGCAAAGTTTTGGTGCTTTCATTTTAAAAGGTATGCATTTAAGTTTGATAGGTGAAGCGAATGATTATGTAGGTAAAGGTATGAATGGTGGAGAAATAATTGTTGTTCCAGAAGTTAACACACCGCTTGACCAAATGCAACCAGTTATTATTGGCAATACATGTTTATATGGAGCTACAGGAGGTTATTTATTTGTTAGTGGTCAAGCGGGTGAAAGATTTGCCGTCAGAAATTCATTAGCTCAGGCTGTAATTGAAGGTGTTGGCGACCATGCTTGTGAATATATGACAGGAGGTATAGTAATTGTATTAGGATCAGCTGGAAGGAATATTGGAGCTGGCATGACTGGTGGTTTAGCTTATTTTTTAGATGAGAATAATGATTTAGTATCTAAGATTAATAGTCAAATTGTTAAGTATCAGAGAGTTGTAACTTATGAAGGTGAAAAGCAATTAAAAAATTTTATAGAACTTTATGAAATAAAGACTAAAAGTTTAAAGGCTAAACATATTTTGGAAAATTGGTCCAAATTTTTACCTATGTTTTGGCAAATTTTTCCACCTTCAGAGTCTCATACAGCTTTGACTGATAGTTCTTATTCGTCTTATAATGCAATTATAAATGAAATTAAATAATCTTAAAGTTCGATACTAAATTAATTGTTATGCCACTTGACGTTTTATGAAGTTTTGAATTTTTTTATATATATTGATGCATACTATAAATTAAGATACGTTGCAAGATGGTCAATAATTATTTTTAGAACTGTTAATTGTATATAATATTTATATTGTTAGATTTTTATTATTAAGGTAAGTTAATCCCATGGCACATAATGTTAAGGTTTATGATACTTGTATTGGCTGTACTCAATGTGTACGTGCCTGTCCGTGTGATGTTTTAGAAATGGTTCCTTGGGACGGTTGTAAAGCTGGTCAAATTGCATCTGCTCCTAGAACAGAGGACTGTATCGGTTGTAAACGTTGTGAAACAGCATGTCCAACAGACTTTTTAAGTGTGCGAGTTTATTTAGGCGCTGAAACTACACGTAGTATGGGCCTGGCATACTAAAATTGTATAGTAATAAATAGTTATATTAATTTATGAAGTAGGTCTATTAGTTATTACACATATTTAAAGTCATAATAATCTAATAGATTAATTTCGTAAATATTTTAATATAAATTATATATTAATTAATTTGTTTATTAAAGGTCTAAATTATTATTTTTTCAACTATGAAAAATTTATTACCACTCGAATTGCAACAAAAGATTTCCAAACAAAAAGCAATTAAAATTATAACTGGATTAAATAATTTTTCTATTGATTCTATACTTAAGATAGTAAAAGCAGCAGAAATCGGTCAAGCCAGTTATGTTGATATCGCTGCTAATCCTAACATAATATCTATAGTTAAATCTGTAACTAGTTTTCCATTATGTGTTTCTTCAATAGAGCCATTAGAATTATTGAATTGTGTTATGAAAGGTGCTGATATTGTAGAAATAGGTAATTTTGATGTTTTTTATGATAGAAAAATCTTTTTTTCCTCTGAACAAATATTAAACTTAGCTCAAGAAACAAGAGAATTAATGCCTAATATACCTGTATGTGCGACTATACCACATACATTATTGTTATCAGAGCAAATTCGTATTGCAGTTCTTCTTGAGAAAATTGGGGTGTCTTTAATACAGACAGAAGGTTATTCAACAAAAAATAGTATACACAATCGAAGTTCTAGTATTATAACATCAATGACTAATGCTTCTTCTGCAATTTCTTCAAGTTATGTCATGTCTAAGTATGTTAATATACCCATCATTGCAGCGTCTGGTATAAATTGTTTATCCGCTCCTATAGCATTTTCTTATGGTGCTTCTGCTATAGGTATTGGTTCTGCAGTATATAAGTATGATAAAGTTTATGACATGGCTATGTATATTTATGAAATATTATGCTCTATTAAGGCTTCCTCTAATAAATCTATAGCAAGCCCTCATTTATTTCATGTAAATGATATTGATTATATAAACTGTTAATTTATATCATTACAAAAAATTTTATTTTTTATGTTTACAAGGTATAGTTAGGATTTTTATGATTAAAGCAAAATTAAATCAAACATGGAAATATTTAAGCAATGTAATCATATTTTATGTTTTTGTATTTATTTTGGTTATTACGTTTTTTATTCTAAATATAAAAAAAAACCTGGCTATTCTTTTTTTATTTTATTTCATAATGGGTATGGTTTAAAAGAAGGATCTGAAGTTTTAATGAGAGGTATTAATATTGGTTATGTTAATAAAATTCAGGTTAAATATAATTATGTACTTATTAAAGTCAACATTAATTTGTCTTCTGTACTAATTCCAAAAAATTCTTTAGTTGAAACGACTCAAACAGGATTATTAAATGATACAGTAGTTGATATAATTCCCTTACAGAATACAACTACTCAAGATATAGAAAATATCAATGTATTTGCTAAATCTTGTGTAAAATCTTTATTTGTATGTCATTATGATTACATAAAAGGAGAGAGAGGATTAAACTATGATGATTTAGTGAGAGCTGCAACAAGAATCTCTCAACGTTTTGATGATCCTATATTATTTAATTTGGTTAATATATTATTGCAGAACACGATTTATATTTCCAATGAATTTATAGAACTTACAGATGGTATAGTTGATATAGCTATTTTAGTTTATGATTATTTGTATCAAATCTTTTTTAGCCAGATGTAGTACTGGCAAATATAATTTATAAATCAGTATTTTAAAGTTATTATTTTATTTATTATGACAACTCGTAAAGCTTTATCATTGGATTTTTTAAGACCCATAATAGAGTTAGAATATCAGATACAGCAGTTAAGTAAAATATCTACTTATCAAAAATTTTCTTTAGATCAAGAGTTGGTTTTCTTTACAGAACAACTATCTATTTTAAAATATGATGTATTTCAGTCTTTGACTCCTCTACAAAGATTACATTTGGTACGTCAAGCAGATAGGCCAACTACTTTAGACTATGTGCCTTATATTATGAATGAATGGATCGAATTGCATGGAGATAGAGGAGGTACAGATGATCCTGCTTTAGTCGGCGGTATAGGTAAATTAAATAATGATACAGTTATTTTCATTGGTCATCAAAGAGGTAAAGATACTAAAGATAATGTATTAAGAAATTTTGGTATGGCATCTCCAGGAGGTTACCGTAAAGCTTTACGTTTAATGCAACATGCAAATCAATTTAATTTTCCTATTTTGACTTTTATCGATACTCCTGGTGCATGGGCAGGTATGGAAGCAGAAAAATTAGGTCAAGGTGAAGCTATTGCTGTAAATTTAAGAGAAATGTTCTCTTTAGATGTTCCTATTATTTGTACAATTTTAGGAGAAGGTGGTTCAGGAGGTGCTTTAGGCATAGGAATAGGTGATAAAATCTTAATGCTCGAATATGCAGTATATACTGTGGCAACTCCTGAAGCTTGTGCAGCTATTTTATGGAAAGATAGCAAGCGTTCTTTAGATGCAGCAGAGGCATTGAAAATAACTTCTGCTGATTTAGAGATATTAGGTATAATTGATAAAGTAGTAAAAGAACCTATAGGTGGATCTCAAGCTAATCCTTCTCAAGCTGCATATATCTTAAAAGAGTCTTTAATAGCTGAGTTGGAAATTCTATCAAAATTGTTACCATCCAATAGAAAAAAACTCAGATATAATAAATTTCGCAAAATAGGGACTTTTTATGAAGGGTATTAGGATTATTTTTACTTCATATAATTCTTGAATATACAATAATTACCAAGCTTACTATATTGATATATTAATTTGTTATTCCTATACTACTTAAACCAATAATTGTACCAGCTCCAATAATATGTCCCAAGCTTGTTGTTGCTAATAGTTCAGGAAGACCAAGTCCTTGTGAACCTAAAGCAGGTATAGAGGGGCCTAATCCTCTAACTTTTATGGCATATCTCCCTAATCCTATACATAACAGATTACAAATAATCATAATAACTGAACTTGATGTAGACCAAGAAGATGTATGTGGAATAATACTAATTAAAGTTTGTGCATTCATTTTTGTATTAGATATTATTTTAATAAATAGTATATTTTATATTATATGTTGATCTTATATACTTCTACAAAAATTAGACAAGAATTAACATAATATATTTATTTTTATAAAAACCAACCATAACTATGTAGTCCTTGGCCTAAAAAATTAACTCCTAAATAGCAGATCCATACAACTACAAATCCAATGGAAGCTAAAATAGCAGGTTTTTCACCTTTCCATGCGTTATTTAATCTGGAATGTAGATATGCTGCAAATATTAGCCAAGTTATTAAAGCCCACGTTTCTTTAGGATCCCAACTCCAATAAGATCCCCAAGCTTCATTAGCCCATACAGCTCCAGCTATAATTCCTATAGTTAGTAAAGGAAAGCCAAGTCCAATTATTCGATAACTTAAATTATCGATGCTTTGTAAAAGAGTTATTCTACTTAATTGTTGTGCAGAATTACTTGATGTTATATTGTTATTTGCTCTATTTCTTATTTTATATAAAATAAGAAATAAGATAGATAATAAAGAGCCTAGTATTAATGTTGCGTAACTTATCATCATTATACTAACATGCATCATTAACCAATTAGACCTGAGTGCTGGAACTAGTGGAGAAGCTTCTCGCATATTTTCAGGTAATGAAAGACTTGCAAATCCTATAGTAAATAAACCTATTGGTGTAGTAATAGAACCTATAAATGGACTTTTATTTTTTTGTTCTAATATTAATTGTATAAAACTTAGTCCCCATGTTAGAAAAATTAATGATTCATATAAATTACTTAAAGGAAAATAGCCATTGTATATCCATCTTAAACTTAAAGAAGTACTAAGTAATAGGTTAATACTAATAGTAATAATAGTACCTAATTTATATAAAACTTTTGACCTTTTGAATGCTATATTAATCCAATATATCATTAAGTTGACAAGAAACAGTGCGAAAGATATATTAATACAGTTGTTTTCCATTAATATCCTGTTCATATATTTATTCAGATTAATCATAAATATATCATATATTAATTTAATTAGAATGATATTAAATTAATATATCGTCAATAAGATGTGATAAAAAAACAACCAAAATTAAAATATTTAATTTTGGTTGTTTTAAGTTTTAATCAAGTTATTCTATAGAATAGAAGATATTTTGATTAGTAGATGATAATTTTATACACATAGTGTATTAAATCATACATTTATGATAAAGAATTAATAATATAATCTAATGCAGTTACATATTCTACTCCTGCTTGTGCAGACATATCTCTAGGAACGCATATTCTATCACGAGTAAATACAAAAGCTGCAACGTAAGCTGAGGTTGGAAGATTTAATGTACGATATACTTCACGAGCTCCAGCTATAGCCCATTCATCAAGAGGTCCAGTACCGCCTACAACTAATGAATAGTTAACTAATCTCATGTAATGATCTAAATCTCTATAACATTTGTTAACTTTTTCTTGACTATCACCAGCTTCACCGTCGCTTTTTAAGTAAGAATACTTACCAAAACAAGCATCACCTGCTTCTTTTACAACTGCTTCATGATTGTCAGCTAGTTTTTCTGCTGCTTCTAATCTTGCAGCAGCGCGTTGAATATTTCCTTGTACAGATTCAAGATCTGAACTAGATGGAAAGCGTCCAGCAGCATCAGCTGCACTAATTACTGTAGTAATAACTGATTTCATAATTGATCTCCTATAGATTAAGATGTATGTAGCTTATGTTTAATCTTTTTGTATATTCAATAGTATTTAGCTAATAGCAGAACTTACTCTATCACAATAGCTAGAAACTTCTGAAGATAATGCAGAACAATCTCCGCTAGTTACATCAACTTTTCTTTTAGGAGCTGTATTAGTAACGAATGCAACAGCAGCAGCTTTCATAATGCTGACAGCTCTTACAGAAGAGTTGGTTGGTACTCCAAGAGCAATATAAGTTTCTTTTAATCCATTTAAGCAGCGATCTTCTAGAACAGAAGCATCTCCTGCAAGAAGAGCGTAAGAGATATATCTTAAAATGATTTCTCCATCACGTAAGCAAGCTGCCATTCTACGATTAGTATAGCAGTTACCTCCAGGAGCTATTAATCCTGGGTTTTCACAAATCATTCCTGATACTGCATCTGAAACTATACAACTAGCATTAGAAACAATAGAATTAACAGCGTCTAATCGTTTATTACCTTCTGAAATAAAAGTTTTAAGAGCTTGTAGATCACTGCCACCAACATAAGCAGCTTTTGCATCTGCATTCATTACAACTCTAGAAAATCCATCAAGCATAGAGCTCTCCTTAAATTTTAATACAAAGGACTTAGCTGTTTCAGCTGTTATATTTTTTCAGCTGATGTATTAGTATCGTGAATACAATATAAAATATTTAAGTAATTGTATCCATAACAAATCAACATTATTTAATATTCTTAATTCTGCAATGTAGCTAAATATATTTATATGAGTTAAGATAAAGAGTTTTTAATAAAAAATTTAATTATATTATCTTTGATTATCATCTGTTTTAGGGTTAATATTAGATGTTCTCTAATTTGTTTATCACTCAGTTTATAAACTTTTTTACGATAGATAGTTAGTTTGAATTCTTGTTCAAGAGTTAATGGGTTTTTAGTGTCCATATTATTTATTAATTCTAGTATAATATTATATTATGTATATTAATAATATATAGTCTAAAATTATGGGTATAAAAAATTGTTATACATATCACATTGCTATAATGTTTACATACCTTATATAAGTTCAATTCAATATTCTGTCTGTAAGATCAATTAGGAGGTTTTTATGTCTATACCTTTACTAAATTACTCATTATCTACACAAAATCAAAGGGTAGATGGTTTTGAATACTTGCCAGGTGAAGAGCAACCTAAAATATATAGCACAGATGATATTCCAGCGGCAGAGGAGATGGATGAAATAATTTGGGCTGCGTATCGCCAAATATTTAGTGAACATCAAATTTTAAGTAGAACAGCTCAACCTTTTTTAGAGTCACAATTAAGGTTTAATCAAATTAAGGTCAAGGATTTTATCAAGGGATTATTGTTGTCTGAATCCTTCCTTACTTTTAACTACAATGTTAATAATAACTACCGTTTTGTAGAGATGTGTATTCAAAGAGTATTAGGAAGAGATATCTATAACGAAAGAGAAAAACTGGCTTTTTCGATTATAATTGCTTCCAAAGGGTTGAAAACTTTTTTTAAAATTTTATTGGATAGTGATGAATATATAGAAAATTTTGGTGATAATATAGTTCCTTACCAGAGGAGGAGAATAATTGCGCAAAGGAGTAAAGGTGAAGTACCTTTTAATTTAAAAACTCCTCGTATGAGTAAAAACTTTAGCTCTAAACAAGGTATGCCGCAATTATTGTGGGCTGGACCCGTGAGAAAATTTCGACCTCAAGAACAACAGCCAAAAGCAGGAGATCCAGCTCTATTCTTGAATATGGTTAATGATATTTGATTATTGTTAATATTTTCAGAAAAATTATAAGAATGTTTCTTAAACAACTAATAGAATAGTAGATTCTTAGTATTTAGACAATTCTCAATTATATTAATTCAGAATTGTCTTAAAAATTATATTTTGCAATGTATATGAATTTTATTTTTCTAGTGATTTTATGGTTTTTGGTCTTTGATTTTAACTGCCTAATTTAAAAGCATCGACAAATAATCCATAAATAATACCTATTCGAATATAATTAAGTAGGTATAAGGGAAAAAATTTATGATTCTTTTTTACATTTTTATATATGTTTTTACTTATAATTTCATTAACAGCTACTATTATAGATGCTGCTATTATTCCCCAATCACCAGTTTGTGCAGGAATAGTTGAAAAAACTGTGGACAAAAAAAACCTAAAAATAAGCTAATTAAGTGAATTATTACTACATTAAAATTGTCTTTGAGCATTTTTTATTTCTTATTAATCATGTTTGATCTGTATAAATATAAAATGGAATTATATATACAGATCAAATGCTGATATTAATTGATACTTTTTATAATACTTGTTTTAATAGGATAATTTATAGATCCTGTTCACTTAAATCGCTAATCATATACTGAAATGGTTCAACAATAAACTTTATTGCATCAATATTTTGTGATTTTATTTCTTCTTCTGTAACATCTTGTAAAAGTTTTATACTCCTAATAGTTGGTGCAATAGGTACGCTTAATGAATTGTATACATCTCTTAGTCCATCTAAAACCCTTTCTTGTAAAATTTTAGTATTTGCAGCAACTATTGCATAGCTTGCATATCTTAAATAATATTCAATATCACGTAAGCAAGCAGCATATCTTCTAGTTGTATAAGAATTACCACCAGGCCTTAAAAGTTCCGGTTGTTCTTCATATAATCGTGTAGCAGCTTCTTTAACTATTTTAGCAGCCTTACAATTAATAATTTCTGTAGCTTTAATTCTATTTGAACCTGTTACAAAATAATTGTTTAATTCTTCTATTGCTATTTTATCTAAATATTTTCCTGTTAAATCATATCGATTTAAAATTGTAGTAATAGCATCTTGCATTACTTATATCTCCTATCAAGTTGAACTAACATAGATATTATAATTGATTTTAATCATTTTGATATATGGTATTGCTATTTATAAATTAGAAACCTACAATATATAGTGAAGTAAAATTTGAAAAAACATAAAATATAATCATATATTTAATGGATTCTTATTATTGTCTAATTAAAATTATAAACAATCATAAAATTGCTTGCTTTATCTTACCCCAAAACACTTTTTATTTTTATGACTATCCTATTTGTTTAACAGCATATAATTATAGTTCAATTAATCAATTAATGATTCAACATGACTATATCAATCTATTATCTATACAGCACATACAATATATATCTAAAGAATTATATAAAGCGAATTTATGTTTATTGTTGTCTCAAATCTATATTCAGAGTTAATATTTTGGAGTAAAAAAATCTAGATATATCTTAAGAGATTATATAAGTCTTGGTTATTTATATGATTTAGATTTTATGATACAATTTATAATAATTTATAAAGAAAGTTTACAGACATTTTATAATATGCCACATTGAATAAATAAAAATAGAGCATGTAACTCAGAGGATAGAGTGTCAGATTCCGATTCTGAAAGTCGAGGGTTCAAATCCTTCCATGCTTATTTAATACAAATTAAGAATATATTTGATATATATTGTATTGAACAATTCATTATATTTTATTTATATATAAAATAAAATTAGATAAAAGTTAATAATTTAAAAACTATTTGAATTTTTATTTAAATGTAAATAAGCTTTGATTAATTGGTTGAATATCAATAAAAAGTATAAAAAAATTTTACTTTATTGTTGTATAATATAAAGTACTAATATTTATCTATATTTTTTTAGATAAAAAAGAGGGACTGCAAGGTTTCTACATGTAATATATTATATATTATCCTATAAATACAAGCTTTATTAATACTAATAATAAATGCTAAAAATAACATATTAACTTTATCTAGAAAATTAGTTTGTGCTTAAATTGCTAACATTTATTTTATTAAATGAAAATCGCATAATCATATACTTTTACTAGAGTTCAAATGATGTAAACCTATACATTTATTTGGTATATTAAAATCGGTTGCTCTTTAGCTAATCTTAATGAAGAAATTGATAGATGAGATAAGTAATAAATTCCTGTAATATTAAATCATATCTTTCTTAAGTTATATTACTTATCTAATAATTAGTAATATAATGAGATTATATATAATATATTATTATGGACGTGGGTTCAATTCCCGCCAGTTCCATAATTATTTTTATTGTATTCTAAATTTAATAAGAATATTAAGAAACAATATTGATTATTGTTAATTAATATTTATATAAAATATGACATAAATTTCATCTTTATTTCATTTCGTAATTTAATATATGATTTTTATATCTAATTCATTTTTCAATTATGTACTATATTAATACACATTTATACTCTTTGTTATTTGCAAAGAACGTCTTTTCATCTAGCTACGATCCTCACATTCCTTCAATGAGTAAATCGTTAGTTTCTCGTCCATTTGTAGGGAAATTGATTAATAAATATTGGCAAGAAAAAATTTTTTTATCTGTTTCAAACACGTATTCGGAAAAATATACTAATCAATTGAAGTTAGAAGGTATTTTAATTTGTAAAAATGAACAAAAAAAATTTTTGCTTGATTTCAGTAGAGCTTTACTATCAGGTAGAATTGAAACATTTTTAAATGTTAGTCAAGTAAATTTAAGTAATAATCAGTATATTTCCTATATTTGGAAAAAAGGTTTTAATTTTCCTTTACCAGAAAAATGGACTTTTTCATTATTTCATAAAGATAATTTATCATTAAATAAAAATGAATTGATATTTGTAAATGATTTACAAAATCAACCTCTTCCTTTATTTACAATAACAAATAATTTGAATCAGATGGTATTAGCTGATTCTTCAGAGAATAATACTGGTAATCTTAATTGTATAGATAAAATCTACAAATGGTATTTTAATAAATTTATGATAGATTATAAAGCACTTCCTCTATACTATGGGTTGTTTTTTATACATCCAACAGATGCTATGGAATATGCTGATTATATAAAAAGTAAACATAATACTCCAAATAAAACAAATCAATTAACTCTTTTTTCGAGCAATTTATCTACTTATTATAAATTAAACCGAATAAATTTAAAAAACTTACAGTTTCGATTAATACCTGACCTTGAAGAAATATCTAAACTTGTATACAAATATAGATATTACCGAAATTTGAAGTTTCATAAATACCAAAAATATAGTAAAAATTTTTTTCAAGGGCAACCTATATATATGATTGAACCTTTTTTTACATATAATAAGAAAACAAAAAAAATGCAATTATTAAACTATTATTATAATCATAGGTCTAATACAGATAATAACATAATTGAATATAAGGCTATATTTACTAATTATTCAACTCTATTAAGGGCTTGGCATCAATTTAAACGTACAAAAACAGATTATCAAATACCAAATAAGCCTAAAGTTTTTGTATATAATCTTGAAGATTTTATTAGAACACATGAATATAATCATGAAATAAAAACGAGAAATATTTTATTTATTCCCTCTCAAAAATCATATGCTTTTATAAAGCATTATAGATTTGTTAAGAATAAGAATAAGATACAGCGAATATTCTCTAATAAGTTTTTAGCCCTTAAAATACTTGGTCAAAGAATTGTTTGGTCATTAACAATTAGACAGCCTATACATTGGTAAATAATTTTTCTTGTTATTTTTATTACTTGTTTAATACAAAACTTTAGTTAATTACATTAATTGCTATTCTGATTATATTACTTTCTTGAGTAATATTCTACAACTAACATCTCATTCATTTGTAAAGCAACCCATTCTCGCTCAACTATAGCGTTGACTTTTCCATTAAGCATTTGTGTATCTAATTCTAGATGACTAGGTATACTTGCTAAAGTAGGAAAACTCAAATATTTTTTTACTAAATTTTGTGATGAGTTTTTAACTTGTATTTGAATAGTATCACCAGGTTTACACTGATAGCTACATATAGATATTTTGTTATTATTGACTAAAACATGACCATGATTAACTAATTGTCTTGCAGCTGGAATAGTTGGTGAAAGTCCTAGACGAAATATTATATTATCTAGCCTCATTTCTAAAATTTGCAGTAATATTAAACCAGTTGAACCAGGAACTTTTTTAGCTGCTTTAATATATTTTGAAAGCTGTCTTTCACTTAATCCGTAATTAAATCTTAACTTTTGTTTTTCTTCCAGTCTTAAAGAATATTCTGAAGGTTTACGTGATTGCTGACCATGTTCACCTGCGGGTGTAAGTTTTTTTGAAGTTTTTCGTGTTAATCCAGGTAAATCTCCTAATCTTCTAGATATTCGCAGCCTAGGCCCTCTGTAACGAGACATTTGTTTGTCCTTATTATTAATTTTATATACAAATTATAATTATCTAATAGTATAAATAAATACAAGATAAATTACATATTTTCTAAAATATAATCTGTTATTATCATAGTTTTTTAGGCGATAAAATCATAATCATATTTTTTCCATCTTTTGCAGCAGGTTGTTGAATTTCTGCTACATGACTTAAATCCTTTGCCATTTTATCTAACAGTTCAATAGCTAATTTAGAATGCTGTATTTCTCTACCTCTGAATATTACATTAGCTTTAACTTTATCGCCAGCTTGTAAAAAACGTAATGCTTGATTAATACGTACATTATAGTCATGTACATCTATCTTGTATCTCATTTTCACTTCTTTTATTGTAACATTATGTTGCTTTTTCTTTGCTTCTTTAGCTTTCTTTTCTTGGGTGAACTTATACTTTCCATAATTTATTATACGACATACAGGAGGACTAGATTTTTCGCTAATTAATACTAAATCTAAACCTGCATTAAATGCCATGTTTAAAGCTTCGCTAGATGAGTATATACCTAATTGAGATCCAGAAACATCAATTAAACGTACTTGATTATACTTGATTTGTGCATTTATCAATGGTTCTATATCATTCTTTTTTCTTTCTTTTTTCGATTTATCTAACACAGATAGGTAGTTGCTTGTTTTTAGGTTTATAAATAATGTTGTGAAATATATGCAAATTATTATAACATTACATAAGTAATTAGAAATAACAATAAATTTAAGTTTGTTAAAAGATTATTAAAAATCGGGAGATGCTTTATGAAACATACTTTATCTGTTCTTGTAGAAGACGAAGCAGGAGTTTTATCTAGAATTGCTGGGTTATTTGCTAGACGTGGCTTTAATATTGAAAGTCTTGCTGTTGGTCCAGCAGAAAAAGCTGGTATTTCAAGAATTACTATGATAGTAAATGGTGATAATAGAACAATAGAACAATTAACTAAGCAACTATATAAATTAATTAATATATTAAAAGTTCAAAATATTACAGATATACCTTCTGTAGAAAGAGAATTGGTTTTAATAAAAATTCATGCTTTGTTAAAAAATAGATCGTCTATATTAGAAATTGCACATATATTTAGAGCAAAAGTTGTTGATATGGCTCATGAATATTTAATTTTAGAGGTTACAGGTGATCCAGGTAAAATGGTTGCTATTGAAAATTTATTGAAACAATATGGCATTATTGAAATTGCTCGTACAGGTAGAATTGCATTGATTAGAACATCGAATATAAATACAGAAATACTGAAAACGAGTTTAAACAAGTATTCTTTATCATAATTATGAAAATATAATAAGTAAAATTTATAAAAGATATTTTGAAGTTGTCCAATAACCAGGAATTTCAACAAATGATAAGCATTCTATTAAATCCCAGTCAAAACATATATTTTTATCAGTATGATTAATATTAATATTAATATTAATCAATGCTTCTTTTGGTATGAAATAATTACTAATAATTTTTTTATTATATCTGCAATTATGTTGTTTTTGGATTAAATGATAGGTAGTACAATTATGAACATGCCTACAGTTTACACATATACACATAATAAATATTATAAGTTTATGTAAATTGATATATTAATCATATTATTTTATTGGGGATGGAGGGACTTGAACCCTCACGATTATTAAAAATCAACAGATTTTAAGTCTGTTATGTCTACCATTCCACCACATCCCCAATTATATTTTATAATCAGTGTATTAGGCGACACCCAGATTTGAACTGGGGATAAAGGATTTGCAATCCTCTGCCTTACCACTTGGCTATATCGCCGTAATCTCTATTAAAACTAATGTTATATGAAAAGCTATACTTTGTCAATAAAATAAATTATAAATAAGATTATTGTTTATTTAGTAAATAAGCGGCTTTTCAATATATCTTCTGCTTTAATTGTTACTAAATCATTTTTAGTTAAAATTTTATCTCCACTAATAAAGATTCTATTTGCTTGTCTCATTCTCGCCCTATCAATTGCATTACGTATGCTACGAGCATTAGCAAAGTGGGGTTGCTTCATTCGTCTTCCAGCATATTCTAATAGAACTTCATCTGCCTCAGGGGCAAAACGATACTGTTGCTCTTCTAGCATAAGCTTAGCTATAGCTAATAACTCTTCAGCTGTATAGTCTGGAAAATCTACATGATTTGTTACTCTTGATGATAAACCTGGATTAGATTCATAAAATTTGTCCATTCTATCTTTATAGCCAGCAAAGATGACTACTAAATCATTTCGTTGATTTTCCATAACTTGCAGTAAAATCTCTATCGCTTCTGCTCCGTAATCTCTTTCATTATCTGGTTTATAAAGATAGTAGGCTTCATCGATAAATAAAACTCCTCCCATAGCTTGCTTAAGAACTTCTTTCGTTTTTGGAGCTGTATGTCCTATATATTGACCAACAAGATCATCTCTAGTTACAGTCATTAAATTACCTCTCCGAATATAACCTAATCTATGTAAAATATCAGCCATCTTCATAGCTACTGTTGTTTTACCTGTTCCAGGACTTCCTGTGAAAGACATGTGTAATCCAGGGCTTCCAGATACTAATCCCAGGTTATTCCTTAATTTATCAACCAATAATAAAGCTGCTATTTCTTTAATTCTTGTTTTTACTGGTTGAAGACCCACCAGTTCTTGTTGTAACTCATCTAAAACTTCTTGTATTTGAGTTTTATTATATTCTTCTTGTAAATTTACTAAAGTATTGTCAATCATATTTTTATTCTTCTAATTTTTCTATAAAGAACTTAATCACTATACATGATGATGTAAAAAGAGATCAATAAAATTAATCTCTTTTTACATGCTTAAATTAAATTAATATCTAGAACCTTCCGGTTTAGCTGTTGCATAACTGCGGAAACTATATTTTTGATTTCTGCCAATATCTTCTGTTCTAACTAACTCAAAGCCTGGTTCATAAGCTGGTCTATTGATAATAAATGATAATACACAACTTTCTGTTCCTCTAGTATTATCAAATGCATTAAATTTGATGTATAAATTTGGATACTGTTTACGGCAACTATTTATTTCAAATAGCACAGTTGCAGGATCCTTAATATCAAACAATGGTAATCCCCATAATTCCCAATAATTATTACGTGGATGCGGATCTTCAGTATGTTCAATACTAATAGACCAATTTTGCTTAATAGCATATTCAATCTGTTTAGTGATTTGATCATCTGTTAGGTCTGGAAGGAAAGAAAAAGTTCCTTGTGTTAATCTCACTACTAAAAACTCCTTAATAATATTATGAAAATAAATCTGATCACAAAATAAAGAATAGATATATACTATACGTTAGCTGTTGGAGTTTCTACAAAATCAGCCGTATCTGTAGAAGTATAATTAAAAGTAATATCTTTCCATAAATCTAAAGCTGTTTGTAAAGGTCCACATGTTTTAGCAGCATCACGTAAAATTTGTGGGCCTTCTGCAACGTAATCACGGCTTTCATTACGAGCTATTACCATAGCTTCTAAAGCTACACGATTAGCTGTTGCTCCAGCTTGTATTCCATCAGGATGGCCAATTGTACCTCCTCCAAACTGAAGAACAACGTCATTACCTAAGTAATCCAATAATTGATGCATTTGTCCACAGTGAATACCGCCTGAAGCAACAGGTGTAACTTTACGTAAAGAAGCCCAATCCTGTTCAAAGAATATACCTTGAGGTAAATTGATATCTAAATGTGTTAGTAATAAAGTATTATAGAAACCTTTGATCATTAATGGATCACCTTCAAGCTTACCAACTACAGTACCTGCATGGATATGGTCTACACCAGCCATACGCATCCATTTACAAATAACACGGAAATTCATTCCATGGATTTTTTGACGAGAATATGTTGAATTACCAGCACGATGTAAATGTAAAATCATATCATTTTTGCGTGCCCATATAGCCATAGTTTGAATCGCTGTATAACCAATAACAAGATCAATCATAATAATGACAGTTCCCAATTGTTTAGCAAATTCAGCTCTTTCATACATATCTTCCATAGTAGAAGCTGTAATATTCATATAATGCCCTTTAACTTCACCAGAAGCTGCAATTGATCTATTTACACCTTCCATTGAGTATAAAAATCTTTCTTTCCAACGCATGAAAGGTTGAGAGTTAATATTTTCATCATCTTTTAAGAAGTCTAATCCACCTTTAAGACCTTCATATACAACTCTACCGTAATTTTTACCAGAAAGACCTAATTTAGGTTTAACTGTTGCACCTAAAAATGGACGACCGAATTTATCCATACGCTCACGTTCTACGACTAACCCAGTAGCAGGCCCTTGGAAAGTTTTTAAGTAAGCAACTGGTATACGCATATCTTCTAGTCGTAAAGCTTTTACTGCTTTAAAACCAAATACATTACCAATAATTGAAGCTGTTAAATTAGCAATCGAGCCTTCTTCAAATAAGTCTATATCATATGCAATAAAAGCAAAATACTGATCTGTAGTATTTGGAACTGCATCTACCTTATATGCTTTAGCTCTATACAAATCACAAGCTGTTAATAGATCTGTCCATACAACAGTCCAAGTAGCTGTAGATGATTCACCTGCAACCGCAGCAGAAGCTTCTACTGGATCCACTCCTGGTTGTGGACTAACACGGAATAAAGCTAGCACATCCGTATCTTTAACTACATAATCAGGGTCCCAGTATCCCATTTTTGCATATGGAATTACACCAGACTCATAGCGTTCATTCTTAATTCTTGTCCGTTCTTCTACAGATTGCGACATTTATTCCTCCTTGAATTTAAGGCAGTATCATTAGGTTATTGCTTGACTAGTCAATATTAGAATAAAAAATATATTTGATATCTTAATATTAACTTCGTTTCATAATATTAGTATACTCATTAATATTATGTTTAATTAACCTTATATATAAATCTACCATTATATATGAATCAAATAATTGCAAAATTATTTATAGTAATGATAATTTCTATTAATATCAAAAATGCATAATATAAAAAATCTATATAATCAAATTAACAATATTGGTAAATGCAGTATTTTTTATGCTAATATTTTTCAAGTAAGAAATAAAGGAGATAAATAAATTGTCTGTACCACAAGTTATTGACGCTTCATTTAATGAAGAAGTAATAAAATCAAGTTGTCCAGTGTTAGTAGATTTTTGGGCTCCTTGGTGTGGTCCATGTCGTATGGTTGCACCAGTTATAGATCAAATAGCTAATGAATATCAAGATAAACTTAAAGTTGTTACACTTAATACAGATGAAAATCCTAGCACAACTACTGAATATGGTATAAGAAGCATACCCACATTGATGATTTTTGTGAAAGGTCAAAGAGTTGATACTGTAATTGGTGCTGTGCCTAAATCGACTCTTGCAACTACTTTAAATAAATATATTAAAAATAACAACTAATAGCAACATTAATATAATTAACAACATATTAAGGAGTCAAAAGGAATAATATGGTAAAAAAATGTATGTTAACACATAAACAATCAAATAACGGTTATAGAATCTCACATTCTCACGTAAGAACTAAAAAAATACAAAATATTAATCTACAAACTAAAAAAATATGGTCATATAAGAAAAAACGCTGGATTAAAATTAGAATATGTACAAAAGCGATGAAATCTTTACATAAATTAAAGATATAAGTCTATATTTTTTATAAAAAATCGATCAGAAGTAGTGACAATTGAAGTGAATTGTGATAACATCTATAGTATATTATGCTAATAAATAAGAGAGTAAAGGGAGAAAAAATTATGGAATCATTGCAATACATTAATAATATTAATGATCATTTAAATGTAGATGATTTATCTCTAGAAACACCTATAGGTTGGTCATCTACCTGTTTTGACGAAACAATTCATTATTATATAGATTGCAATTCAAGCTCTATAGATATCAAAAATCAAGATGAAGCTGATAATAATTAATTAATATCTAAAGTCATTAAAAATAATATGGTATTACAAAATATTTTATAATACCATATTAAACTAAAGATGCTAGTATAGCTCAATTGGTAGAGCAGCTGATTTGTAATCAGCAGGTTATGGGTTCAAGTCCCCTTACTAGCTTAGAAAATAAATGTTAAACTTATCCTACTGTATAACTACTATTATAAATTTTTCCAACCTTAACTCAATCCAAGATTTTGTAAAACTGGTATATTGGCTAGAAGTAAATAAGCAAAGCCTGATCCTCCAACAGCTCCAACCAAGAAACCTGCAGTAAATTGTCCCCATCCTTCTGATGTTTTTAATATATCTTGTGAATCATTTTTATCAAATGAAACATTGCCATACATCGATAGACATACAGTTAAAATAATAATTAATCCTACAGCAGATAAAAAACCTGATAATAAGGCAACATCTGTATTTCTTAAAGGTCCCAATTTATCAAAAGGGCCAACTAAAAAATAGCCATGAGCCATACCTATTTCCAAACCTCTCAATAAAGGAGAGAGACCTCTTCTATAAGCAGGTAGATTACTTAATAAACCTCTTGTAAATGTTGAAGTACTCACAGGAGTTGATAAATTGCCTACAAAAGGATCATTATTGTATGATTGAATAAAATCTGACATAATTCTGTATCTCCAGAAGATATAAATAATCTATAGCTAAATATGATCTATTGAATTTATTATAATAATTTATAAGCTTGATTTTATTAAATTAAATTCGATATATTCATATCTATAAATATGATTAGTATTATTTTAATATTAATAATCATTAATTATATTCTATAATAGTCTTATTATCACATATAGCCCTAATTATATTAATAAATCTATATATCTTAATTAATCAATCACGAAAGGAGTTTTAATAATATTATGTACATTTTGATTAGTTATATATTATTTACAACTATATTTACTGGATTAGCACTAAGCTTATATTTTGGTTTACAATCAATTAGATTAATATAGGCACCTATCAAAAAAATATACATAGTATCAAAAGTTCATCTTTTGATACTTCACAAAATGATTAATTAAAATTTTATATTAAAAAACTATTTACACAATGCATCAAATTAAGATAGATAAAATATTAGGATCCCGACGAATTAGTAATTATTGTTGGGCTACAATAATTTTTTTAGGAGGATTAAGCTTTTTTCTAGCTGGTTTATCTAGCTACTTGAAGATAGAATTATTACCGTTTACGAAATCTATGGATTTATTTTTTGTACCCCAAGGTATAATTATGACATTTTACGGTACAACAGCTATATTGATTAGCTTATTTTTATGGTTAACTATTATCTGGAATGTAGGCTCAGGTTATAATGAATTTAATCGTGATCTTGGATTAATAACTATATTTCGTCTAGGCTTTCCAGGCAAAAATCGTATTTTACAATTAAAATATCAAATAAATGAAATCGATTCTATTAAAGTTAGTATACAAGAAGGTTTAACACCTAAAAGAGAAATTTATTTAAAAACAAAGGATAAAAGAGAAATACCTTTAACACAGGTCGGACAACCCATACTTTTATCAGAGATAGAAGAGCAAGCAGCATCTTTAGCGAAGTTTTTGGGAGTTGTACTTGAAGGTATAAATGAAATTTAAATTAAGTAACATATAAAAAATGTTTAACTAAAATATAAAAATATATGATACTATTAATTTAGCAGCGGGTATAGTTTAGTGGTAAAACCTTAGCCTTCCAAGCTAATGATGCGGGTTCGATTCCCGCTACCCGCTTTATATAAATTAGATAAAAAATGCATCTGGCTGGATTCGAACCAGCGACGTCCTTGATAAGATGGCGGATTATTAGAGTCGATTTCTTTAAAAATCTCTCTTACAAAACCGTACTTGAAATTTTCACTTCATACGGCTACTATCTATTAATTTGTTTTAAAAATGTCATATATAACAAATTTGCTCTAAGATTACTTATGAATTTCATAAAAAATCTACTATTCCAGTTGTTATGTAATTGTAATCTACAAATTCTCTTGTATTTTTTTTTATACCAGTAATACACAATATTAGAAAATAATTTATACATTTTTTTAACTATTCTAAAAGATACTAGTATATTATAATATTCAAAAAAAATAGCTAATAAATTGAATAATTTTTGTATAAATTGTTTTAAATGTATATGACTATTTAAACGTAAACGCTTTAATGCATCTTTGTTATATAACAAATGCTTGCATTCATATATTAAATGATTATATATTTGTTTGTTTAACTCTAAACTCCAGTATATATCGTAAATTAATAATTTATACTTTTTTTTAGATATCCAATAAAAACGACACATTCGATTTTTTAAATATTTTATGTCTTTGCTAATATATAAACTAATATAACTACGTATAGATATAGATACAATATACAAATTTTTTATATACTGACTATAGTATAAATTGTTACAATTACATATCCTATAGTTCATCAACATATAATGATTAAGGATCTTTCTTCTATCTAAATTAAATACTGTTTTTGCTATAGATACAAATTTAAAATTAAACCATTCAATTCCATGTAAACATATATTACATATTAAAATATATATTCTATAATTAAAAGATATAAATTCACCTGGCTTTAGAAAATGTGAAAAATTAGATGCTATGCATCGCTCATTTAAATTTTGTATTCGCAACCATCGTGTTATATTAGATAAAAAATACGAACATGTTTGTATTTTTTTTTTAGATATCCAATATTGATATATTGACTGGGTATATAGTATTTAAAGTTCACTAACTGACTATTTTGAATATCATACATATATTTATAAGATATCAGTTTTTTTTCTTCTATTCTGTATGATATATGATTGTATATACTTGTATCAAAAATAGACGTAAATTTTGCATTCCATTCTGATTTTAAACATAAATAGGTAATATATTGTTCAACCTTGTCTATTATAGCTTGAAAAGATGTATATATTTTATTTAAATGCTGACCATCAAATAAAAGACAAAATATATGTGTTTTATGTATATCTAATATATTATAATTTTCTTTATTCCAATTTACGTATGTATCTTTTATAGATGCACATATATATTGAATTGCCATAATTTTAGCTTCATTAGAATTAATGAAATTATTTTGTGCTTTGTATATTAAATTTTTATCACATATTTTTGAAGCTTGATATATTTTGTATTTTAATACAAAAACTCTTTGCTCTATTTGATCCCATGGTAAATACTTCCATATAGTCTTTTCATTAAGTATATAGCTAGTCATGATTATATATGAATTTCGTATAACTAAGAGTTATTTCAATTAATAGATGTAATAAGTCTGTTTTAACTATAGCTTAAACTATTAGATTAATAACTTTATTATTACTTCTTGCTAGTAAATATTATATCTTTGCCTTAAATTTAACAAATAATTTAACAAATAATTAATTGTACAATTTGTATATTATTTTATACTTACCAGTTTCTCCGTTCCGTACTTTTCATAGCCTTTGTTAACTTAGGTTCCTCTTTATATACTAATTGCCACTAATAAAAATCATGCTTATATTAACTCATAATAATAAAGCTTAAGGGCAAGATATATATTTAAGAATTATAATTAAATATATTTTGATAATTAGTACTTTTTACAAGGGTTTGTTTTCCTAACCATATTAACTTTTTAACGAGTTTGCTTTATTCATTTATAGTTAAGGCTAATATATAAACAAATTAACTCATTAATTATATTCATGATTTAGAATAGATGGATTCGAACCAACAAAAAAAGTACAGTTTACTCAAATTTTGTGATATAGTATTAATTTGTCAAAACTTGATATTTAGTTAGCTAACGCCTAAAATCAACAGATTATAGACCGGTTAACACCTAAAAACGGGTCGCACATGAGTCCGCTGCCTTCGGCCTCTCGGCCACAGATGCTTAACAAGTAATATTAAACTTAAATATATAAAAAATCAAGTGTTTTACTCATTCATATTGTGGTAAGTTGCAACAGCTGAAGGAGAAATTTTATTTAAATATCTAAAAATCCAATATTTAAATATAGTATCTAAAACCACAGGAAAGGTAGAAATAAAAACAAAAATAAAATCTCTACTTTCAGGCAAGCCTAAATGCCTTAAAATTATTTCTATAATTACTTCCCAACCATGAGGAGAATGAAAACCAACAAACATGTCGGTAAATAATATGATCAGAAAAGCCTTAGCTGTATCACTTAAACTATATATTAATTCATTGACAAATGATCTTAATATAGAAAATTGTCTTTTACTAGATATAGTAATAGAAACAAAAATAGATATAGACAATAAATCAGCTAAAATATTCTTGATAGCACAAGAACTTTCATTCGCATAATCTACAGCTAGCTCTAAGGCTTTTTCTGTCATTTTATAATTAATTAAATTTGAAGAAGGATGGTCTATTTTACCAATAAGAATTTCAAAATGCAGCTTTTCTTCAAACCTTTGTAGATCAGCGAATGCTCGTTCTTCTTGTGATTGGTTTAGAAAAATAATATGCTCATCCCTATTCCATAAATAGTTAATAAAAGGACCAAAAATGAAACTTTTAGAGACTTGGTTAATTAGAATAGGAATAATAAATAAAAATACAAGATATTTAACTGATGTAACTGTTTGATATCTTGCAACTTTGAATGTCTCTATTGCTTCAACTTCTGCATTTGGATCTAACTCTTTTTTAAATTTTTCAAAAAGTTTACTAATTGATCTAGGTATAACACCTGTTTTATCTAAAGATGACTGATTAATTTTTTTTAAATTCCAATATTTCATGATTCATTATAAAACAATATAAATCAACAAAAAATTAATATATAATTAAATTGCATAAATACCTTATAAATAAATTGAATAATATTATAAATACAATTTGTAATTAGGACTATAAATTAAATGCCATTGATTCTTTTACATTTACTTTTTATGATTATTTATTCATTGCATTATAATTCTAAAAAAATACGTTATTTAGATTATTATGCAATGGTATCTAGCATTTACTTTAAAGAAAAATCAAAATCTCCTGAGTTAAGTCATATACAAATAAAAATAAATCGATGTAATAAGTATTTATTACAAAAAATAAGACCTTGTAAACAAGCTAGATATAATAAAATCAGAAATTTTAACCTTAATAATAAAAATCTAGAAAAATATATACATATATTAAAAAATTCTGGTTGTATTAGGGCTATTAATAAACATACAATACTATATGCAAAATACAAACAAACTATATTTGATGTAAATATATATCCTATTATAGATCAAATAAATATAAAAGAATATAAAAAACTAAAAATATGTCCTAAGTTTTTAAAAACTGTATTTAAACAACAATTAGGATTACCTAAAAATCACTTACTAATTAATTATATTCTTCATAAAATACATACTTGGTATTTATTGCGAGGCTATAGATGGTCAAGTATTAATGTAGAAGTTATATCTCAAATGAATAAACTAAATTTCATAATTAATGAAGGAATAATTCATTCTGTACATATAGAATGTAAAACTAAACAAATAAAAAAAAACCTTAATGAACTAAATAATTTGATTATAAAAAATCTTTCTCTTTTACCTAAACAAATATTGAATTTGCATAAATTAGAATCTAGCATATCATTTTTAAAAAAAGAAAGAGTAATAAAAAATTGTACTTATAATGTAATTACTTATCCAGAAGGATTAATTATACATGTAAAATACAACTTATGTAGTCAACAAATAAGATATATTTATAATCAAGAGAATATAAACATATGGAAAAAAAATGATTTTATATTTTTAAAACATATTAAATATATTATAAAAGCATTTCAATTTCAATATTCTAGAAATCTACTAAACAAATTTATAGCATTCAAATCCAAAAAGTCTTATATCTTAGAATTTAAGCATCATTGGAATTTTATAAAAAATCTACAAATTAAACTAAATCACTCAACGACTTTAACTAAAATCAATATTAAATTATCGCTCTCACAGATTATGAGTTATTACATTAATATTTATTTTTCATATACTTACTATATTATTTATTGCTATAAATTTACTTATAATTATAATTACATACAAATTCTTAATTCCAATTTTTTTCTTGGAGAAATATCAAATTTAAGAATGACAACACAAGATTTAAAGATCAAATTACAATACAATTTGAAAAATCAACTAAACATAATTCAAAAATTGGCCCTACAGTATGAAGAAAAACATTTTATCTCAATTTACAATTATTCTTATAAAAATATAACAATAAATAGTGATCATTACTCATACAATATATCTAAATTGAAAAATTCAAAAGAATTATACTTTTTATTAAACCATAGCTCATTTCAATACTCTGATACTCCAAAGTACTCTGCTATATACTTACATTTACTATTTTACGACAATATTAAAACGAGTAAATGGATGAATTGCATAATTAATTTATATCCATACATAACATGTACATATAATAGAGTATTCAATCTAATATCAGTTTTACCCTGGCTACACAAAAATACTATACAAATAAAGGGTAAAATAAATATCTTTGATATTACTCAAAAGTTAATATCGATAAAGCCATTTGATAATTTTCATAATAAAGATGAATATAACACTAAAAAAAACATATATAATTTTAAATTAATTAATATAACTAATTACTTATTTAATATACAATATACAATGTATCTAACACAGTATATTTCAATATATTTATTGATTAACCATATAAAAAGTATCTCATATCAAATTTTATATTTACCTGATACATATCTATCAAAATCAATATATCAAAATCATAATCGAGTAAGTATTGGAGTAAATATATATATTCCATTTAAACAGAAACCTATTATATTTATTGAATATTTTACAAATGATAAATACGAAAATATAATATATATAGGTACGAATTTTAGTTAAATTACATTCTATAATAATATGATATACGAAAACATTTTAAATAAATTAGAAGGAAAATGGAAATGCCAAAGAACTCATTATTTTATTCATCATAACAAAGTAAGTTATGATCAAAAAGAGATAAAACTAAAACAAATACATAATATATCACAAAAAGAAGATAATGTATTATATCATTATCAACTAAATAACTCCAAAAATTATCAGAAAACATATTATTTATTTTTTAAAAAAGAACAATCTGAATTTGGTAAATTGCATAAAATTACAAATGATGAAATTAAGTATTACAGATTTAAAATTTATACACATGATTGTATAAAAATTGAATCTGTAAAAGCAAGAATAGTATATTATGAATATATTTATTTCATCAATCCTAAATTCAAAATAACTATTTCGGTATTGAAAGAAAATCAGAAGTATTTAGCTATATCGTTTATCTCTGAAATCAAAATCTCTAGTTAATTATTATCAAAAACAGGTAAAGTAAATTACTCTAAATCTTTTCTGTTGGGATTTCTAGAAGGGTCATTAGATAAAAAACCAAAAAAGAAAAGAGATACAAAAAAAATAACAGTTGTATAAACAAAGATTTTCAAAGTAAACATAATTAATATCCTAATATAATAATTGTAACAACTTAAAATAAGTCAATAAGTTTATTATACATTTAAATAGATAAATTATAAATCTTATGAATTTTAATAAAGATCACTTTCGATTTTTTTTTATCATTATCTAAAGTTTTCATTTTTTTAATATAAATAGAACTTTCAATAACCATACCATTTTTCTGTTTATATAAATCAAAAACTTGCTTAGCTACTTTTCCTTTTGCGAATGCTTTAATTTTAATATTTGGAATATTATCTAACAAATTTTTTAAAGATAGTAATGTATAACAAAAATTTTGATGTTTTACTTTTGTTAATTTAGGTTGACTTAATAAATAAGCTGTACAAACAAAAATGTTCATAATACAATTTGTGCTTGAATAAATTTAAAAATTAGTTTTGTTAATTTTTCGATTTGATTGATTAGTTGATTTATAACTGATTTCTTTTAATTTTTTCATAACTTTACTAAAATATTCTTGAAAGTAATCTTCTAATCTTTCGGTTTCTTTTTGATTGATTTGCAAAAGGCTATAAACTTCATTCATAGATGTATTAAAACTATCACTATTTGTTAAAACTACAGTAAAAGCTAATCTATCAGATATATTCCAACTCCACTGAAAGAAATATGTTAATTTACGAAGTAAGTGTAAAATGAATATAGGAATACGAGAAATTTTAGATCTCTGTCCAGATAGCTTCTCACATAATTCAATAATTTCTATTGAGCTCCAAGATTTATAACCAACCATCGGTAAAATTTTATTTTTAGTTTTAGTTGAGGATAAACTTCTAACAGTTAGCTTAGCAATATCTTGAGTATCCATATATGCAATTGATTTAATGTCATCTGTAATCCAAACTGTTTGATTATCTAAAATTGGTAAAGCATATTGAGTAATTAAGCCTTGAAAAAAACCAGCTAAATTAAAAATCGTATAATTTATACCTGACCTTATCAAATAATCTTCTATAATTACTTTCATCTGAATTAAAGGTATTTCAGAATATTTATGAGCATTAAGAATAGAAAAGAAAACATACCTCTTGATATATGCTTTTTTAGCTGCTTCTATCAAAATATATTTACCATACAGATCTATTTTAGTTGCATTATATAAATCAGAAGTTCTAGCAGTAGAAGCATCTACAATTGCTGTAATACCTAACAAGGTTGGAGGGATTGTTTCTGGTAACTTTAAATCTCCATAAACCAACTCTGCTCCCCATTCTTTTAAAAATGCAGCCTTACGAAAATTTCTAACAAAACATCTAACTTGAAAACCTTCATCTAAAGCCCGTCTAACAATTTGTCTTCCTAAAGTACCTGTTGCACCTAAAACTAATAAACTCATATACTTATTTTATATTTAATATTGCCGAAAGTATAGGTAGAAAGGGACTTGAACCCTCATAACTTATAAGTTGTCACATTTTGAATATGATGCGTATACCAATTTCGCCATCTACCTTAATATTATACAAATTATAAAATTAAAAATCATTTATATCCATTAATATAAACTTATATGAACTTGATAGAAAGCTTTTTACTTCATCGATATATTTACTCACCCAAAAATTGGTTACATAAATTAAAACCGTACTATAAGACTTATTTTTTATTTATATACTTATGTACTATACAATATAGTTATTCTAAATATATTGCTATTAGTTTATGCATATATTGGATTCTTTTTTTGCATGCCAAAAACATAAATAATCACAACAATGGTACAAAAATTTTATTTCATATACTATATATAGTAATCTATACAACATTTTTATTAATTAAGTTGCAATTGAATACTTATATAATAAAACTATCGTATACTTATTATATAATTATATATATATTTAATAAGTATATATTATATTTCAGAATAGCATTACTTCTTATACACTATTTTTTGAGTATACATATTTTATTCATGACAACAACATATGAAGATATAATATTCTCTTTTCTTGGTTTATTTAAACAGTATGAAAATAATACAATTAACAAAATTATTTTCATTTCTCTATTTGCTTCACAAGGATTAGAAAGTATTGGAATAAAAATAAAGTATATACTACTTAGTGTAAAAATGAAAAAAATTACTAAACTATTTAGACTAAAATATTATATTTATTTGATATTAAAATTTATGCAAGACGTATATACTGATATTCATAGAATATCTACTGTATTATACACTAGAGAATTAAATAGTAACTTACTATATATTACTAATATTCATGAATAATTGGCAAAGTTTGACTTTGAAATTATGTAAATATATATAATATAATTTAAAATTTATATGTAAATATAAATATTTATAAATATTTAAGATAAATAAAACACTTAGATCATAACATGACTATAGATAATTTTATAAATCAACCATATAAATATGGCTTTTATACGAATATTGAATCTGATAGTTTACCTCCAGGTTTAAATCAAAATATTGTTGAAAGTATATCAGCAAAAAAAAACGAACCTATTTATTTAAAAAATTTTCGTCTCAACGCTTATAAAAAATGGAAGAAAATGAATGAACCTAAATGGGGAAAATTAAAATATAATAAAATAGAATATGATAAAATAACTTATTATTCTACACCTAAATACAAAAAGAATATTCAGAATTTAGATGAAATCGATCCAGAAATATTAAATACATTTAATAAACTAGGAATTCCCTTAAGTGAACAAAAACGATTAACCAATGTTGCTGTCGATGCTGTATTCGACAGCACATCTATAGCTACAACTTTTCAAAAAGAGCTTGCTGAAGTTGGTGTTATTTTCTGTTCTATTACTGAAGCTATATATAAATATCCAAATTTAGTTAAAAAATATTTAGGATCTGTTGTTCCAATCGGTGACAATTATTTTGCTGCACTAAATTCTGCTGTATTCAGTGATGGTTCTTTTTGCTATATTCCTCCAAATACGCATTGCCCATTAGAACTTTCCACATACTTTAGAATTAATAATAAAGAAGCCGGACAATTCGAAAGAACACTTATTATCGCTGATAAGAATAGTTATGTAAGCTATCTTGAAGGATGTACAGCTCCAGAATTTAGCAATAATCAACTACATGCAGCTGTGGTAGAATTAATAGCTCTTGAAAACGCTACCATAAAATATTCAACTGTACAAAATTGGTACTCAGGCAATTCATCGGGGGACGGAGGAGTCTATAACTTTGTTACTAAACGAGGATTGTGCTCAGGAGACAATTCTAAGATTTCATGGACACAGATAGAAACAGGCTCTGCTATCACTTGGAAATATCCTAGCTGTATTTTGACAGGCAATAGTACAATTGGAGAATTTTCTTCAATAGCTTTAACAAACAACTACCAACAAGCAGATACAGGCAGTAAAATGATACACGTTGGAGTTAATACAAAAAGTAAAATCATATCTAAAGGGATTTCTGCAGGTCATTCTATTAATAGCTATAGAGGTTTGGTTAAAATCGGTCCTAAAGCTAATTATTCACGTAATTATTCTCAATGTGACTCTTTATTATTAGGAAAATCATGTCAAGCTAATACATTTCCTTATATTCAAGTTAGAAATCCTTCAGCAAAAATAGAACACGAAGCTTCAACTTCAAGAATTGGAGAAGAACAAATATTTTACTTTTTACAACGAGGAATTGAAATTGAAGAAGCAATTAGTTTAATGATTAGTGGTTTTTGTAAAGAAGTATTACAAGAGCTGCCCATGGAATTTGCAATGGAAGCAGATAAACTATTAAATCTTAAATTAGAAGGAACTATTGGCTAAATATTAAACAAATAATGAGAAATCAACACATGTTAAAAATTGAGAATTTAAAAGTTACAATTAACACCAAAGATAAGCTTTTAAAAGGTATTAATTTATCTATAAATAAAGGGGAAATACATGCAATAATGGGTAAAAATGGATCTGGTAAAAGTACATTAGCTAAAGTAATTGCTGGACATCCCAAATATCAAATTGTAGAAGGTAAAATTTTATTAAATCAACAAGATATAACTTATGAAGAAGCAACAAATAGGTCGCACAAAGGTATTTTTCTTGCATTTCAATATCCAGTAGAAATACCAGGTGTAAATAATATAGACTTTTTAAGATTAGCATACAATTCTAATAGAAAAGCCAATCAATATTCAGAATTAGATCCTTTATCTTTTTTTGAATTAATTAGTACAAAAAGTCAAACCATTCATATGCAATCAAACTTTTTAACAAGAAATGTTAATGAAGGATTTTCAGGTGGAGAGAAGAAAAAAAATGAAATTTTACAAATGGATTTATTAAATAGTAAGCTGGCTATACTAGATGAAATTGATTCGGGACTTGATATAGATGCACTTAAAACTATTGCACAACAAATTAATCAATTTAAAAACAAAAATAATTCAATTTTGATAATTACACACTATCAAAGATTGTTAAATTATATTATTCCTGATTACATACATATTATGGATAAAGGAAATATAATATATACAGGTAATTCAGATATAGCTCATAAATTAGAACAACATGGTTATGAATATATAGATAATATAAATAAACTATAAGTTTATAAACAAATAATTTATATTAGTTATTTTAATTACTAAACCATAAATCAAAATTAAATTAGGATTATTTGATAATTGTAATCATACCAAAACATCCTAATAATTAATTGTATATTTTTAATTAAGGCTATACTGAAAAAGCTTGTTTAACATCTTCAATTGACTGTTTTAGCAATTCTTCTGATTCTTCACTCAGTTTTTTCGTAGTACGTATGCTTTCTCCAAATTCAGGTTTTGAGTTACGCAAATCTTCTCTCAACGCTTGAACAAAATCCTTAACTTGAGCTAAATCAACATCATCTAAATAGCCATTAATACCCGTATATATGATAGCTGTTTGCTCTTCAACAGGAATAGGAGAATTCTGAGCTTGCTTTAAAATTTCTCTTAAACGTTGTCCACGAGATAATTGGTTTTGTGTTGTTTTATCTAAATCAGATGCAAACTGAGAGAATGCTTCTAACTCTGCAAATTGAGCTAATTCTAACTTCAACTTACCTGCAACTTGTTTCATAGCTTTAATTTGAGCTGCTGAGCCCACACGAGAAACAGAAATTCCAACATTAATAGCTGGTCGAATACCCGAGTTAAACAAATCTCCAGACAGAAAAATTTGACCATCTGTAATAGAAATAACATTTGTTGGAATATAAGCAGAAACATCACCTGCTTGTGTTTCAATAATAGGCAAAGCGGTCATACTACCTCCACCTAATTGATTATTGAGCTTTGCAGCTCTTTCTAACAGTCGAGAATGCAAATAAAATACATCTCCAGGATAAGCTTCTCGTCCAGGAGGTCGACGTAACAACAAAGACATTTGACGATAGGCTTGTGCTTGTTTAGTTAAATCATCATATACTACTAAAGTCGCTTTACCTTTATACATAAAATATTCTGCCAATGCGGCTCCTGTATAAGGGGCGATGTATTGTAATGTAGCTGGATCATCTGCATTAGATGCTACAATTATTGTGTATTCTAATGCACCTTTCTCTTCTAAAGTAGATACAACTTGAGCAACTGATGAAGCTTTTTGACCAATAGCAACATAAATACAAACAACGTCTTGACTTTTTTGATTAATAATAGTATCCAAAGCTACTGCTGTTTTACCTGTTTGTCTATCGCCAATGATTAATTCTCTTTGCCCTCTTCCTATGGGGATCATTGAATCAATTGCGGTAATACCAGTCTGCAAAGGCTCACAAACTGATTGTCTACCAATAATACCTGGAGCATAAGATTCAATTAATCTGGTTTCTGAAGAATTTGGTAAACCTTTTGCATCAATCGGTCGCGCTAAGGCATCTACAACTCTACCCAAAAAAGAATCACCAACTGGTATTTGAGCAATTTTACCTGTAGCTTTTACAGAACTACCTTCTAATATATTCCTACCATCGCCCATTAAAACTACTCCAACATTATCACTCTCCAAATTTAGAGCTATACCAATTGTTCGATCTTCGAATTCAAGTAACTCCCCAGCCATCACCTCATCTAGACCATATACTCTTGCAATACCATCTCCAACCTGTAAAACAGTACCTATATTAGCTACTTGAACTTCTTGTTCATACTTGTCAATTTGTTGACGTATGACATTACTTATTTCATCTGGTCTGATATTTAACATATTAAAGTTATGAGTTATTATTTATATATATATCTTATTTTAAACACTTACACTTGAAGCTGAATTCAAATACGCACTTATATGCTTTAATCTTCCATGTAAACTTGTATCAATAGTTTTAGATCCTATCTTTATAATAAAACCAGCGATTAACATTGGCTCTATTGTAATTACAAGTTTTACTGTTTTACTATTAGTTATATGTCTTATTTTATTTATTAATGCGCTTTGCTGTGCATCTGTCAAAATAATAGGAGTCATTATTTCCGCTACTACTATTGATTGCAATTGATATACTAATTCCAAATATTTACTAATAATAGTATCCAATAATGTAATTCTGCGCCTATCTATAAGAACAAGCAAAAATCTAATAACAAGACTGTGGACTTGATTGTTAAACAGCTCATTAACAACATTTTTTTTGATCTCTGTTGTAATTAAAGGATTGTAAAAAAATGTTTTTAGCTCTTTTGATTCTTTTAGTATCTCAGATATTAAGGATAAATCCTCATTTACCTTATCTAATACAGAGGCAGCACTAGCTGATTCTACAAGAGCTTCTGCATAAGGCAAAGCGACCTTAGACATAAATCCTTGACTGCTCATAAATGCCCTCCTAATTGAGCAATATTATTATCAATAATTTTAGTTTGAAGAGCAGGAGTAATTTGATTTTGCAACTGCATCGTAACCCTTTTTATAGCTAAAGACGTGATTTGAAGCTGAATTTGTTGCTTAATTTGTATCTCAGCTGTTGAAATGCTTGCTTTACTAGCATATATTAACTTATCTATATCTGTTTTTCCTTGATCTAATATAGATTGCCTAACTTTTTGAGCAGTTAATTCTGCTTCTTTTATAATTTGAGTAATAACTATTTGTGTTTGAGCCAACTGCTTCTCTGACTCACTCAATCTTAAATTAGCTTGCTGTAAACGCTCCTCTGATTCTTGTATAGCTAATAAAACTTTTTCTTGCCTAGTAATAAGAATAGACCCTAAAAATTCTTTTAATACATAAATAAGACCTGATAGTAATAATAAAATATTAATTACATTAGCCTCCAGAAAATCTGTATTAAAACTAATACCTGAATTGACATCTGTCTCAAAATTTGCAATTATATTAAAAATTTGCATAAAGCTTTCCATTTTATCTATATATCCCAACAAATTAATTAACATTAACATAGTAACAAAATTTTATAGTTATAATATTTACTAATTATTTAATAACTTTAGTTTAATCATGTCACTTAAAGCATCAACTTGTGTTTCCAAAGTTCTTAATGCACTCTCTTTTTGAATACTTAACTGATTGTAGGCTTCAGAAACCAATTTTTCTGCATCAAACTGAGCTTCTTTTATCTGTACAGCTACTATTTCTTGAGACTCTTCTTGAGCAACTTTAATAATATCTTGAGCTTTTTTTCTTGACTCTGCTAACTGATATTCATATTGTTTTGTTAATTCATCAGCTTTTACTAAAGAAGCAGAAGCTGTAGTCAAACTATTGCGAATATATTCATCGCGTTCATCAAGCACATTAATAACTGGCTTATAAAAAATAAAATTTAACGCAACCGTTAAAGCAAAAAATTGTAATGCCATTAAAGGTAAAGTTGCATTAAAATCAAACAGCCCTCCTTCTGTACCTGTACTTAACATTTGAAATAATAGAAAGGAAAAGTCCATCATTTACCTGTTGTATTGATTTTATATTTAATATTGTAAACACCTAATTCATAATTTATCATCATAACTTTATAAAACGCCTAGTTTCTTATTCTAAAATTAATATAGAAATATAAAAACTAAGCGTAAATAACTAATTTATCCCGTGTAAGGATTTGCAAATAAAAGTGATAATGCAACTACTAAACCATATATTGTTAAAGACTCCATGAAAGCTAAACTTAATAGAAGTGTACCTCGAATTTTACCTTCAACCTCTGGTTGTCTAGCAATACCTTCTACAGCATTAGCTGCAGCGCTACCTTGACCAATTCCAGGACCAATGGCAGCAAGACCAACAGCAAGACCAGCAGCTATAACCGAAGCAGCAGAAATAATAGAATCCATAAATAATGTTATACAATTAGAATATATAGAGAATTAACAGATTTCAAATATAACTATTCAGCATATTAAATTAATATGCCAAATTTAATGATCACCATGTCCTTCCATAGCTTCACCTATATAAGCAGCTGATAAAGTAGAAAAAATTAATGCTTGAATAGAGCTAGCAAATAATCCCAAAATCATAACAGGTAATGGCACTAAAATTGGAACCAGTAATGTAAATACTGATACAACAAGTTCATCAGCTAAAATATTACCAAATAATCGAAAACTAAGAGATAGAGGTTTTGTAAAATCTTCCAAAATATTAATAGGTAATAATACCGGTGTTGGTTCAATATAACGCATAAAGTAAGCTAAACCATTTTTAGTTAGACCAGCATAAAAATATGCTATTGAAGTTAATAAAGATAGAGCAACTGTTGTATTTATATCATTAGTCGGTGCTGCTAATTCACCTTCTGGTAAATGAATTAATTTCCAAGGAATTAAAGCACCAGCCCAATTACTGCCTAAAATAAATAAAAAAATAGTTGCAATATATGGAACCCACGAACGATATTCGTGCTCTCCTATTTGATTTTTTGCTATATCTTGCAAAAATTCAAGTATGAATTCCATAAAATTTTGCCACTTTTCAGGTACTTTATCCAGCTTTCTAGTTCCTATAAAAGCAATAACCATCAATACAGCTATTACCAACCATGAAACTATGAAAACTTGCCCATGCAACTTATAACTACCTATTGTCCAATATAAATGTTTACCTACTTCCACTGCAGATACTGGAGCAAATGAAGAAATGTTTGCTATTTTTGTATAATCCATAAAAATTATAATTTTAATAAGTAGTATACATAATTTGAATATATTAGATTTTTATTTTAAAAATCTTTTAAAATAAAAACACTATTATAATTAATTATATATTGATATAGTTATTATTTAACTTTATTTTTAAAACGTTTTAGTATTATAATGCTAATAACTTAGGTTGAGTCTATTTTTTCACCTAATAAAAATCTTTGAAAACGTCTTACTTTTATATTCTCTCCAAGTAAAGCTATATGTTCTTTAATCAAATCTTCAATTATAATATTTTGATCTTTTATAAAAGGTTGGTACATCAAACACATTTCCTTCAACCTTTTATCTATTCTTGCTTTAACAATTTGATCTTTCATTTTAGGAGATTTATTAATAATATCTTCTTTCTCTGACTCAATTCTAATTTCACGATCAATAATATGTTGAGGTATATGTTTGATAGATACATAAAATACATTTTGGCAAGCTGCAACTTGCATAGCTAAATTTTTAGCTAACTTTTGAAATTCAATACGTCTGGCCACAAAATCAGTTTCACAATTTAATTCAACTAATACGCCTATTCTTGAACCTATATGAATATAACTATCTATTATACCTTCTGTTGCTGATCTCGTAGATTTCTTGTCAGCTGATGCTAAACCTTTTTTACGCAAAGTTTCTACAGCCATTTCCATATTCCCATCAGCTGCCTGAAGAGCTTTTTTACAGTCCATCATACCAGCACCTGTTTTAATACGTAATTCTTTAACAAAATGTGGAGAAATTTGTATTTTCATTGTATATTTATCCCTAATCAATTGTTAAAAATAACCAAATTATTATATATAGTTATCATGAAAATTTTACCTTGCAATCTAATTTGCTCAAGTACAATTTGCACCTTCAATTATAGAATCAGCTATTTTACTTATAATTAATTTAATAGATCTAATAGCATCGTCATTTGCTGGTATTGGAATATCTATAATCTCTGGATTACAATTCGTATCTAATATACAAATAGTAGGTATACCCAATTTAATACATTCCTGAATTGCTGTTATTTCACGTTTTTGATCTACAACTATAACAAAGTCAGGCAATTTCGTCATATTCTTAATACCATTCAAATTTTTCCTCAACTTTTCTAATTCTCTACGATAAATTGAAGCTTCTTTCTTAGGCAATATATCCATTATACCAGCCCCTTCTTCAATTTCTAATTTTTGTAAACGCTCAACTCTTGATTTAATTGTCATCCAATTAGTCAACATACCACCCAACCATCTTTGATTAATATAATAAGAATTAGAACGTATAGCCTGTTCTGCAATTACTCCTGCGGCTTGCCTCTTAGTCCCTAAAAATAAAAATTTTTTACCCTTACGGGAAGCATCACAAATAAACTGGCATGCTTCTGTTAATAACTGAGATGTTTGAACTAAATCTATAATATGTATACCATTTCTCTCGGTATAAATGTATGGAAACATTTTAGGATTCCATCTTCTAGCTTGATGTCCAAAATGAGCACCCGCTTCTAACAATTCACTTAATGAAATTATTGACATAACTTATTATATAATTATATAAACAAAAATAAAGAAAAAAACAGAATAGAATTTATATTAATATGTAAACCATAATAACACAATGAGTTAAATCAAACCTATACTATAAGCAACTTTTGTACTAAACAAATGATTATAAGCTATTATTGGTAGAATAAATATGAGCATTCCTATCATCAACAATAATATCTTCAAAATTCAATTCTTTAGAATGTTGAGAAAACGATAATAAACTTTTCTGATTAAAATTTTGTGAATCTTTATGATTAAACTGTGTATTATTATAAAGGTTAAATCCAGTACCTGCAGGTATTAATCGCCCTATAATTACATTTTCTTTTAAACCTCTTAGCCAATCTAATTTACCTGAAATTGCTGCATCTGTTAGTACTTTTGTTGTTTCTTGAAAACTTGCTGCAGATATAAAGCTCTCTGTATTAAGAGATGCTTTAGTAATACCCAATAAAATTGGATAATATAATGCTTCTTCTTTAAATCCTGAACGCAAAGACTTATTAACCAGCTCTATTTTTTGTAGTTCTACAGTTTCACCTGGTAAATAATTAGTATCACCTCCATTCTCAATTTTTACCTTAGAAGTCATTTGCCTAACAATAACTTCAATATGCTTATCAGAAATTTCTACTCCTTGAGACTGATACACTAATTGTAATTCTTTAACTAGATATAACTGTAATATTAATAAACTCAACCTTGTTGCATCATATAAGCTTAAACCTTGATTCAAGTATTCACGAAATTTAGATTCTAAAACCATATGTGGATTAACAACTGTATCTGCTTTTTTGCGTGCTTCCAAGATTTCTTCTATTCTTGGCAAACCTTGAACAATATCACCTGTTTTTGCTCTTTCAAAAATTAATGTAGCAATGTTTTCTCCTCTTTGAATTAAGGCTTGATTATTAACATGAATAAAAGAACCTTTGGATATTAAATATGGTTGGCCTAAACGGATAGTTATTTGATTATCTCGAATAGAAATAACTCTCCCAGAACTATATGAAATAATGTTAGTAGCAATCTCATCACCTGCATAAATCCAATCATTTACATTGACTTTAATATTTTGATTATTATTAACAGAAAAAATTTGTGTATCTAGCGAAGTAACTAATAAAATTCTCGGATTGGAAGCTTTATTTTGCTGAATAGAAACTACTTGTCCTTGATGGCAAGAAAATATTTCAGTTTGAGCTAAGACAGTACCACTTTCAACATATTGATTATTTTTAACTAATAAGCGGGTTTTTGTATATAAATCTTTATTAATACCATTTATATCATTTTTATCTTTTAAAGACAACTTGTCCATTGTAACAATTTTTATTCTAGAGATAGAATTATTTATAGAATCAGTATTCAATTGCAAAGTACATTTTAAATTTGAACATTCTTTATTTAGATCAGCTATCAAATAAGTTTTAACAATATCTATACCGGAAACTGACTTTATCCTTTCACCATCTCTAAAATAAATACGTTTTACCAATTTCAAATTACACATATTACTATTAAAAGAATCTTGAGAATGTATAAACTCCATTGTTTTATTAGGAATTGAATAAACTATTACTGGCCTAATTAAATTAAATAGCTCATTTTTAATATGGAAGTGCTCCCAATATACCAATTTATCCGTTTTTATATTATTGGTAATGATTTCTCCTGGTCTTAAGAATCCCCTAGATTTATTATTACAGTACTTTAAATAAGGATATAATATGCCTGGCTTAATTATAATTTCTCTAACAATGCCCTCTTTTTGTATAATATCAATAATTCCACTACTCTTAGCAAAAACATTTTTTATAATCTCTTGACCTTTATCTACAAACTGACCATGCTTAACCAAAAGTAAAGATATATCTTTGTTAATTTCATGTGTTTCTTCTGCTATCCATAGCACATAGCCACTATTTATAATATCATAATAATCTTTTTTACTTTGAGTATCGGTTTTTTTATCTGATACAGACAAATCTAAATACTTAATAATTCCTCCAGTATTTGTACGATAAAGATTAGTGATTAATTCAGCTATTAATTGATTATGAATAATACATTGATTGGGTAAAACTTTTAAAATAAACTGATCTTGATCTTTCGTCACTAAGAAATGATTTTTATATCCGTTATAAAATTTTGTCACAACATCTAAATTAGTATATGTTTTAGAAGAAGTAATAATGACTATATCCTTTATGGAATCTTGCTTCTTCTTTAAAATACGGATTTTACCATTATGACGAGTTATCAATTCAGTTTTGCCTATTAAATTGTTTTCATATACAAAATCATTTTCAACAACCATTAATTGTGCACCATATGGGATAGTAAAAACATTTCCAGAAAGAATCCATACAATGCCCCCATTAACAACACTTTTAAAAGTTTTTTGTTCATTTTGAACTTCATTTAAAGATAAATCTGTTAAATATATACTTCCAGAGAAATCTGCTAAAACAGCTTTTTGTGCTTTTTCTGTTATAATTCTGCTGTTTATAGGATACTCAGCTATAACTTGTCCACATTTTATAAAATCTAAGTTTCGTACAAATAATAATGAGCCTTTAACTAAAGGTAAGCTTGTTTGCCTTTTATAAACATCTATTAGTTTTAGTTTAATATCTTTTTCCAACAAAAAAGCATGATCACCATGACGAGTACGTGTATCACTTAAAACAATATTGCTTGGATATTCAACCTGACATTTAGAAGAACTAATTACAGTTTGTGCTAACTCACCTGTAAAAACACCACCCGTATGAAACGTTCTCATAGTTAATTGAGTACCAGGCTCACCAATAGACTGGGCTGCAATAATACCAACGGCCTCTCCTAGATCTACCATCCTTCCATGAGCTAAATTCCATCCATAGCATAATTGACATACTGATTTTATAGCATCACATGTAAGAGGAGATCTAACTAATACACTAGATATGCCTAAACTAACAATTTCATCAGCTAATTCAGGTGATATTTCTTTATTTGATCTCGCTATTAATTTTCCATTAGCCGAATTAAAGAGATCTTCTGCTAATACACGACCTATTAAAGCTTGATTTAAAGAGATTAAAGTTTTTCTGTTATCTATCATGGCTTCTAATACAATACCTTTAGAGGTATTACAATCTGACTCTCTGACAATTACATCTTGCGCGACATCTACTAAGCGGCGAGTCAAGTAACCCGAATCTGCTGTACGTAAAGCTGTATCAACTAAACCTTTTCGAGCTCCATAAGAAGAAATAAAATAATCTGTTACTGTTAAACCTTCTCTAAAATTACTAGATATAGGTAAATCAATAATTTGCCCTTGTGGATCTGCCATTAAACCTCTCATTCCAACTAATTGTCTTACTTGTGAAATGTTAGCTCTTGCTCCAGAAAAGGCCATCATATAAATAGAATTTAAAGGATCTTTCTCTGTAAAATATTTAATTACTTGTTTTTTTAAAGTATCACTTGCAATATTCCATGTATCAATCACCTTTTGAAAACGTTCAACAGCTGTTATTTCTCCCCTCTTATATTTACTATCTGTATTATGTATTACTTTCATAGTAACATCAAGTAAATTATTTTTAACAGGAGGAATACGTAAGTCTTCTAAACTTAAAGATATGCCTGCTTTAGTGGCATATAAAAATCCTAAATCTTTCAAAGTATCTGCCATATTAGACGCACGGGCTATACCGTAATTTCTAAAAGCCCACATAATTAATTGTCTTAGTTGTGATTTATCTACAACTTTATTTAAAAATAATGGCTCTACAAACTTTTTTTGTGTCATGTAATAAAATAAAAACAGTAAATAATTAAACTCTAGTTAAATTAATGACTCTCTAATAGCTTTATTAAATAAAATACGTCCAGCCGTTGTACGAATATATTGGACTAACATTTTGCCGTCAATATTATATTTCACTATTTTATCAGTAAATATTTTAGTTATAGTGCCATCAAAATTCAACTTTGATGAAATTGCTATTTGGTCAAATGAATCATCTACTGGACCATTAAAACGAACCCAAATTAAAGCATGCAAACTTATATTATTATGTTGATAAGCCATCAATGCATCATTTAAATTGGCAAAATATTGATTAGAATTATTAATAGCTGTTGGATTATAGGTTGTTAAATAATAACAACCTAAAACCATATCTTGACTTGGCATTAAAATAGGCTGACCTGTTGCTGGAGATAAAAAATTATGTGGTGCCAACATTAATAAACGTGCTTCTGCTTGAGCTTCTAAAGATAAAGGTACATGCACAGCCATCTGATCACCATCAAAATCAGCATTAAATGCAGGACAAACTAATGGATGTAATTTAATTGCTCTACCTTCTACTAAAATAGGTTCAAATGCTTGTATTCCTAACCTATGTAAAGTTGGAGCTCTGTTCAATAAAACAGGATGCCCGTATATCACTTCTTCTAATACATTCCATACAATCGGTTCATTTTTTTGAATAATTTTTTTAGCAGCTTTAATATTATTAACTAAACCTTGTAAAATTAGTCGATGAATTACAAAAGGTTGAAATAATTCTAAAGCCATTTCTTTTGGTAAACCACACTGGTGCAATTTCAAATTAGGACCAACAACAATAACTGATCTACCAGAATAATCTACGCGTTTTCCTAATAAATTCTGTCTAAATCTTCCTTGTTTTCCCTCAATTATATCAGAAAGAGATTTTAAAGGACGATTATTGGCTCCAACAACAGTTCGACCACGACGCCCGTTATCCATCAAAGAATCTACTGCTTCTTGCAACATTCTTTTTTCATTTCTAATAATTATTTCAGGAGCCAATATTGCTTTAAGACGTGCTAAACGATTATTGCGATTAATAATCCTTCTATAAAACTCATTTAAATCAGCAGTTGCGAATCGCCCTCCATCCAATTGGACCATAGGCCTCAAATCTGGTGGTATCACAGGAATTACAGATAAAACCATCCATGAAGGATCTGCTCCAGTCGAAAGAAAATTTTCCAATAAGCGTAATCTCTTCATTTTTTTATTAAATTTAGTAGATGGATTTTTAAATAATTTGGGTGGCTTTAAAGATTCCTCTCTTAAAATATCTACAGTATTACTCAGATCTATATTATCTAATAATTTATAAATTGCTTCTGCTCCTATACCCACTTCAATATCAAATAGATTAGATGAATGAGAAGATAATTTTTCTTCTAAATTTCTCCATTCATACCCCTCTAATAGTTGCTTATAATTTAATTTATGGTAATTACCCGGATTAATAACTACATAAGAATGAAAATAAACTATTTTCTCTAATTCTTTAACAGTTAAATCTAAAGCTAAAGCAATATAGCTTGTACTTCCTTTTAAATACCAAACATGAGTTATAGGAGCAGATAACTCAATATATGCCATTCTGTGTCGTCTAACTTTTGATTCTGTTACCTCAACACCACACCGTTCACATACAACACCTTTATAGCGAAATCTTTTATATTTACCACAGTGGCATTCCCAGTCTTTTACAGGTCCAAAAATTCGCTCGCAAAAGAGACCATCCATTTCTGGTTTCAAAGTTCTATAATTAATTGTTTCCGGTTTAGTTACTTCTCCCACAATTTGACCATTTGGAAGAACTCTTTCACCCCAACTTCGTATCTTACTAGGAGAAGCTAAACTAATTTTCACATAATCAAAATGATGATCAAATTTAGTCATGAGTAAAAAATTAATAAAATAAATTATAATTTAGTAATGATATTCTTAAAATTGCAACTAACATTTATAATGTATTAATCTTTCATAGTAAAAGCTTTAATGTAAATAAAATTTCAATGTATTTAGTTGAATTTTTAAACAGAGCTTATTTTCTCAAATTGTTCATCAGACATTAAATCAATTTCTATACTAGCTCTATTTCCATCATCAAGTGATTCTATTTTATGTACTGCAACATCAAGTGCTAACGACTGCAACTCTCTCATAAGAACTTTGAAAGATTCAGGGGTTCCTGGTTTAGGTATAGGCTTACCTTTAACTATTGCATTTAAAGCATCATTTCTTCCTTGCATATCATCTGACTTAACTGTCAACAATTCCTGCAAAGTATATGCTGCTCCAAATGCTTCCAATGCCCATACTTCCATTTCACCTAATCGTTGACCTCCATGCTGAGCACGCCCTCCTAAAGGCTGTTGTGTTACTAAAGAATAAGGACCTGTAGAGCGTGCATGAATTTTATCATCAACTAAATGAACAAGCTTGAGAATATATGCTTTACCAACAGTTACAGGATTATCAAAAAATTCTCCTGTTCTACCATCAATCAACATAACTTTACCAGGGTGCAAAGAATTAAATAGCCAAGATTTATTAGCAATTAAACTAGCCTGTTGCAACTTATTATTTACTAAAGCACGAGAAGCCTCTGAACCATACATCTCATCAAAAGGTATAATCTTAAAACGTTTACCTAAATATGAACCTGCTAAACCAAGTAAACACTCAAATAACTGGCCTACATTCATTCTTGAAGGTACTCCCAAAGGATTCAAAATAATATCTACAGGTGTACCATCTGGTAAAAAAGGCATATCTTGTACAGATAAAATTCGTGAAATAATACCCTTATTACCATGACGACCAGCCATCTTGTCACCTACTTGAATTTTTCTCTTCTGAGCTACATAAACTCTTATAATTTCATTTGTTCCTGGTGGAAGCTCATCTCCTTTTTGACGTTTAAAAATTTTTATATTAACAACTCTACCTTTAGTAGCATTAGGTAATCTTAAAGAAGTATCACGTACATCCCTTGCTTTTTCACCAAATATGGCTCTTAGTAATTTACCTTCTGGCAACTGATCAGATTCTCCTTTTGGTGTGACTTTGCCTACTAATATATCTCCTGAATCTACCCAAGACCCAATAGCAATTATACCATTTTTATCCAATAAACTAATAGATGATTCACTAACATTAGGAATATCCCGTGTAATTTCTTCTGAACCCAGCTTTGTTTGTCGACATTCTAATTCATATCGTTCAATGTGTATAGAAGTATATAAATCATCATACACAAGACGCTCACTAATTAAAAAAGCATCTTCATAATTATAACCTTCCCAAGGCATATAAGCAACTATAATATTTCTACCTAAAGCTATCTCACCCCCATCTGTCGATGCACCATCTGCAATAGTTTGCCCTACACAGATATTTTCTCCTGGCCATACAATTGGTCTTTGATTAATACAAGTATCTTGATTAGAACGATAATATTTTTTCAATCTATAATGAATTGTATAGCCATCACTATTTTGTATACCAATTTTTGTTCCTGATACATAGCTAACAATACCATTAGTACGACTAGTTATAGTCATGCCTGAATCTTTTGCTATTTTAGCTTCTAAGCCTGTACCAACAATAGACTTTTCTGGAAAAAGTAGAGGGACTGCCTGCCTCTGCATATTTGAACCCATTAAAGCTCTATTTGCATCATCATGCTCTAAAAAAGGAATTAAAGAAGTAGCAGCAGATATAAACTGAATAGGAGAAACTGCCATATAATCCACTTGATTAATACTAGCCGTGATAAACTCTTGCTTATATCTTACAGCAATTACATCATCTTTTATAAAATTATGAACATCTAAAATAATATCTGCTGGAGCTATACGCAAGTAATCTTCCTGATCAGCAGTTATATAATAAAGTTTATTGTTTTTTAACACTTGGCCATTAACAACTTTATAACATGGAGTTTCTATAAAACCATAACGATTTACTTTAGCATATATACTCAAAGAACCTATTAAACCAGCGTTTGGCCCTTCAGGTGTCTCTATTGGGCATATACGCCCATAATGACTTGGATGCAAATCCCTGACAGCAAACCCTGCTCTATCCTTATTAAGGCCTCCAGGACCTAAAGCACTAATTCTGCGCTTATGAGTTAACTCAGATAGTGGATTTGTTTGGTCCATAAATTGTGATAACTGACTAGAGCTAAAAAATTCTCTAACTGATGCCATTAAAGGCTTGGGGTTAACTAAATTAGACAAACTTAAAGAATCAAGATCACAAATCATCATACGCTCACGTATGATTCTTTCCAGTCTATTTAAACCTATACGCACTTGGTTTTGAAGCAATTCTCCGACTGATCGTACTCTTCTGTTTCCCAAATGATCTATATCATCAAAAGTTCCAATATTTTGCTCTTTTATATTAAGTAAATAATCCAAAGAAACCAAAATATCTTCCGTAGATAAAACACGGAAATTGTTAGGAACTTTTAAATTCAATTTTTGATTAATTTTATGTCTACCTACTTCACCTAAATCATATCTCTTAGGATCAAAAAAACGCGTATACAACATCTGTTTTGCAACAGTTAAAGTAGCTGGTTCATTAGGACGTAGCTTACTATAAACAATCACTAAAGCTTCTTCTTCGCTAACTTCCTCAATAGAAACATGATTAATATCTTTACTAAACTCTTTTCGATAATAATTTAATGAAGAATCAATAAGATAATTATATTTTGTTAATCTATTCTTAATATCATCATTTGCTAAACCTATAGCTCGTAAAAAAATATATGCATTGACTTTATGATTTTTATCAATTTTTGCCCAAATTTGAGCTTTAGCATCTATTTCAAATTTCAGCCAAGAGCCACGATTAGAAATTAGACTACAACTATATATCTGTTTGTTATTTTTGTCTAATTCTTGTTTATAGTAAACTCCTGGACTTCTAACTATTTGATTAATAATTATTCTTTCGGTACCAGAAATCACGAAAGTACCTCTATTCGTCATTAACGGAAGGTCACCTATAAATACAGGCCTTTTTCTATATTTCTTGTTTAAATCTTGAGAATTAACCAAATATGAGAAACTTTTAGAAGTTGATGTATTTTCTCTAATCAATTCTGTATCTTTTCTAGTTAATTTTGCCGGTATATATATTTGAGCACTATATGTCCTATCTCTGCTTTTTGCTTTTCTTACACTATATCTTGGAAATTTTAATTTATAATCTTTACCAAAAAATTGCAATTCTAATTTGCCTGTTGGATCAACTATAATAGGAAAGGAATTTAGTACTTCAGACAATCCTTCCAATAAAAAGTATTTAAAACTTTCTTTTTGAATAGCTGCCAAATCTGGAAATACATATTGGAACATAATTTCTTGTGACATTAACAACCTCACAATTTTAAAATTTATTGCTTATAAAGGCTAAAAATTTGAATCTACAATAATTTTGAATGAATACAAATATAATACTAAAAACAATATCTAAATATATTCAACAAATAAGAAGCATGTGAAAAATTTACTGAAATAAATAATGGCTAATCTTATTAAGTTAACTTCAGTAATTGAAAATTAATAAGAATTCAGAAACTCAAATCGCTTATATATTTTGAGATATAAAATTTTTCATAGCTTTGGCAAGAATAGATTTTTTGCGAGAACCGTTATTTTTATGTAAAACCCCTTTACTTACAGCTTTGTCTATTTTTTTATAAATAGCTGATAATTGTAACATATAATCATGACTCTCATTAATGCTAAGCATGTCATCTAAACTCGAAATATATTTTTTGGTGAGAGTTTTAATAGCAGACTTACAACTCTTATTTCTAGATTTATTACGTAAAGATATTTGATTTTTTTTAACAGCAGATATATTTTTGGACATCGTTATATAATCGTATAATATTAATCAATAGTATATAATTCACCGAGATTTTATCTTCAATCTAATTGGATTATAGCATTAGTTAATATAAATAAACAAGAATATATCACTATATATCAATAATATTCTAATTACAGAAATACAAATATTATATTAACTCAATATTATTTACGAAACCTATATAAATAATCAATTAGACTTGATACAATTTACAAAATTATGACATAATAGTCTTAAATTATAATTATTGAACAATAAAATATTATGAGCAAAAATAAAGGAGCACGTATAGTAATAACGCTGGAATGTTCCTGTCGAAATTTGATAAATACAAATAAAAGAAAAAAAGGAATATTCCGCTATACTAGTACAAAAAATAGAAAAAACACACCTAGCAGAATAGAATTAATGAAATTTTGTCCTGTTTGTAATCAGCATGAAAAGTTTAAAGAAATTAAATGATACTATATAAACAAAAAAATTTAAATATTAAACCAGATGAACAAATTAATTACAAAGATATAGATTTACTACGTAAATTTATAACAGACCAAAGTAAAATTGTTTCTAGGCGCTCAAATGGTTTAACAGTCAAGCAACAAAAACAATTGGCAAAATCAATAAAAAGAGCACGTATATTAGCATTACTACCCTTTATAAATAAAGACTGACAATGAGAATATACTGAATATTAAGATATATTTATAATATCTTAATATTTTTACACTTACAAGACTTTAGTCTTTTCATACAATTCATAAACTTCTATTAAATCTTGTGGTTGCCATAAATTATAATCTTTACACATTATACCGCATTCATTACCTATAATAACTTCGTCCACATCATCTTTCATTCGTTTTAATGAAGTAATAGTACCTTCATGAATTAATTTATCTTCACGATAAACATTTATCAAAGCATTTTTTTTCAACTTACCTGATTTCACTATACAACCTGCTACAGTTCCTTTATTTATAAAAAATGTAGTTTGAACTTTAGCTTGACCAATTAATAATTTATCATATTCAGGATCAATTAGATCTAGCATATAATTTTTAACATAATCTATTAAATCATAAATAAGAACAAATTTGCATAAATGCACATTTAATTTTTCTGCAGCATTTAATATATTAGTAGTAATATTTATATTGAAAGCTATAATTAAAGCTTGAGTATTAAAAGCTAAGTCAAGATCTGTGCTAGAAACAACCCCTAAACTAGAAGTCAAAATATTCAATTTAATTTTACTTTGAGGAATTTGAATAAATGAATTAATTACAGCATCAATGGTTCCTTGTGTATCTGCTTTTACAATTAAATTTAAGTTTTTAATATTTGCTTTATTATGATAATTATCTAATTGAAGATGTGAATTTAATAAATTTTTTGTATTTTCTAAAATTCTAGAAGAACTACTGTGTGTAATCAACTTTTTTGCTTCTTTTTCACTTGGCACCACATAAAAATATTTTCCTGGTTGTGGAACAGAATAAAAACCTAATACTTGTAAAATAGATGAAGGTTCTGCTATCAGTAATTCACGACCTAAATTATTTACAATTTTTTTCACACGCCCGTAGGAATTATCTGACACTACAATATCTCCAACTTTTAAAGTACCATTTAGAATAATCGTGTTAACTATTGTACCTTTTGTTTTATCTAGGTAAGCTTCCAGAATAATACCTTGAGCTAATTGACTAGGGTCAGTTCTTAAATTAATGGATTTTGCTAAATTGGAAACAGCTTTTAATAATGCATCTATGTTTATTCTCTTTAACGCACTAATTTCAACAAACTCAATCTCACCTCCCCAATCAGTACTTATAATATTATAATTTGTTAATTGCTCACGAACTTTAGCAATATTAATATCAATTTTATCAATTTTATTAATAGCAACAATATAAGGAAGCTTTTTAGATACAATATAATCAATTGCTTCAATGGTTTGAGGTTTTAAACCATCATCGGCAGCAACAATTAAAATTACCATATCCGTCATTTGAGTACAACGCAGTCTCATACTAGAAAAAGCTTCATGACCTGGTGTATCAATAAAAATTAATTTTTTATTTAGTGAATCACATAAATAATTTACCTCATAAGCATTTACTGATTGTGTTATTCCACCTATTTCTTTACTTACAAAATCAGTATTTCGAATAGCATCTAATAAAGAAGTTTTACCATGATCTACATGACCCAGGATTGTAATTATAGGAGCTCTATTAATTCCTGTAGAAGAATTGATTTCTTGCAATTTATCCATTTGGCTCAATTCCAATTGATGTTTTTGATTCAAAACTGTAAGATTATATTTTTGAGCAACCTGAATTGCTGTAGATATATCAACTATTTGATTAACTGTGACAGAAATACCCTGTAAAAATAAACCCGTAATAATTTCTGCAGGTGGTATTTGAAGTTTTACCGATAATTCTTCAATACTTAATGGGCTATCTATAATTACAGATTTATTATCATTATTAATATCTGCATTAACATTTAACTTCTGTTTTAGTTTTTCTTTCTTTTTTTGCTTATTAGATTTTATAGATCCTACACTTATATTATTTAAATCATCTTGAGTATTAACTAGTGGTTTAGTTTTATTTTTTTTCTTAAAAACACTATATTGATCTTGATCTGAATCAATAATATCTGCCTTTTTTTTCTTTAATTTACCTTTATTATCTTGTTTAAATATATTTTTTGTTTTTTTGTCAAATTTTAGATTAAATTCTGAATTCTTAACAGAATTTTTTATTTCTAATGAAGACTTAAATTCTTGATCTGATGGAATATCTATAAATCTTAAACTATTAATAAATTTAGGATTCTCCAATAAAAAAGCATTTTCATTTTTTATTGACATACAAAAACTAAAATCAACAGAACAATTATAATACAACAATATTTTCCCCCTTATAATTACAATTAATAAATATTGAACTATTATTTAATATTAATACATATTAAATAAATATTTTTTTCAAAAAGATGTGAAGCACAATTTTCAGCTTATATATTAACCATAATTGAAACATATGTGTAAATTATTATAAGAATATGCCATTAGAATTAAATATAAGGAACATTATGCCTCGCTTACAAAAAAATGATAATTTTATAGACAAAACTTTTACTGTATTAGCAGATATAATTTTAAAGATATTGCCTACTACAAAAGAAGAAAAACAAGCTTTTTGTTATTATCGGGACGGTATGTCAGCTCAATCAGAAGGAGAGTATGCAGAGGCTTTAGAAAATTATTATGAAGCACTAATATTAGAAGAAGATCCATATGATAGATCATACATAATATATAATATTGGACTAATTTATGCAAGTAATGGTGAACATACTAAAGCATTAGAATACTATCATCAAGCTTTAGAATTAAATCCTAGATTACCACAAGCATTTAATAATATCGCAATTATATATCATTATCAAGGTTTAAAAGCAGCCGATAAACAGGATGACAACATTGCAAAATCTATGTTTGATAGGGCAGCAGAATATTGGAAACAAGCTATTTACTTAGCACCTAATAACTATATAGAAGCTCAAAATTGGTTAAAAACGACAGGTAGATTAAATAACAACTAAAATATATTAGTTTGTTATACTTCACAATTCTTGTTAAAAAATCTTATTTGCATCTATAATTAGATTATACTTAATATCACTATAATATAATCAATCATTAAAGAAATTACGTCCATTTACTATAATTAAATTATATTCAAATTCAAATGGTAAGTCTAAGTAATCAAGGATGCGTAACACAAATTATAGGACCTGTATTAGATATAGAATTTCCTAATGGACAATTACCTAAAGTATTTAATGCATTAAAAGTTCAAGGTCCAGAGAATACAATAACATGTGAAGTCCAACAATTGCTAGGAGACAATAAAATTCGAGCTGTAGCAATGAGTTCGACTGAAGGCCTAAAAAGAGGTATAAAAGTTACTGATACAGGAGCGCCCATTACAGTTCCTGTTGGTATACCAACACTAGGCAGAATTTTTAATGTACTTGGTGAACCTGTAGATAACTTAGGAAAAATCAAATCTGAAGATTCATTACCAATACATAGAGCCGCTCCATCATTTACTCAATTAGAAACAAAACCTTCTGTTTTTGAAACAGGGATTAAAGTAGTAGATCTACTTGCTCCATATAGGAAAGGAGGTAAAATTGGCTTATTTGGTGGAGCTGGTGTTGGTAAAACTGTATTAATAATGGAACTAATTAATAATATAGCAAAAGCACATGGAGGTGTATCTGTATTTGGAGGAGTTGGAGAAAGAACAAGAGAAGGTAATGACTTGTATGAAGAAATGAAAGAATCAAAAGTTATTAATGTAGACGACCTAAAAGAATCAAAAGTAGCACTAGTATATGGTCAAATGAATGAACCGCCAGGCGCAAGAATGAGGGTAGGTTTAACTGCATTAACTATGGCAGAATATTTTCGCGATATTAATAAACAAGACGTACTGCTATTTATTGACAACATTTTTCGATTTGTACAAGCAGGTTCTGAAGTTTCAGCCTTATTAGGGCGTATGCCATCTGCTGTTGGCTATCAACCAACATTAGCAACAGAAATGGGAACTTTACAAGAACGAATCACGTCTACAACAGACGGATCAATTACATCAATACAAGCTGTATATGTTCCTGCGGACGACTTAACCGACCCAGCACCAGCAACTACATTTGCGCATTTAGATGCAACAACTGTATTGTCAAGAAGTTTAGCAGCTAAAGGTATCTATCCTGCAGTAGACCCTTTAGGGTCTACATCAACGATGCTACAACCGTCGATAGTAGGACAAAAACATTACTCTACAGCACAACAAATCAAATCAACTTTGCAACGCTATAAAGAGTTACAAGATATTATAGCCATATTAGGCCTGGACGAATTATCAGAAGATGATAGATTAACTGTTGCTAGAGCAAGAAAAATAGAAAGATTTTTATCACAACCATTCTTTGTTGCCGAGGTATTTACAGGATCGCCAGGAAAATACGTCTCATTAGAAGAATCTATAAAAGGCTTTAATATGATATTAAGTGGAGAACTGGATGATTTACCTGAACAAGCTTTTTACTTAGTAGGCAATATAGAAGAATCTATAAGTAAAGCAGAAAAGTTAAAATAACAAGATTATAAATATGACATTAAACATACGGGTTATTGCACCCGATAGAACTGTCTGGGACGCAAGTGCAGAAGAAGTGATTTTACCTAGTAGTACTGGGCAAGTAGGAATCTTGAAAGGACACATTCCTTTGCTTACAGCTATAGATATAGGTGTTATGCGTGTACGTATTGAAAAAGAATGGCAACCCATTATATTACTTGGAGGATTTGCTGAAGTTAAAGACAATAACATTACTATTTTAGTAAACGGAGCAGAACAAGTATCAGAGGTAGATCTAAATGCAGCGCAAAAAAATTTAGATGAAGCTACAAAGATTTTAAATGAAGCTAAAAATGATAAAGATAAAATTGAAGCTACACAAAACCTGAGAAAAGCACGCGCTCGTATACAAGCAGCTAATGTATTAAATAATTAACAGTTGATCAGAAAGAAAATAAATAAGTGATGATAATAAGTTTAGTTATTATCATCACTTATTTATTTTTATGTCTATTAACTTAAGCCAGAACAAATATAGTCAAAATACACCCCCATTTCCTTTCCTGCATCTTGACCTACTAAACTAGAAGTAACTTCTTTCATAGCTTGTATAGCTTGTATAGTTGCGCCAATAGGGACACCCAATGAATTATATGTTTCTTTTAAACCATTTAATACACGTTCATCTAAAATAGAAGGATCTCCTGCTAACATACCATACGTCGCATAACGAAGATAATAATCTAAATCACGTATACAAGCAGCATATCTTCTAGTTGTATACATATTACCACCAGGCCTAGTAATATCAGAATATAATAAAGCTTTAGCAACTGAATCTTTAATAATTGTTGCCGCATTAGCTGCTATAGTAGCCGAAGCTCTAACTCTTAACTCACCTGTTTGGAAATAACCTCTTAATTTATCTAATGAATTATCATCTAAGTATTTTCCTTGTACATCAGCTGCATTAATTACAGAAGTAATAGCATCTTGCATAGTTTTTAATTGTCCTTAAATTATTTTTTTTATTTCTATTATTATTTATTAATATAAATTTTTATGTTTTATTGCATTGCACCTAAAGTGTAATCAAAATAAAATCCTGCCTCAGCTGAATCTTCTCCAGACAACAAAGAACAAGCAACAGCTTTCATTGAACGTACTCCTTCAGCAACTCCAGAAATAGGTGTACCCAAAGAATTATACATTTCTTTAACTCCGACTAAACCGATTTCCTCTATTGGAGTTACATCACCAGCTACTATACCATAAGTCACTAATCTTAAATAATAATCTAAATCTCTTAAGCATGTTGCTGTCATTTCTTCACCATAAGCATTACCTCCAGGAGATACTACATCTGGACGTTTTTGAAATAACTGCTGACCACCTTGTTTTACAATTAATTCACGATTGTCTGTTAAAATTTGTGCTATTCGTAAGCGCCTCTGACCAGAGAGCACAAAACTCTTTATTCTATCTAACTCTCCAGGACTCAAATACCTAGCTTCTGCATCTGCATTGACAATTGATTTAGTAATAATACTCATTAATAAAACTCCAATAATACTATAACCTATAACATTTATATAATAAAATACAATTTAAATCTCTATTTTAAACGATACACCAATAACTGAAAAGCTTTTACTATAAGTACAAAAAAAACATATTTAAGAAGTACTAAAGCAAGAAAGCTAATATAATATATCATTAAATTATCATTTACTGATTACCACCTCCAGACATAAAACTCGGTATAATAATTGACCTATTTTGCTTAGTTAAACTATTATACAATTTTTCCGTATTTGGAAAATTAGCAGCTGGTAAAGTTGGAAAACGACGATAAGGTACAGTATTCATACCAAATACAATATCATATTCTTTACTATTAACTAAAACATATATAAAATAAGCTAATCCTTGAGATGCTAAAATTTGATTATAATACCTTATCTCAGCTTGATTATTCGGTGCTCTACCTAAGAAATGCTTTGTACCTAATTCAATAACCTTTGTATTAGGATACGGTTGATAAAATTCTTTAGCATATAAACAAGAAGAACCCAGTTTTTCTACTATTTGTTTAACTGTTATTTGTCTATTAACAAATGCTTTTTCTAGATTAAAAAACTCATCGCCTATAACAAAAGAATTCAAATCTCTCTCAAATAGTTGACGATATATAGCTCTTAAAATTTGACGCATGTCAGAAGTATTCATTGAAGAATTAACTTTAAAAATAACTGTTTGGTCTCTTTTTATATTAACACCTTGCTGAATTCTTTTCATAATGCTCTCTTGCTGGATAATCTGAAAATTAGATATTTTTTGTTGCGATAAGTCAGAAGCAACAGTCATTCTATATTTTTGATTACTTAACCTAAGATTTCTAGCAGCTAATTCAGAAGGTGTAATATACCTTTCATATGGCACAATATTTTCACCAAAAGTTTCAATATATTCCAAACTATTTATCATAATATCTATCATCTTATAGTACCCCTGCTTATAAGCTATATCAAAATACTTATTAATTTCTTGCCTGCCATAAGTGGGCCTACCTATTAATCGATTATGTATATATTCTATAGATTTACATATGTATAAATTATTCCAATATAATGACCTAAATACAGAAGATTTAGTTAATTCACTAATAAACTGACGAACAGAAATTTGACGATCTTTAAATAGATCTTCAAACTTTTTAATTGTAACTTGCTCAGATTGATAAATAAAACGACCAAAAACCCTTAAGTATACAGCTCTTATAATTTGATCTATATTACTCTCTAACTGAACTTGATTTAATTGAAATATTTTAGGACCTAATGAACCGGAAATTTTAGAGCGTAAGTTGGGACTACTAATTTGACTATAAATTCCAGGACCACTTCTAGGCAAAATTCTTCTTGTATCTTTTCCAAAAGGAGATGACTTTTTACGTAAATTAATACTATTTTGGGCAAAAATTGCTCCAAATTGTATTAATAATGGATCATTACTCAAACCGTAAGGATGCTGATCTGGAAGATTAGATTTATAATCACTAAATAAAGTTACAAATTGAGGTATCTTTCGAAAAGCTGTACTGTAGTTAAGTAATTCAATTTGAACCCCCCAATTACGAGCTTCTTGCGCTTCTTCTCCTAAACTACGTAAATAAGGCACTGTTTCTTCGCCAAAATAATCTGAATATTCAATGCTATTTATCATATTATCTATTAAACCATCTAAACCTCTAGAAGATAAAACAGCAAAATATTTTTTAAATTCTTCTAAAGAACTTGTACCTCTACCTAAAAAATGCCTGAATGCCAATTCAACAACACGGCTATTAACAAAAGGCTGTACAAATTGCTTACGATAAATATATGATTTTCCTAAATAACGAACAAATTCTTTAATTGATAAAGTACCATTCTTAACTTTTGATTCTAAATCTTTGAAATTTAATCCATATGCTTTTGAAATATCTCTTTGAAAAATTTGTCTATAACAAGCTTTAATAACATTGTTTTTTTCTTCTGAGGATAAACTAGTTTTCATAACAAAACGTTGCTTAATAATACTAGATTTCGTATATATTTGAGGTAAACGTAAACCTTGTAAATCACCAGAGGTCCTTTTACGTAATTTATCAGTTAAAGCAGATTGATCAAACTCTGTAATAATAATATCAAAGTATTCTTTTACTAAATTTTGCCCTTGAGCATCTTGATTAAAAATACCTAATGCAATTTTACGCATTTCTCTCAATGCAACTATTGCAGCAGCACTAGAGCAAGCATTATCAATTAAATCTCTTAAACCTCTAATGTTAACAGATAAAATATTTGGATCTCCTGCGACAATTGCATAAGTTAAGTATCTTAAAAACCAATCTAAATCACGCAAAGATTTTTTCATACGACCAGCTCCGTAACGGACTACACTAATAGGCTTAAAACCAGCTGGCAATGAATCACTAGTACTAAAAGGTGATGAAACTATTCCTAATAAATTATTTTGAATATCACCTGATAAGTTTTGTACATTTGACTCATTATTCAATTTGCCTGTCGATAAAAAGGATGCTTGTGGTCTTTCTAAGTAAGAAATGGGCGACCCTCCTACAAATATTTTATCAGCAGCTTTAGAAACCAATATATTAGCATTCTTAGTTAATATATCAGCTACTTCTAAACGTTTATTACCTGAATTTAAAAATGCAACAAGCTGATCCAATTCCCCTAGCTCTAAAAAACGATCTTGTTGTTCTGCTTGTGATATAGCAGATATTGAAGCTGTGCGAAAAAGCTGCGGACATACTAAAGGACTTCCACTAACTGCTTTAACACTCATAAAATATTGATCTCCTAAATACTATATTTTTATCTGGATTGTCTTAATTGTAATATAAATAATTTAGTTCAAAGACGTAGCCACTAAAAAAGTAAATTTTATAAATATATTATTTATTCATAAAATTTAAGCTTACTATATTGTAGCAATATCTATATTTACTATATAAATTTATACTTATAATATATTTTAAAATATATATCTACCTTGAATAAATATAAATTTTGTAATACTTATTATCGATTAGCTATATAACATAGTCTATATATTATTTCTCTATTAAATTAAAATATACTGAGACTCAACAAAGTAAAATTCTTTTAATTTAAATAAATAAGATGAATAAAAAAACAAATCCTAACACAGAAATGTCTATTTTTGAACATTTAGAAGAACTTAGAGAACGTATATTTATTGCTTCTATTATTTTTTGTATTATAACAATAGCATGCTTCGCATATATGAAAAATATAGCATATATATTACAACAACCAGCAATAGGGATAAAATTTTTACAGCTAGCACCAGGGGAATATCTTTTTACCTCTATAAAAGTATCATTATATACAGGTTTTTTATTAAGTAGCCCTTTTATTATCTATCAAATCACTTTATTTATTTTACCTGGACTTACTAAAAAAGAAAGTAAATTTATAATACCAATACTATTGACATCCATCATTTTATTTTTTAGTGGCATTATATTTGCTTATGTAATTTTAGTTCCTGCAGCATTGCAATTTTTAATTAACTATGGAAATGAAATTGTAGAACCAATATGGTCATTTGAACAATATTTTAACTTTATACTACTTCTTTTATTCAGTACAGGTATTGCATTTCAAATTCCTATTATTCAAATAGTTTTAGGAATACTGAAAATTTTTTCTTCTACGGAAATGTATGAGTATTGGAAATATATTATTTTAGGCTCAACAATAATTGCAGCTATTATTACACCATCTACAGATCCAGTAACACAAATTATTATGTCTTTAGCTATTTTGATTTTATACAGCAGCGGAATTATTGTACTAAAAATTTTAAATAAATAAATCTAATATATAATAAAATATTAATATAAAGGTATTAAACAATACAATAATTATTAAAACCTATAATAACAAGGATTTATGAAAAAATCACAAATATAGAATGTTATTATAAGTAGATAAGAGATATAATTATTAAAAATCCAATTTTATTTAATATTACTCGTAATTATAATAAATATTTTCATATGAATATTAAACTTGCATTATTAATTTTCGTTAGTACTATAAACTTAATTATAATTCAGCCCATCATAGCTTCAGCATTTCCTATATATGCACAGCAAGGATATGACAATCCTCGAGAAGCAACTGGTAGAATAGTTTGCGCAAACTGTCATCTAGCACAAAAAACCGTTGAAATTGAAACACCTAAAACGGTATTACCAAATAGTGTTTTCGAAGCCATTGTAAAAATACCATATGACAAGAACAGTAAACAAATTTTAGGTAATGGACTTAAAGGACCTATCAATACTGGTGCTGTAATTATTTTACCAGACGGCTTTAAATTAGCTCCAAAAAATTTATTATCAGAAGATTTAAAAGAAAAAACTAAAAATATTTATATACAACCATATAGTACAACACAAAATAACATCTTGTTAGTTGGTCCTTTACCTGGAGACAAAAACCAAGAAATTGTTTTTCCTATTCTATCACCAGATCCAAGCAAGGATAAAAATATCCATTTTTTAAAATATCCAATCTATATAGGTGCTAATAGAGGCAGGGGACAAGTGTACCCAACTGGAGATAAATCCAATAATAATACAATAGTATCTTCACAGAATGGTAAGGTTACAGATATTACATCAATGGAAAAAGGAGGATATATAGTTAAGATTGAAAAGAAGAATGGAGAAACTTATACAGAAAATATACCACCTGGCTTAGATTTAATCATTTCTAAAGGAAATGAAGTATTTGCTAACCAAAGTTTAACTAATGATCCAAATGTAGGAGGATTCGGGCAAACTGAGACAGAAATAGTACTACAAAGCCCTTCTAGAATTAAAGGCATGATAGTTTTTTTCTTTACTGTAACAATAGCTCAAATATTTTTTGTATTAAAGAAAAAACAATGGGAAAAAGTACAAGCAGCAGAAATTAATTTTTAAAGTGTCAATAAATATTTAATAATCAATAAGTAAGTTTATATACACTTACTTATTGATTAATTAATAAATAATATAATTTATAAATCATATAGAAACTAAACTATATTTTTAACAGCTTTAATAATTTGTTGAGGATAAATAACCGTTGCTTTTTCTAGCTTACCATTGTATGGCGTTGGTATATCCTGAGAAGATAATCTTATTATAGGAGCATCTAAAAAATCAAAATAATTATCATTGATTTGTGCTATTATTTCAGCAGCAATTCCCCCTGTTTTCATACATTCTTCTACTATAATTAATTTATGTGTTTTCATTAAAGATTGTCCAATAGAATTTATATCTAAAGGTTTTAATGAGATTAAATCTATTACTTCTGGATTATAACCATAATTAACAAGTTCTTCAACAGCTTGCATTACATGATGACGCATTCGAGAATAAGTCAGAATAGTAACATCTGATCCAGATCTAACTAATTCAGCTTTATCTAAAGGTAGGAAATACTCGTGATTTGGTAAAGAATCTTTTAAATTATATAGTAAAACGTGTTCAAAAAAAATTACTGGATTGTTATCTCTGATAGCAGATTTTAACAAACCTTTTGCATTGTAAGGAGTTGAACAAGCTACAATTTTTAATCCTGGTATAGCTTGAAAATACGCTTCTAATCTTTGTGAATGTTCTGCGCCCAATTGTTTACCAACACCACCTGGTCCACGTATAACTATAGGAATTTGAAAATTACCTCCTGAAGTATAACGCAACATGCCAGCATTATTAGAAATTTGATTAAAAGCTAATAATAAAAAGCTCATATTCATACCTTCTACTATAGGCCTTAAACCTGTAATTGCTGCTCCAATAGCCATACCCATAAAACTATTTTCAGCAATAGGAGTATCTAAAACTCGTAAATCACCATATTTAGAATGCAAGTCTTTAGTAACCTTATAAGAACCACCATAATGACCTACATCTTCTCCTAACACAAATACAGAAGAATCATTTTGCATCTCTTCATCAGTAGCCTCTCTTAAAGCATCAAACATAAAAACTGAACTCATAAAATGATTATCCTCAACTAAAATATAAAAAAATAATATAGTAATATAATTAATCCGCAAACAAATATTTTTTTAGATCTTTAATATTCGGTTCAGGGCTAGATATAGCAAATTCAACAGCTTGATCCACTTCTATTTTCACTTTTGAATTTACATCATCAACTTGTTGCTCTGAAAACCAAGAATTATCTAATATGTAGTCTTTTAAACGCTTAATAGGATCACGCGCCAACCATGTCTCTTTTTCAGTTACTGATCTTAATTCATCTGGGTCAGCTAAAGAGTGTCCACGAAAGCGATAAGTTAAAGCTTCTATTAAAGTAGGTCCATGGCCATATTTTGCTCTGTTAACAGCCGCTAGAGCAACTTCTCGAACAGCTAAAACATCCATGCCATCAACTTCTATACCAGGCAAGCCAAAAGCTTCTGCTTTTTTATGTATTTCAGGAAATGAAGTAGATCTATGATGAGCCATACCTATTGCCCATTGATTATTTTCGACCACAAAAACAATAGGAAGTTTCCATAAAACAGCCATATTCAAACATTCAAAAAATTGTCCATTGTTGCTTGTCCCATCACCAAAAAAACAAGCCGTTACACGCATTGGTTGTTGATCATTTAAAACTTGTTTTCTATATACACTTTGGAATGCAGCACCTATAGCTACTGGAATACCTTCACCAATAAATGCAAAACCACCTAGAAAATTGTGAGGAGCTGAAAAAATATGCATTGAACCACCACGTCCGCGGCTACAACCAGTCTCTTTACCAAATAACTCTGCCATCACTAATTTAGGTGGAACCCCTTTACTTAATGCATGAACATGATCACGATATGTACTACAAACATAATCTTCTTCTTGCAAAGCTTTTATAACTCCAGTAGAAACAGCCTCTTGTCCATTATATAAATGGACAAAGCCAAACATTTTGCCCCTATAATACATTTGAGCACACATGTCCTCAAAATGACGACCAAGTAACATATCTTTATAAAGCGATAATACAACCTGAGAATTTATTTCATATTCACTAAATACACTTGATGGTAAAGTAATTTTATTCTTCATTTGTTTAAATATTATAATTAATTCAAATATCAAAAATCATAAGTTGAAAAATCATATACATAAATATAATAAATATACCAATAATAATACATTAGAAATTTTTATATATCAATTAAAAAATAAGTTTAAATAATTACTTATTGTCCATAATATAGTTATAATAAGTTGTTTGAGTTTATATTTTATCAAAATTATATAATTAAAATGACTATGAATATAGTACCCAAAATCTTACCAAATATCCATAAAGATTTATTGATTTTAGAGACAAACTTGAAAAAAATGGTCAGTGCTAAACATCCAATATTATATGCTGCAGCCGAACATCTTTTCAGTGCTGGAGGAAAAAGAATAAGACCAACTATCATATTACTAATAGCTTTATCAACAACAAAAAGACTTAATATACTACCAGAACATAAACGTCTAGCAGAAATAACAGAAATAATACATACAGCAAGCTTAGTGCATGATGATGTAATCGACGAATGCGAAACAAGAAGAGGAGTTAATACAGTGCATAACACATTCAGTACTAAAGTAGCTGTATTAGCAGGCGACTTTCTGTTTGCTCAATCTTCTTGGTATTTAGCTAATCTAAACAATTTAGCAGTGGTTAAAACTATTTCTAAAGTAATTACTGATTTTGCAGAAGGTGAGGTACGGCAAAGTTTAACATGTTTTGATGAAACAATATCTATGGACAACTATATAGAAAAATCTTTCTATAAAACTGCATCACTAATGGCATCGAGTTGTCAAGCAGCAGCTATATTAAGTGAAACAAATACAAGTATACAGAATCAATTTTATATATATGGAAAACATTTAGGCTTAGCTTTTCAAATTGTAGATGATATCTTAGATATCATTGGTTCCGAAGCTTCTCTTGGAAAGCCAGCAGGATCAGATTTGAAAAATGGGAATTTAACAGCTCCACTTATTTTTGCTTTGCAAGAAAATTCAGGACTTTATAATTTGATTGAAAGAGAATTCGAGCAAAATAATGATATTCATAAAGCTATAGAAATAATTAAAAGAAGTAATGGAATTCAAAAATCATATGACTTGGCTCAAGAACACATACAAGCATCAATACAAGCTATTAACAAAATCGATAATAAGCTAGCTCAAGAAAGCTTATCCTATATTAACAATTATATTATAAAAAGATTAAATTAATAAATGAAATTATAATTAAATACTATTGTATACAATAATATATAATTATTATTTCATTTGGATACAAAATTATGACAAAAATAAGAAATTTAATACAATAAAAACTAATAATTGTGATGTTTTGTATTAAAATATGTGTAAAGATAACTGATTTTGCTTTTAACGATTATATTTACTTAAAAACCTGAATTCTCAATTTAATTCACAACACTGTACAATCGTCTTAAACACACTATTATCTAAAATAGCTAACTGCGATAACATTTTACGATTTAATGCAATCCTTCTTTTTTTTAATTTTTGTATAAATTCACTATATGTAATACCATAAGGTCTAATAGCAGCATTAATACGAATTATCCAAAGACTCCTGTAGTTACGCTTACGCTGTTTTCTACCTATGTAAGAATATTTTAGAGCTTTTAATACCTGCTGTTTAGCTGTGCGAAATAAAATTGAATGAGAACCCCGAAAACCTTTTGCTAGTTTTAAAATTTTTTTTCGTCTTTTACGAGCAACATTGCCCCTTTTAACTCTAGTCATAAATATAGTATTAGCGTATATAAGGTATTGTAAATTTTAGATGTGCTATATCACACTGTTTCAAACTAAGAACTTTTCTTAATTTTTGTTTTCTTTTAGATGATTTCTTTTGCAACAAATGGCTGTGACCAGCCATATGTCTCAAAACTTTGTTTTTAGACTTAAATTTAAACCTTTTAATGATTGATTTAGAATTTTTTAGTTTATACATAAATTATACTGTCGAATTAATTAATCAAATAACCAAAAATTAGTGGATTACCTCAAGCAAGAAAATTCATCCATATATCGATATAAAGACAAATCAGATATTAAATAATATATTTATACTACTAAAATCATATATTCGAGTATAATCCAACAAAGAGTCAAAAATATTATATTTTAAATAATTTTTTTTCGCAAACTTGTAATTGCACTCAATAATAACATTCCCATAATCTTAATAAAATTAGAGTTTAATTCTTGAAAAACTTTCATATTGAGATTAAAAGCTATATTAGCTTCAGCAATAATTTGTTCAATTTGTATTTGATCAATAGGTGCATTATCTAATGCTTGACGATATATTGTTTTAAATCTTTTGTCATCCTTGATTTTATGAAAGTTATAAAAAGCTGTTCCATCATTACTTGACAAATTCATAGCTGTTTGAGCAATCCTTTTCAAAATTTGCCCTCCAGATAAATCACCCATATATCTCGTATAAGCATGGGCTATTAATAATTCTGGTTGATTAATACCGATATCACGAATTCTGTCAATATATATTCTTGTTGCTAAAGAGGGATAAACTTGCTCTTGCCAATTAGAACCATAATAATATTCAAGATCTTGTTTTAAACTAAGGGTACGATTTAATTCTGGAAAATATATAGATTGAACAACAAAATGATTTTTATTTTTCTCAATCTCTTCTTCAAGAGCAGTATATACAAAAAACAGATTAGCTACTAACCTGCGATAAGACTTTTTGTCAACTACACCACCTAAAAATGATTTAACAAAACTAACATTTTCAGCCATACTATGAGCTTTTGTTGTTCCCTCACGCAATTGTTGAGCTAAATTAGTAGACATAAGTATTATTCCTAATAAATCTATAACTAAAAAATACAAAAAAATAATATAATTCTATCAAAAATTATTTTATACTAATAACTTAATAATACAGAATAAAGCTTTATGACATATAATTATATTAAATATTTTAAAGAAAAAGCTCATAGATTAATCTATATAGACTGAAAATAATCCTTCGATTTTTGAGGATTATTAATTATAGTGGCTTGTCCTGGTTGCCAATTGGCTGGACAGACTTCATCTGGATGAGACTGTACATACTGAATCGCTTGTAAAATTCTCAAGGTTTCACTGACGCTACGACCAAAATCAAGATTATTAACTAATGAATATTGTATAATACCTTTTTTATCAATAATAAATAAACCTCTTAATGCTGTTCCTTCTTCTGTCAAAACATTATATGCAGCGCTAATATTTTTAGTTAAATCAGAAACTAACGGGTAATTTAGATTGCCCAACCCTCCAACATCTCTTTCCATTTGTAGCCATGCCAAATGCGAATATTCACTATCAACAGATATTCCCAAAATTTCTGTATTCAAACCTTTAATCTCTTTATATGCATCACTGAAAGAAGTAATCTCAGTTGGACATACAAATGTAAAATCTAAAGGATAAAACAATAATATAACATATTTACCCAAATAATCAGATAATGTTATTTTCTTAAATTCTTGATCATATACAGAAATAGCAGAAAAATTGGGTGCTTGTTTACCAACTCTAACATCATTATTATTTATTATCATGTTAACATTAGGTTTGTTGTTATAAGATTTAGGATTTTTTATATTATTTATTTTATAAAATAAAAGTAATAAAACAACATAATATCATAAATTAATATAAGTATTACATATAATATTAAACTATTACAATAGCGGAGAATGGATTTGAACCATTGACCTTCGGGTTATGAGCCCGACGAGCTACCAGACTGCTCTACCCCGCGACTAGTATATAATCTTAGTATATTTGTTATGGTAAAAGCAATGAATAAACTATTTTTTCTAAAAATAATAACGTAATACTAACTATTAAACCATATTTAGCTCTGAATAAAAACGGCATAACTTCATAAAATCCTACAAGACGATCTTGTGTTAAAGCTTCTGGACTTTTAATCCATAACTGACCATCATACCAACCCGATTCTTCATAAAAAATAGTTGCACTAATTAACCTTTTTACAACATAAGACCATGCTAAGTATAAACGTGTAAAAATTAATAAAAAAATAAAAGTGGCTATTAATATATTTAACATCATTATTTGCGATATAGTATAATTTGAAATTATATATAATGTGAGAAATGTAGATACTGTAAAGATAAATACAAAAACAGTAACAACTTTAGTTAAATACTGATTTAGAGGCAAAGTACATAAAGAAAAGAACCAAGAAGCTTTTAATGCAAAATATTCATTTAAAGGTTGCTGATCAAAAGGAACAGGGCACATTTTTTTAGAAATAGACATAAGTTTTTCTAGATATTATATATTATCTTTTATATTAATAGATAGTAGAAGAAAGCACATATAATATAGTCCATACTAAAAATAAGCATATATTGATAATAATAATAATTTGCAAATTTTTTTGCGTGCTTCGAGTAATATTTAAACCACTTGATTTACTTGAAAAACCACCTAAGCTTGTAAACTTAGGATTATTAATTAAAATTAATATAATTGTAAGAACTCCAATTAAATACCATAAACCTTTCATATAATTCCATTTTTAAAATAAAAGCTATATAAATCACGAAGAATATGATTATCATATTCTTACTATATTATTTATTTATATATTAATTAAATATAAAAACAATAACTTTGTGCTCAGTAGAAATTGTTTATTCACCTTGAACTTTGAGCAATATGAATCCTAGCACAAGGCCTAATAATATTAGTATAAAACTTACAGTACTAGCAATTAAAATTTCTCCCCCCATCGTATTACTCCATATACATTTATTTAATAATCAAAATATATAAATTAAAAACCATTTCGTCCCCACACAACTAATGCAACTGAAAAACTAAATACAGCTAATAGCGATCCCCAACCTAAACTAATTATATCTAACATTTTACTTCAACTCCTATTAATGTATATAATAACAATTTAAAGATTAATCTTATAAAGCTAATTGTATCAAACACTATAATGTAAAATTATTTATATTGAATAATAATATAAAATACAAAAATCATAAAATGTAAATTTTTTACGATTATCACTAAACTATATGAAAATTAAGGTTAGTATAAAAGTAATAATATATTATATATTACATTAAATAGTATATAAAATTAAATTAATTATCTTAATTATGGAAATTACTAAAAAATCATCTAAAATCACTGCAAAAGAGACTTTACTCACTCCACGGTTTTATACAACAGACTTTAATGAAATGTCTAAATTAGATATTTCACCTAATATAGATGAGTTTGAAGCTTTATTGCGAGAATTTAGAGCCGATTATAATAGACAACATTTTATTCGAGATGAAGAGTTTGAACAATCTTGGAATAATTTAAAAAGCAGTACTAAAGCATTATTTATTGAATTTTTGGAAAGATCATGTACGGCAGAGTTTTCAGGTTTTTTATTGTATAAAGAACTATCAAGAAGACTACAAAAAACTAATCCTGTACTTGCAGAATGTTTTTTACTGATGTCGAGAGATGAAGCTAGACACGCAGGTTTTTTAAACAAAGCAATGAATGATTTTAATTTATCATTAGATTTAGGCTTCTTAACTAAGAGTAGAAAATATACTTTTTTTTCTCCTAAATTTATTTTTTATGCAACATATTTATCAGAAAAGATTGGATATTGGAGATATATAACCATATATAGACACTTAGAACAATATCCTGAGCATAGAATATATCCAATTTTTAAATTCTTTGAAAATTGGTGTCAAGATGAAAACCGTCATGGTGATTTTTTTGCAGCATTATTAAAATCACAACCACAATTATTAAATAATTTAGAAGCAAAATTATGGTGTCGATTTTTTTTATTAAGTGTATTTGCGACTATGTATTTAAACGACTTTCAAAGATCAGATTTTTATAAATCTATTGGACTAGATGCAAGACAATATGATATGCAAGTCATCAGAAAAACAAATGAAAGTGCATCAAGAATTTTTCCAGTTGCTTTGAATGTTGACCAGCCTGAATTTTTTCAGTATTTAGACCAATGTGCTTCAGAAAACAAAAAACTAATAGAAATAAATAAAAAATATAATAATTGGTTTATGAACAAAATTATTAAAGTACCTATATACATGAAGTTAAGCTACTATCTAATAAGATTGTATTTATTGCCAACTATTGCTTCATCATATGTAATATCAACCATCAGATAATTAAAACAGTTTATAAATAAACAAATGAAGCTTTATTTTCTATTTAACTTATAAAATAAGAGATAACTTATAATATTATTCTATATATATATTTATATACACACTACATATCATTTAAATATTTATTATGACTAATACAATAGATTTAAAAATGCCATCACCGACTTTTGGTGGTAGCACAGGCGGATGGCTTAGATCAGCAGAAACAGAAGAAAAATATGCTATTACGTGGTCTAGCAAGAAAGAACAAATTTTTGAGATGCCTACAGGCGGAGCTGCAATAATGAACGAAGGTAATAATCTTTTATATTTAGCAAGAAAAGAGCAATGTCTTGCCTTAAGCGCACAGCTAAAAACAGAATTCAAAATTACAAATTTCAAGATTTATAGAATTTTCCCTAATAGCGAAGTTCAATATTTACATCCAAAAGATGGTGTATTTCCAGAAAAAGTTAACTCTGGTAGAATTGGCATAGGAAATATAAATCATTCAATAGGAAAAAACGAGAATCCGATAAATAGAAAATTTACAGGGAAAGCTACATATGAATAACATATTCATAATTTATTTATAAAAACTATGATATAAACTAAATATATTATATAAATGATAAGTAAGATTACAATATAAAATTGTATTTCGTATCTTACTTATGATATAATCTATATTCAAATGTTTAGAAATTTAGGAGAGGTGGTAGAGTTGGTTTATTGCGTCTGATTTGAAATCAGATGAACCGTTAGGTTCCGTGGGTTCGAATCCCACCCTCTCCGTATATTTATTATACTAATTTAATCTTGAATAGTATTTACTTCACACTTTCGCTCATCTTATTTTTTATCAATTCTACAACTTGCTCAACTTTCTCTACGCCTTCAGTATCTTCATCGGGTATATCTATACCAAATTCTTCTTCCAAAGCCATTACTAGCTCAACTGTATCTAAAGAATCAGCTCCTAAATCCTTGAAACTAGCATCATTTGTAACTTTTCCAATATCTACACCTAACTGTTCAACAATAACACTCTGCGCTCTTTCAAAAACAGATGATATAGGTAATGACATGACAACTCCTTAATTAATAAATAGCATATATTTTCATTCAAATAACCTGTATCTACAATTATTAAAAATATAATAATATATTCAATAACACAATTCTATATAATATTACTCAGGGTAAATTTTCAATCTTCTATTAGGTTCTTCACCAAAACTACGGGACCTTAGATTATAAAAATTAATTAATTGATGTTGTAATTGACGTAACTTTACATTTCTAGGAAGTAATTCAACCGACTGTTTCTTTCCATTCACAATTTTTTCTATAGCTATTCTGGTTTCTGTTAAAGTCTGTAACTCTATTGCTTTCTTATTCTGACATATAATATCCCAATTATAATTAGATACCTTATTAATATTTAAGATTTTTGTTAAAGCACGCTTAATATTAGTAGAAGTACTACTACATATTGTATATATTGTTATCTGTCTCGCTTTAGCTATTTGCTTTAGCTTTGTATTGTATTTAAAATTTGATCTTAAGGCTAGAATTATATCAGCTTGTGTAATATCTCTCGTAATAAGAATAGGTAGATATAAAGAATTCACTATCATTTGTACTTGAGCAATGTTAACACAATATATATAAACACGTATACTAAAAAGATCTTGAATAATATTTTGAGAAAAGCTTGGTGCAGAAGATATTTTTGGCCATTGTGTGACACTTTGTTTTTTAGAAAAATGTGTAGATACCTCTGCATTTACCGGATTTATACTTGAATTATTCGACTTTAAATTCTTGACGCTAATTTTGGAATAATAAGAGCTGGTATTAGAAACAAAATTAGTTGGTATATATTGTTCACATTGAATAATAATAGAACCATTAGGTAATAATTTACGTCGCTGAACCCATAAATTTATACCTTGCAATAACTGATCAACAGCCTGACTAACTGATTCATGCACAATCCAACTATGACGATCATGAATTTCTATAGCTACTTGAAATGCAGGAGATGCTTTTCTTTCTAAAATACTTTTTTGCGAACCTCTTCTCTTAGCTTCATCATCACCAAGAGTAACATACTCTATACCTCCAATTAGATCAGATAAAATTGGGTTTTTTATTAAGCTGTCTAGATAATTACCATGCGCTGTACCAACTAGTTGAACACCTCTCTCAGCTATTGTACGAGCAGCTAAAGCTTCTAACTCTGTTCCTATTTCATCAATTATGATAACTTCCGGCATATGATTTTCTACAGCCTCAATCATCACTTGATGTTGTAACTCAGGTCTTGATACTTGCATTCTCCTTGCTCTACCAATAGCAGGATGGGGTATATCGCCATCACCAGCTATTTCATTTGATGTATCAATTATAACAACTCTCTTTTCCATTTCATCTGCTAATACCCTGGCAATTTCTCTAATTGCTGTAGTTTTACCTACACCAGGCTTACCTAATAATAATATAGAAGGATTTTTGTCTAGTAAATCTCTAATAATACTTATAGTACCTAAGATAGCCCTACCTACTCGGCATGTTAAACCAATAATACTTCCTTGCCGATTTTTAATAGAACTAATTCTATGCAATGTCCTTTCAATACCAGAACGATTGTCACCACTAAAATTTCCTAAGCGTTTAATAGAATAATCTAAATCTTGCCAAGTTATAATTCTACTAGATAAATATTGGGGTCCATTAGGGAAACGTGCTTCGGGTTTCCTACCTAAATCCATAACAACTTCAATTAACAATTTTCTTTCCGAATGAATTGCTAGAGAGTGCCTAATAAAATCAGGTAAAATTTCTAATAGTTGGTCTAAATCATCCGATATTAACATTATTGATTAATTAATTAAAATAAAAACTTATATTTTTCAATATAATAATTAACTTTATTATTAGCCTTCTAAATAAGAAATAAAATTTATATTAAAGATATGTTTCATTATTAATTATTTACTATTACACTTATTTGTTACAAAGAAATATAATTAATACTATACAATAGTAATATCCTAAATATAATCATTTTATAATAGTAAATAAAAATACACAAAAATATTTAAAAATCAACTACAATTATAGAAATATAAAGTATAAAGCTATATTGAAAATATAATACAGGAGAACATATACTAAATATGAACTTTCAAGTAAAAGATTTAAGAAAAATATTGTATTCCATTAAAACAAATAGAATTTGTCGTCTTAATATAGTAAGTCAACAATTTGAATTATTTATTAATAAGGATAACATTATTTGTAACACAAATTCCATAATACGAAAACCTAAATATTCTAAGATTCCTATCGAAAATAAAATAAAAATTCAGGAAGATGAAAATAAACTAAACTATAATAATTCCCATAATATACAAATACATACTAATGAAGCTAAAAGCTACTCTACAATAGTATCGCCCATGGTTGGTACTTTGTACAGATCTCCAGCACCAAACGAACCTCCATTTATAGAAAAAAACGATATAGTTAATAAAAAACAAACAGTATGTATAATCGAAGCTATGAAATTGATGAACGAAATAGAAGCTGAAGTGAATGGTAAAATTGTTGAAATATTGGTTAAAGATGGAGAAATTGTTGACTGTGGTCAAGCTATTATGAAAGTACAAACAATCTGATTATAGTAAATATAGTCAATACACTTAAGAAATATTAGATTTTAACTATTGTTAACAGATCTTAGGGAAGAGATAGGTTATATTTATAATATAAACTAGTAATAAAAACTCTATTGTGAAACTATATAATTTCATATTAATTAAAAATATGTATAAATGCTATAAATGCAAAGATATTAACATAATGAGTGTTTTATTAAATTGTCTCATTGTATTTTATTAGAATAAACAGGAGAATCTCAATGACAATTAGCTCACAAGAGCAAGAGACAAAAAAAGTTCAAGTTACTGTAGATAAAGATCCTGTCGCTACATCATTTGAAAAATGGGCAAAACCTGGCCATTTTTCAAGAAAACTAGCTAAAGGTCCGAAAACAACCACTTGGATCTGGAATTTACATGCAGATGCTCACGACTTTGACAGTCATACAAGTTCTCTAGAAGAAATTTCACGCAAAATCTTTAGTGCACACTTTGGTCAATTAGCAATTATATTCCTGTGGCTTAGTGGAATGTATTTCCATGGTGCAAAGTTTTCAAATTATGTAGCATGGCTTAGCAATCCTACTACAATTAAACCTAGTGCTCAAATTGTATGGCCTATCGTTGGTCAAGAGATTTTAAATGGTGATGTTGGAGGAGGATTTCAAGGAGTTCAAATTACATCTGGTTTTTTCCAACTATGGCGTGCATCTGGAATAACAACAGAATTCGAACTTTATGCAACAGCAATAGCTGGACTATGTATGGCTTGCTTAATGGTTTTTGCTGGTTGGTTTCATTACCATAAAGCCGCACCAAAATTAGAATGGTTTCAAAACGTTGAATCTATGATGAATCACCACTTAGCTGGTTTACTAGGATTAGGTTGCTTAGCATGGTCAGGTCATCAAATTCATATTTCTATACCTATCAATAGGTTACTAGATTCTGGTGTATCTCCACAAGAATTACCTCTACCACATGAGTTCTTAGTGAATAGAGAGCTAATGAGTCAATTATATCCGAGCTTCAGTAAAGGAATTATTCCTTTCTTTACCTTAAATTGGAATGAATACTCAGATTTCTTAACTTTCAAGGGAGGCTTAAATCCTGTTACTGGTGGTTTATGGCTGACTGATACAGCCCATCATCATTTAGCTCTAGCTGTATTATTTTTAGTAGCAGGCCATATGTACAGAACTAATTGGGGTATTGGACATAGCATGAAAGAAATATTAGAAGCTCATAAAGGTCCATTTACTGGAGAAGGACATAAGGGTCTTTATGAAATTTTAACAACTTCCTGGCATGCACAGTTAGCTATTAATTTAGCTATGATGGGCTCATTAAGTATAATTGTAGCTCACCATATGTATGCAATGCCTCCATATCCTTATATTGCTACTGATTATCCAACACAATTATCTCTGTTTACACATCATATGTGGATAGGGGGTTTTTGTATTGTAGGAGCAGGAGCACATGCTTCAATATTTATGGTACGAGATTATAACCCAGCACAAAATTATAATAATGTACTAGATAGAGTTATAAGGCATAGGGATGCTATAATATCTCATTTAAATTGGGTATGTATCTTTTTAGGATTTCATTCATTTGGTCTATATATACATAATGATACAATGAGAGCATTGGGTAGATCTCAAGATATGTTTTCAGATACAGCTATACAATTACAGCCTATATTTGCACAATGGATACAAAATATTCACAATCTTGCTCCAAGCAATACAAGCCCAAATGCATTAGCGACAGCTAGCTACGCATTTGGAGGTGATATAGTTGCAGTTAATAATAAAATTGCTATGATGCCTATAAAATTAGGAACAGCAGATTTTATGGTACATCATATTCATGCATTTACTATTCATGTAACAGTACTAATATTAGTTAAAGGATTTTTATTTGCCCGTAATTCTAGATTAATACCTGACAAATCTAACCTAGGATTTCGCTTTCCTTGTGACGGTCCTGGAAGAGGTGGTACATGTCAAGTATCTGGATGGGATCATGTATTTTTAGGGCTTTTTTGGATGTACAATTCATTATCTATAGCAATCTTTCATTTTAGCTGGAAAATGCAATCGGATGTTTGGGGCAGTGTAACATCTGGAGGAAAAATATCCCATATTACAGGAGGCAATTTCGCTCAAAGCTCTATTACGATTAATGGGTGGCTGCGAGACTTCTTATGGGCCCAAGCTTCACAAGTAATTCAATCGTATGGATCTGCTTTATCAGCATATGGACTAATATTTTTAGGAGCTCATTTCGTTTGGGCATTTAGCTTAATGTTCTTATTTAGCGGACGTGGATATTGGCAAGAACTTATAGAATCCATTGTATGGGCTCACAATAAGGTAAAAGTAGCACCATCTATTCAACCAAGAGCATTAAGTATTACGCAAGGAAGAGCTGTAGGTGTAGCTCATTATTTACTAGGAGGAATCGGAACCACTTGGGCTTTCTTCTTAGCAAGAATTATATCAGTAGGATAAATATTATATTAGGAACATAAAACAATGGCAACAAAATTTCCAAAATTTAGCCAAGCATTATCACAAGACCCTACAACACGAAGAATTTGGTATGGTATAGCAACGGCACACGATTTTGAAAGCCATGATGGAATGACAGAAGAAAATTTATATCAAAAAATTTTCTCTTCTCATTTTGGTCATATAGCTATAATCTTTCTATGGACATCAGGCAATTTATTTCATGTTGCTTGGCAGGGCAACTTTGAACAATGGGTAACACAACCCATGAAAATTAAACCTATTGCTCATGCAATATGGGATCCTCATTTTGGGCAGCCAGCTGTTAAAGCGTTTACTAAAGGTGGTGCATCATATCCAGTAGATATTACTTTCTCAGGCGTATATCATTGGTGGTATACTATAGGTATGAGAACTAATAATGACTTATATAATGCTTCTTTATTTTTACTCGTATTATCTGCAATTATGCTTTTTGCTGGATGGTTACATTTACAACCTAAATTTAAACCCGGCTTATCATGGTTCAAAAATAATGAATCAAGATTAAATCACCATCTGTCAGGTTTATTTGGACTTAGTTCATTAGCATGGACAGGACATCTTGTTCATGTAGCTATTCCGGAATCTCGTGGACAACATGTAGGATGGGATAATTTCACATATACTTTACCACATCCTTCTGGCTTACAACCATTTTTTACTGGAAATTGGAGCATTTATGCTTCAAATCCAGACACATCAAATCATATATTTGGTACTAGTCAAGGAGCAGGAACAGCTATATTAACATTTTTAGGTGGATTCCATCCACAAAGTCAATCTTTATGGCTAACTGATATAGCTCACCATCATTTAGCGATTGCCATAATATTTATAATCGCTGGCCATATGTACAAAACTAACTGGGGGATTGGGCATAACATTAAAGATATAATTGATGCACACCGTCCACCAAGTGGAAAGCTAGGTAAAGGACATATTGGACTATATGAAACTATTACAAATTCACTGCATATACAACTAGGATTAGCCTTAGCTTCTTTAGGTGTAATTACATCATTAGTTGCTCAACATATGTATGCAATGCCTCCATATGCATTTATGGCCAAAGACTTTACAACGCAAGCTGCTCTATATACACATCATCAATATATAGCAGGATTTCTAATGGTTGGTGCATTTGCTCATGGTGCTATATTTTTCATAAGAGATTACGACCCAGAAGAAAATAAAAATAATGTACTGGCTAGAATGTTAGATCATAAAGAAGCAATAATTTCACATTTAAGTTGGGTATGTTTATTTTTAGGATTTCACACATTAGGATTGTATATTCATAATGATACAATGATTGCTTTTGGAACACCAGAAAAGCAAATATTAATTGAACCAGTTTTTGCACAATGGATACAAGCAAGTTCGGGAAAAGCACTTTATGGTTTTGATACCTTGCTATCTTCTTCGTCAAACATCGCAGCAAAAGCTAGTAGTAATATATGGTTACCAGGATGGTTAGAAGCAATAAATAGTAACAAAAACTCTTTATTTTTAACTATAGGTCCAGGTGACTTCTTGGTTCATCATGCAATTGCATTAGGACTACATACTACAACATTAATATTAGTTAAAGGTGCCTTAGATGCTAGAGGTTCCAAATTAATGCCTGATAAAAAAGATTTTGGTTACAGTTTCCCTTGCGATGGCCCTGGAAGAGGTGGTACATGCGATATATCTGCATGGGATGCATTCTATTTATCTGTATTTTGGATGCTTAATACCATTGGATGGGTAACATTTTACTGGCACTGGAAACACGTTACAATTTGGCAAGGTAATATCAATCAGTTTAATGAATCTTCCACTTATTTAATGGGATGGCTTAGAGACTACTTATGGCTTAACTCATCTCCATTAATAAATGGATATAATCCTTATGGTATGAATAATTTATCTGTGTGGGCATGGATGTTCTTATTTGGACATTTAGTCTGGGCAACTGGATTTATGTTCTTAATATCTTGGCGAGGTTATTGGCAAGAACTTATAGAGACATTAGCTTGGGCTCACGAGAGAACACCTCTTGCCAATTTAATTAGATGGAAAGATAAACCGGTAGCACTATCTATAGTACAAGCTAGATTAGTTGGTTTAGTGCATTTTTCTGTAGGATATATATTAACATATGCAGCATTTGTAATAGCGTCTACATCAGGTAAATTTGGTTGATAAATAAATAACAATACTTAAATTACTACTTGAATATTCATATTCAGTAGTAATTTTTTATTGCAATATGAATATTTTTCAGTTAAAATAAAAATTATTTTAACTCTTTACCTAAATATAAAAATGGCTAAAAAAAGCATGATTGAAAGAGAAGCAAAAAGGAATAAATTGATTCAAAAATATAAACCTAAAAGGAAAGAAATTAAAAATAAACTCAATAATAAATTAACTTTCATTGAACAAATAGAATTACAAAAAGAATTACAAAAACTTCCAAAAAATAGTTCACCCTGTCGTAGAAGAAATAGATGCTGGAAAACTGGGCGTAGCCGTGGATTTTATAGAGATTTCGGATTATCAAGACATGTTTTAAGAGAAATGTCACATAATTGCTTACTGCCTGGTATTAAAAAAGCTAGTTGGTAATAAATTTGCAAATTTTTATTATTATATTTACATAAATGTTGTCAAAAAAACATTTATATAAATATAATATATACATTAACTACTATATTTATACCCTATAATCCAAATTGATTACCCCTACGATACTGTAGATAGGCTGCTACTAATAAACCAAACAAAGTTACAGGAATTAATCCTAAAACTATACCAGATAAAAGAGGTTCTACCATAATAAAAATTTAAAAACTTGCTAAAAATAAATTCAAATAATACTTCTTATCACATTTCATTATCTAAAACCAATAGCTGCTTGCCATACGAATGCTAATAACAAGAAAAAAACAGGAATTACTGGTAATATATCGACTAAAGGTCGAAAAATCGAATATGCTTCGGGTAATTTTGCTAATATAATCGTTGCAATCATAATATAAACCTCTTTATAATTAATTTCTATATTTATCTATATACATACTGATATCAATCAATTACTTAATGTAAACATCAAAAACAATATTTTATATACTTTTTTCATAGTAAATTTACTATGATAATTATATCAATATAAATACTAAACTATTGATATTGTAAAAAAAAAGTATATATAAAAAAGAAAACAGTTTACAATAATAAATAAATTATGTTTCACAATATATAATTATATATTATATATAAATCCATCTTTAAGTCATATAATTAAAACATTAAGAAATGTAAAAGGATAAAAACTATGATAATTATTATTCAACTTTTAGTATTCGCACTAGTAATATTTTCTACTCTACTTGTAGTAGGCATACCTGTTACCTTTGCATCTCCTGGACAATGGGAAAAATCTAAAAATTTAATTTATACTGGTGCTGGCATATGGACTGGATTAGTATTAATAACAGGATTCTTTAATTCTTTTATTAATTAAGCATTATATATTACTATGTATATAAAAATATTAATATGTATTTAATATACATAGTATGTAAAACATTAACAATTTGACAAAATAAGATTTTTTTGTAATCATATTATATTACAGCGGGTATAGCTCAGAGGTAGAGCGCAACCTTGCCAAGGTTGATGTCGCGCGTTCGAATCGCGTTACCCGCTTATACTTCTTACATTCATGCTTCTTTAGAATTAGTGTCAATAACCGAATCATCTACCGATTCTTGACTATCTTGTTGGCTAGAACTGTAAACTTGTTTACCAATATTCATCATTGCTTGCTGCAATTGATTTTGTGTATCCTTGATTTTTTCATAGTTATCTTCTTGAATATATAACTTTAATGAATCAATAAGCTGTTGAACTTTTTTCTTTTCATCTTCACTGACTTTATCCTTCAATTCATCAATCTGATTTTGAGACTGGTAACACAACGAATCTGCTTGATTTTTTAAGTCTATTTGTTCACGTTTTTGCTTATCAAGCTCTGAATTCTCCTCTGCTTCTTTAACAAGTTTCTCAACTTCTTCTTTAGGTAATGTGGATGCACCTGTTATAGTAATAGACTGTTCTTTACCGGTGCCCTTATCTTTGGCTTTTACAGATAATATACCATTAGCATCTATGTCAAATATAACTTCTATTTGAGGAACACCACGGGGAGCTGGCATAATACCATCTAACCTAAAAGTACCTAAACTCTTATTATCTTTAGTAAATTCTCTCTCTCCTTGCAACACATGAATTTCAACATTAGGTTGATTATCAACAGCTGTTGAAAAAATTTCAGATTTCTTTGTAGGCACTGTTGTGTTACGAGCTATTATTTTCGTCATTACTCCTCCAAGAGTTTCTACACCCAAAGATAAAGGTGTGACATCCAGTAACAATATATCTTTAACTTCACCCGCTAAAACACCTGCTTGCACAGCTGCTCCAATTGCTACTACTTCATCAGGATTTACACTTTGATTAGGATCTTTACCTATAATTTTTTTAACTAATTGTTGAATAGAAGGAATTCTAGTAGAACCACCAACTAAAACAATTTCATCTATATCACCAGACGACAATTGAGCATCTTTTAAAGCATTATTAACAGGAACTTCGCAACGATTAATTAAATCCTGGCATAAATGCTCAAACTTTGCTCGAGTTATATTCTTTTCTAAATGCTTAGGTCCCGTATCCGTAGATGTAATAAAAGGCAAATTAATATCTGTTTGACCTAAACTAGATAACTCCATTTTAGCTTTCTCAGCAGCCTCTGTTAACCTTTGTAAAGCTTGCCTGTCTTTACCTAAATCAATTCCTTCATCATTATTAAACTCATTAATTAACCATTCAACAATTTTTCTATCAAAATCATCACCTCCTAAATGAGTATCACCAGATGTTGATAAAACCTCAAAAACACCATCACCTACTTCCAAAATAGAAACATCGAATGTACCACCACCAAGATCAAAGACCAAAATAGTTTCATTATTTTTTTTGTCCAAACCATATGATAAAGATGCTGCTGTAGGCTCATTAATAATTCTTAAAACATCTAAACCAGCAATCTGTCCAGCATCTTTAGTAGCTTGACGCTGTGAATCATTAAAATAAGCTGGAACAGTTATAACTGCTTGAGTCACTTGCTGGCCTAAATAAGTGCTAGCATCTTCAACCAATTTGCGTAAAACTTGGGCAGAAATTTCTTCAGGTGCAAAATCTTTACCCAATGCTGGACACTCTAATTTAATATTAGAATTACTATCTGTTTTTACATTATAAGATGATTGCTGTAATTCATTCGCTAATTCATCTTTTTTACGACCAATAAACCTTTTAACAGAATAAAAAGTATTTTCTGGATTCATTACAGCTTGTCTTTTAGCTATCTGTCCTACTAATTTATCTTGTTTTTTTGTATAAGCAACAACAGACGGTGTTGTCCTTACTCCTTCTTTATTAGGAATTACCGTAGGTTTTCCTCCTTCCATAACAGCAATAACAGAATTTGTAGTGCCTAAATCAATTCCCACAACTTTAACCATAAATTACCTCACAAAAAATCAGCTTAATATATATTAGTTTTATATTCTATATATTTCTATTCATATACTTATATACTGCATCATATTTAACTTCGAGTAAAGTAGTAATTACCGAACTAATTATACATCTAATGTCTTAGCTATAAAAATAAATGAAATCTATAATATAATTTCAGTGATATGTCGAAAAATTGTATAATATGTAAAAAACTAAATTGTGATTATATCTAATAATAAGTTAAGTAAAAGCTTATATGATTACAATAAGAAGCTTGAAAATTTTAAGAATTTAACAGATAATAAATATATGATATGAATATATAAAATTAAACAACTTTATGAAAATTAGGAGATTAAACATAAAATGAAAATCGGGCTACTAGGTAAAAAAATTGGTATGACTCAAATTTTTGACCAAGAAGGGAAAGCATTGCCCGTAACTATTTTGCAGCTAGGACCATGTATAGTAACTGAAATAAAAAATTTAGAATCTCATGGGTATCAAGCTATTCAAATAGGATATATAGAAGCAAAATCCAATAAACTGAATAAAGCTCAAATTGGACATTTAAATAAATATAATATACCTCATTTAAAATATTTAAAAGAATATAGGGTAAATTCATTAGAAAACTTCGAAATAGGCAAATTAATTACAGTAAAAGATTTAAAGATAGACCAAAATATTTCTATTTCTGGCACAAGTATTGGAAAAGGATTTACGGGTTGTACAAAAAGACACAACTTTAGTAGAGGACCTATGTCTCATGGATCTAAAAACCATAAGCAACCAGGATCAATTGGCGCAGGAACAACACCAGGAAGAGTTTTTGCTGGAAAAAAAATGACTGGTCGTATGGGAGGAAAAAAAGTAACTATTCAAAATCTGAGGATTATAGATATTAAAACTAATCATAATATTATTATAGTTAAAGGTTCTATACCTGGGAAAACCGGTAATATTGTTAGCATTCGTCAAAAATAGATCTATGAATATAAAAAAAAAATTAATTCAACAATGTCTTCTCAAGATATAAGCCCAATATACAATCAAGATGTAGTAATAAGATTATGTAAGCAGGATAGTAACAATATGTATGTACTGCACAGAGCACTTACACAACAATTAATTAAAAATCGTAATACACATACAAAAACACGTAGTGAAGTAAGAGGAGGAGGAAGAAAACCATGGAAACAAAAAGGAACTGGTAGAGCAAGAGCTGGCTCAAACAGATCTCCACTATGGAGAGGAGGAGGAGTAATATTTGGTCCACGTACTAAAAAACAAAAAAATAAAATCAACAAAAAAGAAAAACAATTAGCATTGCGAATTCTGATAGAAAACAAATTTAAAAATACAATAATTACAGAAGATTTTATAGGGAAACTAAATAAACCTAGTACTAAAGCAATAGTCAATAATTTAAAAAAATATAATCTGGATACAGATATAACCAATAATATTTTAATCATAGTAAGCAAAAAATCAGATGATTTATATCTTTCTACTCGCAATTTAAAGAATGTAGAGCTCTTAAATGCTAACCATATTAATATTTTATCCTTACTAAAAGCAAATCAAATCATAATAAATAAAGATGCTTTAAATATTATTAACAAAACATATTATGACTAATAATAGAAACATATTAGCTTTAATGAATATAATCAAACGTCCAATACTAACAGATAAAACAACACTAATGGTAGAGGATAATAAGTATTATTTTGCAGTCGCAATCAAAGCTAAAAAATCAGAAATTAAACAAGCTGTCGAAAAATTATTCGATGTAAAAGTTGAAAAAATTAACACGCTAATTATAAAATCACAAAAAAAACGTATAGGAAAACATATAGGTTACAAAAGCAAATATAAAAAAGCCATTGTAAAGCTTAATAATCAATATCGAATAAATTTATTTTCAGATAATTAACTTATATAAAATAGGTACAACTAATCAAATGGCTATTCGTTTATATAAAGCATACACGCCTGGCACAAGAAATAGAACCATATCTACATTCGATGAAATAACAAATAGTAAGCCAGAAAAATCATTAATCAGGAAAAATCATCGTTGCCAAGGTCATAATAATAGAGGAATCATTACATCAAGGCATAGAGGTAAAGGACATAAAAGACGTTACAGAATAATTGATTTCAAACGTAATAAATATAATATTGAAGCTAAGGTTGCAAGTATCGAATATGATCCTAATAGGAATGCACGAATAGCACTCTTACATTACTCAGATGGTGATAAAAGATATATTTTACATCCAAGATCATTAAATATTGGCCAAACGGTCATTTCAGGTATTAAAGTTCCTATAGAAGTTGGTAATTCCCTACCATTATATTCAATTCCCTTAGGTACAGCTGTACATAATATAGAACTAACGCCATATAAAGGAGGACAAATTGTTAGAGCAGCTGGAGCATATGCGCAAATAGTAGCTAAAGAAGGTGCTTTTGTAACATTAAAACTGCCATCGAATGAAGTTAGATTAATTCGAAAAGAATGCTTTGCTACGATAGGTCAAGTCGGCAACATCGATGCTGGTAATATTAGTATAGGAAAAGCTGGACGAAACAGATGGCTTAGTAAAAGGCCTAAAGTTAGAGGAGTAGTAATGAATCCTATAGATCACCCTCATGGTGGTGGAGAAGGACGCTCACCTATAGGTAAGCCTCACCCAGTTACTCCATGGGGCAAACCTGCTTTAGGAATAAAAACTCGTAAAAAACCTAAATATAGTAACCGTTATATACTGAGAAAAAGAAAATAAAGTAAAGAAAGATAATATATAAACTGAAATCATTATGTCTAGATCTCTAAAAAAAGGCCCTTATATAGATTTTAAACTACTAAAAAAAATAGAAAAATTAAATCAACAAGAATCCAAAAAAACTGTAAAAACTTGGTCAAGATCTTCAACTATTATTCCACAAATGATAGGTCATACAATAGCTGTTTATAATGGAAAACAATTTTTCCCTATCTTTATATCTGATCAAATGGTAGGACATAAACTTGGCGAATTTGTACCAACGAGAAACTTTAGAAGTCACATAAAGAGCGATAGAAAAACAAGAAAATAATTATATGGTAAACACAATTAAACAAGCTCAAGCAATAGGAAAATATTTACGTTTGTCACCACAAAAAACAAGAAGAATTTTAAATCAAATTAGAGGAAAAAGCTATCAAGAAGCAGAACTAATACTTGAATTTATGCCATATAAGCCTTGCAAAGTTATCAAAAAAATTCTAGAGTCAGCTGGAAATAATGTATCAAATCTTAAACATGAAAAACAAGACCTAATTATACAACAAGCTTTCGCAAATGAAGGCCCAAGACTAAAAAGGTTTCAACCAAGAGCACAAGGAAGAGCATTTAAAATACAAAAACCAACATGCCATATCACTATTAAATTACAACTAAAATAATTTTATTAAAAATGTAAATATACACATAAGACAGAATGGGACAAAAAACACATCCACTAGGATTTAGGATAGGTATTACACAAAAACATAGTTCTTCTTGGTTTTCGAACATAAAATCATACGCAAAATTAGCTCAAGAAGATGATCAAATCAGAAATTTAATAGAAAAACAACTAAACAATGCAAGCATTACATTAATTCATATAGATAGAAAAGTTGATCAAATACAAGTGCAAATACATACAGCTAGACCAGGTGTTATACTAGGTAAAATGGGTAGTGGTATAGAAGATATAAGAAAAAATTTAGAAAACACCTTAAAAAAACGTGCACAAATCAGAATTAATCTTATAGAGATTACAGATCCTGACAAAGAAGCAGCTTTAATAGCTGAATTTATAGTACATCAACTTGAAAAAAGAATAGCTTTCAGACGAGTTATCAGACAAGCTATTCAAAGATCTCAAAAAGCCAAAAATCAAGGAGTCAAAATTCAGGTTTCTGGTCGATTGAATGGTGCCGAAATAGCAAGAAGCGAATGGGTTAGAGAAGGACGTGTACCATTACAAACACTAAGAGCACATATAGACTACTCATATAAAACAGCGCATACTATATATGGGATATTAGGTATAAAAGTATGGTTATTTAAAGGGGAAAAAATTCTAAAATATAAATCTGAAACTTAACTAATTCACTATGATAATATACTACTGAAATAAAATTTATTAACAATATGCTAAGTCCTAAAAGAACAAAATTTCGTAAACAACATCGTGGTCGTATGAATGGTAAGGCAAGCAAAGGAAATTATATTGCATTTGGCGACTATGCATTAAAAACTTTAGAACCAGTATGGCTAACAGCAAGACAGATTGAAGCTACTAGAAGAACAATTACTAGATATGTAAAAAGAGGTGGAAAACTATGGATAAGAGTTTTTCCAGATAAACCAATCACAGCTAGACCAGCAGAAACAAGGATGGGATCTGGAAAAGGAGCTACAGAATATTGGGTTGCAGTTGTAAAACCGGGTCATATCTTATTTGAAATAGCAGGTGTGCCTCAACAAACTGCTCAACAAGCTATGAAACTAGCATCATATAAATTACCTGTAAAAACTAAATTTATAACCAAAAAATAAAATATAACATATGGCTTTACCAAAATTTAAAGATATTAAATACTTATCAGATAGCGAAATTCAAAAAAAAATCATAGAACTAAAAAAAGAAATATTTGAGTTAAAATTAAAACAAACAACAAGACAGAATATAAAACCACACTTATTTAAACATAAGAAACACCAACTGTCTCAACTATTAACAATAAAAAAAGATTAACATCATGCATACCAAATATACAATCGGAAAAGTAATAAGTAATAAAATGCATAAAACCATTACTATAGCAGTTAATAATAAAATATCACATTCAAAATATAAAAAAATAATTACAAAAACTAATAAATATTATGCACATGATGAAAATAATGAATGTAATATGGGCGATATCGTAAAAATACAACCACATAGACCTATAAGTAAGAAAAAACGTTGGATATTCATACAAAAAATATTAGAAAAATGATACAAACACAAAGCTATTTAAATATTGCCGATAACAGTGGTGCACGCAAAATTATGTGTATTCAAGTTTTAGGAAGTAATAATCCTTCTTATGCTAGCTTAGGAGATGTTATAATTGGAGTTGTTAAAGACGCACTACCTAATATGCCTATAAAAAAATCTGATATTATTAGAGCTGTTATAGTAAGAACTAAAAAAACAATACGACGAGATGATGGAATGAGTATACGATTTGATGATAATGCAGCAGTGATAATCAATCAAGAAAATAATCCAAGAGGAACAAGAATATTTGGCCCGATAGCTAAAGAATTACGAGATAAAAACTTTACAAAAATTATATCATTAGCACCAGAGGTTGTGTAATGAAAACTAAAAAAATAGGCAGAAAGATGCACGTTAAAAGAGGAGATACTGTACAAATTATATCTGGTCGTGAAAAAGGGAAAATAGGTAAAATAATTAAAGTCATAACAAAACATAATAAAGTTATTATTGAGAATTTAAATACAGCGACAAAACACTTAAAACCACAAAAAGACAATAATAGTGGTCAGATTATTCAAATTGAAAAACCAATCAATAGCTCAAATGTCATGCTATATAATATAAATAATTCATAAGCTTATATTAAAAAACAAAATCTGAAGAATTAATGCAATTAACAAAATATACATCAATAGGAAATATATAATTAGTTATACATGATATTAAAAAATGGAAAATACATTAAAAAAACTTTATAAAAATAAAATTTGTAACGATCTACAAAATAGATTTAACTATAAAAATATTCATGAAATACCTAAAATTGTCAAAATCACAATTAATCGAGGTTTAGGAGAAGCTGCGAATAATAATAAACTACTTGAAAAAAGTATAAATGAAATAACTGCAATTACTGGTCAAAAACCTAAAATTACCAAATCTAAAAAAGCCATAGCAGGCTTTAAAATACGTGAAAACGTAGCTATTGGCATAATGGTTACCTTAAGAAGAGATAAAATGTATGATTTTCTTAACAAACTAATCAACCTAGCTTTACCAAGAATTAGAGACTTCAGAGGAATAAGTTCTAAACACTTTGATGGAAGAGGAAACTACAATTTAGGTTTAAAAGAACAAATAATTTTTCCAGAAATTCAATATGATGATATTGATAAGATACGAGGACTAGATATTACAATAGTTACAACAGCAAAAAACGATACAGAAAGCTTTGCATTGTTAAAAGAATTTGGTATGCCCTTCATCGTATAAAGCAAAAATAGTCTTTCTGAAAATACATGAAAAAATTAATGGAGTGTAAAACGTGATTAATGACACAATTGCAGATATGCTAACTCGTATTCGAAATGCTAACTTAGCAAAACATCAGATTGTTCAAGTCTATTCAACTAAAATGACTCGTAATATAGTTAAAGTTTTAAAAGAAGAAGGGTTTATTTATAAATTTGAAGAAATCGGAGAAAAAAGCAGGAAGTATTTGCTCATATCATTAAAATACAAAGGTAAACATAAAAAACCTGTCATTACTTCACTAAAAAGAATTAGCAAACCTGGCTTAAGAGTATATGCTAACTATAAAGAGCTTCCCAAAGTTTTAGGAGGAATCGGAATAGCTATTATTTCAACATCAAAAGGAATTATGTCAGATCATAATGCAAGACATTATGGACTAGGTGGAGAAATTTTATGCTATATATGGTAATAATAATTAAAACAATATAATGTCTAGAATAGGAAAAAAAACCATTAACTTACCGCAAAATACTGATATTCAAATTATAGAAAATAATGTAAATATTATAGGACCAAAAGGAAAATTATCATATCAGTTACCAGAAGTAATAAAAATTAAGCACGATATAAAAAAGCAAACATTGAACTTATATAAAACACATGAAAATAAAGAAGCACAAAAATTATACGGATTGTCAAGAACTCTAATAAACAATATGGTTCTAGGAGTATCTAAAGGATTCGAGAAAAAATTGCATATTCAAGGTGTTGGTTATAGATCACAATTACAGGGGAAAAATCTCATACTTAACGTTGGATACAGTCATCCAATTACTATAGAACCTCCTGAGGATATTATAATAGAGGTAGAAAACAATATAAATATTACTATAAAGGGAATCAAAAAAGAGAAAGTAGGAGAAGTAGCTGCTCAAATTAGAAGACTTAGACCACCCGAACCATATAAAGGAAAAGGTATTAGATATCTAAATGAAAAAATTAATATAAAAGTAGGTAAAGCTGGTAAATAAAAATTTATTGGTCATTAAATATAAAAATAGAATGAAAAGAACAATTAAAGGAATCAAGAATCGTCCACGCCTTTGTGTATTCAGGTCAAATAAACATATTTATGCACAGATCATAGATGACATTAATAACCAAATCATTGCAAGCAGCTCTACATTAACACAAATCATAAAAAAAAGTATGAAACTATCAAATAATTGTAATGCCGCACGTAGTGTAGGTAAAAATATAGCCCAAAAATCAAAAGCATTAGGTATTAAAGAAGTTGTCTTTGATCGTCAAAATAAAATATATCATGGCAGAATTCAAGCCTTAGCAGAAGCTGTAAGAGAAGAAGGTATAAAGTTTTAACTTTTAAAAATCATGAAAAAAAAATCCGTCAAAAATAAAGAGCCAGAATATAATTGGGAAGAGAAAGTTGTACAAGTCAAAAGAGTTACCAAAGTGGTGAAGGGAGGTAAAAAATTAAGCTTTCGAGCTATTTTAGTTGTAGGAAATGAACAAGGACAAATAGGAGTAGGCGTCGGTAAAGCAAGTGATGTTATAGGAGCTGTAAAAAAAGGTGTCACAGATGCAAAAAAAAATATTATAAATATCCCGATAACCAAATCATATTCTATACCTCACACTATAGAAGGAATATCAGGTGCTGCTAAAGTGATTTTGAGGCCATCAGCTATAGGCTCGGGAGTTATTGCAGGTGGCTCTACGCGTACGGTTTTAGAACTCGCTGGAATTAAAAATATTTTAGCTAAACAATTAAAATCTAGCAATACCTTAAATAATGCAAGAGCTGTGCTCAATGCCTTAAGCCAACTAAGAACATTTCAAAACACAGCAAAAAATAGAGATATAAATATAGAACAACTTTATAATATTTAATAGACAAATAGTGTAAATATGCAATGAAGGCTGCAACACAATTACAACAAAAACTATTCATTACATTAATACTTTTAATTTTAGCTAGATTAGGCATATTTATTCCTATACCAGGCATAGATCACAATTCATTGAATAATAATATTAATGATAATGGGTTAATCAATTTTTTAAATATTTTTTCAGGTGGAGGCTTTTCAACAATAGGCATTTTTGCTTTAGGAATAGTTCCTTATATTAATGCATCAATTATGATGCAATTATTAACGAAACTAATACCGAAATTAGATCATTTACAAAAAGAAGAGGGAGATGCTGGAAGACAAAAATTAACACAAATAACACGCTATTTTACATTAATATGGAGTATCATACAAAGCATAGGAATATCTTTATGGATTAAACCTTATGTTTTTAACTGGAATTACTATTTTATATTAGATTGCATTATTGCATTAAGTACAGGATCATTAATAATTATGTGGTGCTCAGAAATTATTACAGAGTATGGAATAGGAAATGGACCTTCATTATTAATTTTTCAGAACATAATCTCAGGTATACCTAAGAACTTACAAAATTATAAAATCAATGTTTATGATAAAGACACAATTATTAATGGATGCTTCTTTTTGATATTATTTATATTGATTCTAGTAATCAATATCCTCATTCAAGAATGCAAACGGAAAATTATAATTGTCTCAGCAAAACAATTGAGTAAAATTAATATATTAAATCCTCAAAGTTATATACCATTAAAACTAAATCAAGGCGGGGTTATGCCAATCGTATTTGCTTCTGCAACAATGGCATTACCTATATACTTATCAGGTAATAAACAAATACTTCAAATAAATAGTATCATTGATTTATTTTTACCTGGCCATATTTTATATTTACCTACATATGGTTTGTTAATAATAGCTTTTAGTTTTTTTTATACATCTCTAGTTTTAAACCCAGAAGATATAGCAGAAAATTTAAATAAAATGGGTGCTAGCATACCTTCAATCAGACCTGGATCTGATACAATCAAATATATCAAGCAAATACTGAATAGAATGACACTATTAGGAGGAATCTTTTTATTCATAATAGCTCTTATTCCTTCTTTAATAACTAAAACAACAAACACAAGTATATTACAAGGATTAGGAACTACATCATTATTGATTCTAGTAGGCGTAGCAATTGACACAGCAAAACAAATTCAAACATACATAATATCACAGCAATATGATAATATAATGGAATAAATAACAATTTAAACTATAAACAAGGATATTGAATTAATTAATGAAAGTAAGACCATCAGTAAAAAAAATTTGTGACAAATGCAGGATTATACGTAGACATGGAAAAATAATTGTAATTTGTGAAAATCCAAAACATAAACAAAGACAAGGATAAATATATCAAAATCATAGGAATACAAAATGGTAAGAATAGTAGGAGTAGATTTACCTAAAAATAAACGAATAGAAATCTCATTAACATATATTTATGGTATAGGTAAATCAAAAGCGATAGAAATTTTAGAACAACTCAATATCAATCACAATATTAAAACAAATGAATTGAATGATGAACAAATTGTTCTTATTAGACAAATACTCAGTAATAATTATCAAGTGGAAGGAGATTTGAAGAGGATGGAATCAATGAATATTAAAAGACTAATGACAATAGGTTCATACAAAGGCAAAAGACATCAGTTAGGTCTCCCTTTAAGAGGACAGAATACTAGAACTAATGCTCGTACAAAACGTGGTATAAAGAGAACAATGGCTGGAAAGAAGAAAGCTCCACGTAAATAAAAACAAAATAATAAGTTTATAAAAAATGGCTAGACAAACAAAAAAAACATATACAAAACAGAAAAAAAATATTATTAACGGTATAGCACATATAAAATCAACTTTTAATAATACTATAGTAACAATTACAGATCTTCGAGGCGATACTTTATCTTGGTGTTCATCCGGTGCAAGCGGATTTAAAGGAACTAAAAAAGGCACACCTTTTGCTGCACAAATAGCTGCAGAAAAAGCCGCTAAACAGGCGATGGAACAAGGAATAAGACAAACAGAAGTATTAGTAAATGGGCCAGGAGCAGGACGCGAAACAGCAATCAGGGCACTACAGGCAACTGGAATTAATATAACATTAATTAAAGATATAACTCCTACACCACATAACGGTTGCAGGCCTCCTAAGAAAAGACGTGTTTAGATTAACACATTTATATAAACACTGCTAATGATATATCTTGAATAATCTTGTATGAACCATTTCCAAATAGAATGCATAGAATCCAAAATAGAAAGTAACCGTCAACAATACGGTCGTTTCGTTTTAGAACCACTCAATAAAGGACAAGGTATTACTTTAGGCAATTCTTTAAGAAGAACAATTTTGTCAGATTTACAAGGTGCCGCCATTGTAGCCGTACGAATTGCTGGTATAAATCATGAGTTTTCAACTATTACAGGAGTACGAGAAGATGTATTAGAAATTTTACTTAATCTAAAAGAAGTTGTATTAAAAAGTTACAGTGATACACCTCAAATTGGTAGAATAAGAGTACAAGGGCCAGCTATTATTACTACAGGGTTATTCGAACTACCACCAGAAATTCAAATCATTGATCCACAACAGTATATAGCAACTATTTGTAATAATACAATCTTCGAAATGGAATTTCGTGTTGAAAAAGGAAGCGGCTATAAACTTGTAAATAAAGGATTTGATCAAAAATCTATAGATTTTTTACAGATAGATGCAATATTCATGCCAGCAACCAAATTTAACTATGTAGTAGAAGAAAAAAAAATTAGTCCAACACTTATTCAAGAAAAACTATCTTTAGAAGTTTGGACAAACGGAAGTTTATCGCCACAAGAAGCTATTAGTCAAGGAGCTCAAGTTCTAACAAATCTGTTTTACCCTCTAACTAGTCTGAATTTTAAAAGTATTGATAATGTAGAAAATGAATACGAAGAAGAAATTAATCAAGTTCTCATAGAAGAACTACAATTATCTGTTAGAGCTTATAATTGTCTTAAAAGAGCTCAAATACATTCTATTTCAGATCTATTAGATTATTCACAAGACGAACTATTAGAAATTAAAAATTTTGGTCAAAAATCCGCAGAAGAAGTAATTGAAGCATTACAAAATAAACTTGGAATTAGGTTGCCAAAAGAAAAAAATATAAACAACATATAAAAGTACATCAAATATATAGCTCAAAATAGATGAAAAAATAGTCTAAAATCGAAAGAACAAATTAAGATATCAATTATGAATAAGACATACATTGCACAAAAACCCAATTATAGCAAATGGTACATTATTGATGCTAAAGATGAAAATTTAGGTCGACTTAGTAGCAAAATAGCTAAATTACTAAAAGGGAAAAATTCTACTTCATATACACCATACATTAATAATAAAATATACATAATAATAATAAATTCAAAGTCAATCAAAGTCACGGGTAAAAAAGTATTGCAAAAAACATATAAAAAGCACTCTGGCTATCCAGGAGGTTTGCGAATTAAAACATTTAATCATTTTTTATCTACAAACCCCAATATAATTTTAGAAAAGTCTATAAAAGGTATGCTACCTAAAGGGATTTTAGGAAAACAATTATTTACACAATTAAAAATCTATCCAGATACTGAACATCCTCATAAACCACAAAAACCCGAAGTAATTACATTAATTTAATAATATATAACAATGACTATCTTAACAAACAATTCTAAAATAATTTACTCAGGTACAGGAAGGCGTAAAACATCTATTGCAAAAGTAAAATTAGTACCAGGTTCTGGAAAATTAATTATTAATGGCTTACCGGGTGAATCATACTTACAATTCAGTCCTAATTATTTAAGAGTATCATGTTCACCTCTTAAAATACTTGGATTGAATAAAGAATATGATATATATGCTAATACTAAAGGAGGCGGATTAACCGGTCAAGCAAACGCAATAAGACTAGGATTAGCAAGAGCATTATGCAGAATGAATCCTGAAAATCGTATTACTTTAAAAGCCGAAGGATTTTTAACAAGAGATGCAAGAATAAAAGAGAGAAAAAAATATGGCTTGAGAAAAGCAAGAAAAGCTCCACAATATTCAAAACGATAATATAAAAATAAAACAAAAAACATTAGTATTTTTAACGATTTTTACATATATGAATCAAGAAATTCATCCAAAATGGTATAATGATGCTCAAGTATATTGCGATGGCAAACATATTATGACAGTAGGTTCAACTAAACCTGAATTACATGTAGATATATGGTCAGGTAACCATCCCTTCTTTACGGGATCACAAAGAATTATAGATACAGAAGGAAGAGTCGAAAAATTTATACGTAAATATAATTTACAATCAGACAATAATAAATAAAGTAGCAAATATTTATAGAAATAATATAAAGTTTAACAGAATATATCATAATATTGATAATATTAGGGATATTTATTAAAATATAATATAAATTACAAATGCCAACCATTCAACAGCTTGTAAGATCAGCAAGACAAAGATCCAACAAAAAAACTAAATCCCCTGCTTTAAAAGGATGCCCACAAAGACGAGGGGTATGTACAAGAGTTTACACAACTACACCTAAAAAACCAAATTCTGCTTTAAGAAAAGTCGCTAGAGTTAGATTAACTTCAGGATTTGAAGTAACTGCATATATACCAGGTATAGGACATAATATACAAGAGCATTCTGTTGTACTTATCAGAGGAGGTCGTGTAAAAGATTTGCCAGGTGTACGTTATCATGTAGTGCGAGGTATTTTGGATGCTTCTGGAGTTAAAGATAGGAAAAAAAGTCGCTCAAAATATGGAGCAAAAAAACCGAAAACATAAAATTTTAAAAAAATAATATCAAATTAAACTCTCAATATGTCTCGTCGTAATAAATCCAAAAAAAGATTAATTCAGCCAGATCCTGTACACAATAGCAAACTAATAAGCATGTTAACTGTAAGAATACTGAAAAATGGTAAAAAAGGATTAGCATATAAAATAGTTTATCAAGCATTAGATATAATTCATGAAAAAACATCTAGCAAACCTTTAGAAATATTAGAGCAAGCTATACGTAATGCAACACCACTAGTGGAAGTTAAAAGTAGAAGAATTGGAGGATCGACATATCAGGTTCCAATGGAAGTAAGAGCATATCGTGGAACAAACCTAGCTCTTAGATGGATCACAAGATTTGCACACGTAAGATCAGGTAAAAGCATGGCTGTCAAGTTAGCGAATGAAATCATCGATGCATCTAATGAAAACGGTAATACAATTAGAAAAAAAGAAGAAACACATCGTATGGCTGAAGCTAATAAAGCATTTGCTCATTATCGTTATTAAAGACTATACTCATTACAATAATTATTAAATACAAAAAAGGAAATTGAATATTATGGCACGTGCAAAATTTGAACGGAAAAAACCTCATGTTAATATTGGAACAATAGGACATGTTGATCATGGAAAAACAACTCTGACAGCAGCTATATCAGCAACTTTAGCTGCTGCAAATGATACAAAAGCTAAAAAATTTGACGAAATAGATGCTGCTCCAGAAGAAAAAGCAAGGGGAATAACAATTAACACTGCACATGTAGAATACGAAACACAAAATCGTCATTATGCACATGTAGATTGTCCAGGTCATGCTGACTACGTAAAAAATATGATTACAGGTGCAGCACAAATGGATGGAGCTATTCTAGTGGTGTCAGCAGCTGACGGACCAATGCCACAAACAAGGGAACATATATTATTAGCTAAACAAGTAGGAGTACCTAATATTGTAGTTTTTTTAAACAAGCAAGATCAATTAGATGATGAAGAACTCTTAGAATTGGTAGAATTGGAAGTTCGCGAACTATTGGTACAATATGATTTCCCAGGTGATGATATTCCATTTGTAGCTGGTTCTGCATTATTAGCCTTAGAAAAAGTAACAGAAAACAATACAATTCAAAGAGGAGAAGACGAATGGGTTGATAAAATTCATTCACTTATGGATGCAGTAGATGAATATATTCCAACACCTGTTAGAGATGTAGAAAAGACATTCTTAATGGCAGTAGAAGACGTATTTTCAATCACTGGAAGAGGTACCGTAGCTACAGGAAGAATTGAGAGAGGTGTAATTAAAGTAGGTGACACAATAGAAATAGTAGGGTTAAGAGAAACTGCTACTACTACAATTACCGGACTGGAAATGTTTCAAAAGACTTTAGATGAAGGTATGGCAGGAGATAATATCGGCATATTACTACGAGGAATACAAAAAAAAGACATTGAAAGGGGAATGGTTTTGGCACAACCTGGAACAATTACCCCCCATACTCAATTTGAAGCAGAAGTGTATATACTCACTAAAGAAGAAGGCGGAAGACATACTCCATTTTTTTCCGGATATCGTCCACAATTTTATGTAAGAACTACTGACGTAACAGGAACAATTACACAATTTACTGCAGATGATGGTTCTGCAGCAGAGATGGTTATGCCAGGAGACAGGATTAAAATGAGTGCCGAACTAATTAATCCTATTGCTATTGAGCAAGGAATGAGGTTTGCAATACGCGAAGGAGGCAAAACTGTAGGAGCAGGTGTAGTATCTAAAATTCTTGAATAATACAACAGATATTATGAAAATTCACGACCAAAACAAAATACGTATTAAATTACAAGCTTACGATCATATTTTATTAGCTTCATCATGTAAGACAATACTTGATACAGCCCGTAGAACAAAGGTTAAAGCTAAAGGACCAATAGCATTACCAGTAAAACGCAGAATTTATTGCGTTTTACGATCACCACATGTAGATAAAGATTCTAGGGAACACTTTGAAATACGATCACATATAAAAATCATCGATATATATGAACCATCTTCACAAATAATTGATTCTTTAATGAAACTAAATATTCCTTCAGGTGTAGATATAGAAATCAAGCTGTAAAATTGTCGGTAGAATACTTATAAAGTATTCTACCGACAATTTTACAGCTTGATTTCAAAAAGATTAATACAAGGCATCTTCTTGATGCGTCTTAATAACACAATCACTTTTAGGATAAGCAATACAAGTTAAAACAAAACCCGCTTCTATTTGTGCATCATCTAAAAAACTTTGCTCAGACTGGTCAACACTACCACTAACAATTATACCTGCACAAGTAGAACAAGCACCTGCTCTACAAGAATAAGGCAAATCTATTCCCTGATCATCAGCAGCATCTAAAATGTGATCGTCCTCCGAACAATCAATAACTAATTCTTCATCATCAGATAGCTTTAAAGTGACTTTATAAGTCATATGTTTTCTCCTATAATAATTATAAATAATTAGAACTACTAATTGTATATTACTTTAATCTATTAGATTACTACAGTGGCTATATATTAGTATAGCAAATCATAAAATAAATAAACATACTATATTTAGATATAATTACAACATATCGTAAAAATATTATAATTATAAATAAAAAATTTCTAAATAAATTTACAAAATTAATATAATGGTAAATACCTCAAAAAATAGTTTAAAATATAACTATATAAAACTCAAGCCTAAAAAAAATATTCAATCGAAGATATATATTAATAATATATACCAAGAAATTGCTTGCTTAATTAAAAGATATTATATACAAATACAAAGGCGACCTTCTAGTTTATTATCAGGCATCTTACAACCATTACTATGGCTTATTTTATTCGGGGCACTATTTCAAAATGCACCTGTAAATCTATTAACACAAAATAAAAATTATCATCAATTTTTAAGTCCAGGAATTATCGTTTTTTCATCCTTTACAGGAGCTATTAATTCCGGTTTACCACTAATGTTTGATAGAGAATTTGGTTTCCTTAATAGATTACTTGTAGCACCACTAAAATCTCGCGACTCATTATTAGTATCTTCAATTATTTTTATAGCAACAATCACTACATTACAAACAAGCTTTATAATCATATCCAGTTTGCTCATCGAATATAATGAATTAAATGTTGAACAAATCATAACTATATTCATAATACTTTTATTAATTACACTAAGTATAGGTAGCATCAGTATTTGCTTAGCATTTATTTTACCTGGCCATATCGAATTTCTAGCACTCATATTAATTGTAACTTTACCAACATTATTTTCAAGCACAGCATTAGCTCCATTATCTTTTATGCCTTACTGGCTGCAAATAATTGCCAGTGTTAACCCACTTACTTATGCCATAGAAAGTATTAGATGCCTTTATTCAATACCTTATATAAATTATGAAAATAATATTATCAAAACAGTATGGTTGAGCTTAAATATACAGAATAGTATTTGTTTTTTAATGCTTATCACTTTTATATGCTTCTATCTAGTAAAAAACATTATTCTATATAAATGCGAGTAAAACCTCATTAATTGATCTGAAGAATGTTATAATAGGTTACTATGGAGTTAAGTATATATCAAATAGTAAGAAAAGCAATAATTTTATATCTCTTAACTAGGAGGATAGTAGTTCAATGGGACTACCATGGTATCGTGTACATACAGTTGTATTAAATGATCCAGGACGCTTAATATCTGTTCATTTAATGCATACCGCTTTAGTAGCAGGGTGGGCTGGTTCTATGGCCTTATACGAGCTAGCTGTTTTTGATCCATCTGATCCTGTTTTAAACCCAATGTGGAGACAAGGAATGTTCGTGATGCCTTTTATGGCAAGACTTGGAGTAACTGATTCATGGGGCGGATGGAGTATTACTGGAGAAAGTGTTTCCAATCCCGGGTTATGGAGTTTTGAAGGTGTTGCTATTACTCATATAGTTTTATCAGGCATGTTATTTTTAGCATCTATATGGCATTGGGTTTACTGGGATTTAGAATTATTTAGAGATCCGAGAACAGGTGAACCTGCATTAGACCTGCCCAAAATATTTGGTATTCATCTACTATTATCTAGTTTGCTATGCTTTGGTTTTGGTGCTTTTCATGCAACAGGATTATTCGGACCAGGAATATGGATATCAGATGGATATGGAATCACCGGGAAGGTACAACCTGTTGCTCCAGCTTGGGGTCCAGACGGCTTCAATCCATTCAACCCAGGTGGAATAGCATCACACCATATAGCAGCAGGTACTGTAGGAATACTAGCTGGTTTATTCCATCTTACTGTTAGACCTCCACAACGTTTATATAGAGCACTAAGAATGGGCAACATAGAAACTGTATTATCAAGTAGTATATCCGCTGTTTTTTTTAGTGCTTTTGTAGCTTGTGGAACTATGTGGTATGGTTCAGCAACAACTCCTATAGAGCTTTTTGGCCCAACCAGATATCAGTGGGATAGTGGATATTTTCAACAAGAAATTGAAAGAAGAGTAGAAAATTCATTAAATGAAGGAGCAACACCTGAAGAAGCATGGTCTAAAATACCAGACAAATTAGCATTTTATGACTATATAGGTAATAATCCTGCAAAAGGTGGCTTATTTAGAGCAGGACCTATGGATAAAGGAGATGGCATAGCAGAAGCATGGCTGGGACATCCTATATTTCAAGATAAAGATGGAAGAGAATTAACTGTCAGAAGAATGCCTGCATTCTTTGAGACTTTTCCAGTAATACTGGTTGATAAAGATGGAATTATACGCGCAGATATACCATTTAGAAGAGCTGAATCAAAATATAGTATTGAACAAGTAGGTGTAACTGCCAGTTTTTACGGTGGAAAACTCAATGGCAAGGTGTTTAATGACGCTCCTAGTGTAAAAAAATATGCACGTAAAGCTCAATTAGGAGAAGTCTTCGAATTTGATCGCACGACATTAGAATCAGATGGTGTATTCAGAAGTAGTCCTAGAGGATGGTTTACCTTTGGACATGCAAACTTTGCACTCATTTTTTTCTTCGGCCACTTATGGCATGGATCAAGAACTATATTCAGGGATGTATTTGCTGGTATTGGTGCAGAAGTAACAGAACAAGTAGAATTTGGTGCATTCCAAAAATTAGGAGATAGAAGCAGTAAAAAACAAGGCGCTGTATAAAATAAATACATATATACTTATATAAGGAGGTAAATATGGAAGCATTGGTATATGTCTTTTTATTAGTAGGAACATTAATGGTTATCTTCTTTGCTATATTCTTTAGAGACCCTCCAAGAATAGCCAAATAAATGCAAACTAGATAATAAGAAAACTGAACTATATCTATTATCGACTAAAATAGCTACTTAAATTTAAGTTGTATAATTAAATAAGTAGCTATAAATCGAGAACAATAATAATATGACTTTAAATCTTATAAATGATTTAAGGTTATATTATTTACTCCTCATGTTCTTCAAAAGGATCTCGAAGCTCCTTAGATATAGGACCAAAAGAAGTATATATAGAATACATTGTTATTCCTAATAATAAACTAGAAATAAAAATACTAAGAACTGTTGCAATTTCCATAAAAACAAGATAGATTCAGTTAATTTATTTTTCTAATTATAATATTAATATTATAATTATATAAGATACAAATTATAAAATATACAAATTAGATTAAAAAACTATGGCATTAAGAACAAGATTAGGAGAAATATTAAGACCTTTAAATTCTGAATATGGCAAAGTCGCTCCGGGTTGGGGTACAACTCCAATTATGGGAGTATTTATGCTGTTATTCTTTTTATTTTTGTTAATAATTTTACAAATATATAACTCATCTTTAATTTTAGAGAATGTAGATGTAGACTGGGCAACATTAGGGAGTTAAATAGAAATTTTATATAACTAATCAATCTTTAACTCAAGATAAAAGCAATCGCTTTTATCTTTTAATTATATAATTATATAAGCTAAGATTCAACTAATAACAATTCACTTTCAGAAAAATTATTACTATTAACGCCACTATAAGTTTCTCTAATAAAACGTACAAGAACTGAATATTTAATATCTTTCTCGACCTTAGCAACAGTACCTACATCTTGATACCAATAAGATTCTTTGCGTAAAACTTTAACTACTGATCCTTTCTTTATCATAAAGTAATAATATAAATAATTCAACATATAATAATATTATTATACAACCAAACAAAATTAAAAAAATTAACTTATATAAACAAAAAAATGTATTTTCATATAATATAGTTGCCTAAAAAATATTAAAGATGTTAAATTCATTTAAATATAATTAATACAAGGCTTAAAACAATGAAATTATCTTGGAAAACCTTATTATTGTTATCTTTACCTATAATTGTAATTGGATTTTTTTTATGGCAAGGATTTTTAGCTCCCACGACAAGCGAGTTAAATACAAACATAGCACGTTCTCGAATGACATATGGGCGTTTTTTAGAATATTTAGATATGGGTTGGATAAAGAAAGTTGATCTATACGATAATGGACATACAGCTATAGTAGAAGCCGTTGGTCCCGAATTAGGTAATAGAATTCAAAAGATTAGAGTTGAACTGCCAGCAACAGTACCAGAATTAATTATAAAACTTAAAAAAGCCAACATAGATTTAGACGCACACCCAACTAAAAACACTAGTGCGATATGGAATTTAATAGGCAATTTATTATTTCCGATATTATTAATATTAGGTTTAGCATTCTTATTCCGTCGCTCCAATAACTCTTCTGGTGGACCAGGACAAGCAATGTCATTTAGCAAATCTAAAGCTTTATTTCAAATGGAAGCGAAAACCGGTATAGTTTTTAGCGATGTTGCAGGAATTGACGAAGCCAAAGAAGAATTTGAAGAAGTAGTTACATTCTTAAAAAAACCAGAAAGATTTACGGCTGTAGGAGCTAAAATACCTAAAGGCGTTTTATTAATAGGCCCTCCTGGCACAGGCAAAACATTATTGGCTAAGGCAATTGCAGGTGAAGCAAATGTACCTTTTTTTAGTATTTCAGGATCTGAATTTGTAGAAATGTTTGTAGGTGTAGGTGCTTCACGTGTAAGAGATCTATTTAAAAAAGCAAAAGAGAATGCTCCATGCATCGTATTCATAGATGAAATAGATGCTGTTGGTAGACAAAGAGGAACAGGTATTGGTGGTGGTAATGATGAAAGAGAACAAACATTAAATCAATTGCTAACCGAAATGGATGGTTTTGAAGGAAATACAGGAGTTATAGTAATTGCAGCAACAAACCGAGCTGATATACTTGATTCCGCTTTATTAAGACCCGGCCGCTTTGATAGACAAGTGTCTGTAGAAATACCAGATTTTAAAGGCAGGCTAGATATATTAAAAGTTCATGCTAAAAATAAAAAAATGGACACAAATATATCTTTATCCATAATAGCTAGAAGAACTCCCGGCTTTTCAGGAGCAGATTTGTCAAATTTATTAAATGAAGCAGCAATACTAACAGCTAGACGAAGAAAAAAATACATTACATTAAATGAAATAGATGCTTCTATCGACCGCATAGTAGCAGGTATGGAAGGAACAGCGTTAACTGATAGCAAAAGTAAACGCTTAATTGCATACCACGAGATTGGCCATGCAATAGTTGGAACACTTCTAAAAGATCATGATCCAGTTCAAAAAGTAACCTTAATACCTCGCGGTCAAGCTAAAGGATTAACTTGGTTCACACCAGGAGAGGATCAAAATTTAATATCAAGATCTCAAATTTTATCACGTATCATGGGAGCCTTAGGAGGTAGAGCTGCAGAAGAAGTTGTATTTGGAGATACAGAAGTCACAACTGGAGCTAGCAATGATTTACAACAAGTAACATCTATGGCTCGTCAAATGGTTACACGATTTGGAATGTCAAACATAGGTCCATTATGCTTAGAAAATGAAGAGTCAAATCCATTTTTAGGAAGAAGTATGGGAAGTGCATCAGAATATTCTGATGAAATCGCAATTAAAATTGATAAACAAATCTATCAAATCGTAGAAAAATGCTATCAAAAAACAGTTCAAATTATTCAAGACAATAGAATTATTATTGATAGATTAGTAGACTTACTAATTGAGAAAGAAACTATTGACGGAAAAGAATTTAAAGAAATTATAAATGAATATACACCTGTACCAGAAAAAGAAGTATATACAGTATAAAAAATCAAATCAATAGAACGAGATTGACGGGACTCGAACCCGCAACTTCCGCCGTGACAGGGCGGTGCTCCAACCAATTGAACTACAATCCCAGTATATTCTCGTAATAATATCATACTAGTCAGATATTTGTCAAATATATAAACATAAACAGCTTAATAACTCATAGAAAGGAGAGGAAGGGATTCGAACCCTCGGTATGATTAACACATACAACAGATTAGCAATCTGGCGCTTTCAACCACTCAGCCACCTCTCCAATAATATATATAACTAGAAGATAATAAGAAATTTAATGGCTCAGGCGGGACTTGAACCTGCGACCTTGGGCTTATGAGTCCCCTGCTCTAACCAACTGAGCTACTGAGCCTTTATAATTTCTGTTAAGTATAACATAAAAATAAAAACAAATAAATGAATATTTAATTAATTAAATAACTTATGGTACTAATTTTGAACCTATACCACCTGATGTCAAAATTTCCAACAATAAAGCATGCTCTATATTGCCATTAATAATATGAGCTGAAATGACATTATTCTTCAAAGCTTGAATACAACAATCAACTTTAGGTATCATTCCTCCGACAATTATTTGCTGATCTTTTAAATGCTCTAACTTGTCTATATCTAAATGCTTTATTAAAGTTGCAGGATTGTTAATATTCGACATAATGCCCAGCGTATCTGTTAACAAAATAAGCTTCTCAGCATTCAAATATTCTGCAATAGCGCCAGCTACAGAATCAGCATTAATATTATAAGATTGTCCATTTAAATCTGAAGCGACACTAGCAATAACAGGAATATATCCATGAGAAAGTAAAATATTAATAATATCAAGATTAACTTTTTCTACTTTACCTGTATAGTTATCTGGCTGATCAGTAAAAAAACTAGATGCAGTAATTAAATTAGCATCCTTACCAGATAAACCAACCGCTATATTAGATGAACGATTAAATAATCTAACTAAATCTTTATTCACTTTACCTACTAAAACCATCTCTACTAACTCCATAGTTATCTTATCTGTAACACGAATACCATTAAAAAATTTAGGTTCTATATTCATTTGTTTCAACCAATAATTAATTATTGGTCCACCACCATGTACAATTACAACTTTAATACCTATATAAGACAAAAACAGAATATCCTCTATAATTTTAGACTTTAAACCTACATCTTTCATAGCAGAACCACCATACTTAATAACTATAGTAGATCCATAAAAACGCTGTATAAGAGGCAAAAGATCACTTAATACTTTTACAGACTCAGAGTTTTTTAACATTTTTTCTCCTGTTAATTAAATGTAAAATAAATAAAATTATCAAAACAAGTTTGCAAAAGCAATATTATTCACTTATTTTAATTTAAAACAATATATAAATATAAAAATACTAATATATGACAAAATTTTGGAACAATATAAACAAATTTCCGAGATTTTTATTCTCAGTAATTATCGGATTTTTCTTGACAACTTTTTACACAATTTTTGAGTTATTAAAAGAAAAAAATAAAAGGCTAAATATAAGCATTACAATTATAGTATTTATTAGCATTATAACGATCATTTTAAGGCAGATGTTAGGTATAAGATAAAAATTTCCTATAGGAAATTTTTAAGATCTATAACAAAAAATTCGACATATATAATATTATATATACAATTAAGAGAAAAAAGTAAATATTGATAAATGAGAAATCCTTCGATTCAAGCTCAATTAATACATACTAGTATGTTATAAATAAAAGAATATTTGTTTACCAACTAGAAATTCTTACCTTCAGTTATAATCTATTGTTAGTTGTTTATAATGCATAAAATATTTTAAGAAATCCATGAATACAAATTATGATTCTGATTTAAGGGAAGTTACAGGTGCATTCGCTCTTATAGATAGTTTAGTGAATAATGATGTAAAACATGTTTTTGGTTATCCTGGCGGTGCTATTTTACCTATTTATGATGAATTATATAAATGGGAAAATAAGGGTTTAATTACGCACATCTTATGTCGTCATGAACAGGGTGCGTCTCATGCTGCTGATGGTTATGCTAGATCTACAGGAAAAGTCGGTGTATGTTTTGCAACTTCTGGTCCAGGAGCTACTAATCTTGTTTCTGGTATTGCTACAGCACAGTTAGATTCTGTTCCTTTGGTTTTAATAACTGGTCAGGTGGCAAGGCCTTTTATAGGTACAGATGCTTTTCAAGAGGTTGATATTTTTGGTATCACTTTACCTGTAGTTAAACATTCTTATGTGGTTAGAGATCCTCGAGATATGTCTAGAATAGTTTCTGAAGCTTTTTATATTGCTCAACATGGAAGACCAGGACCTGTTTTAATTGATGTTCCTAAAGATGTTGGTTTAGAGAAATTTCTTTATAAACCTCTTAATCCAAGTAATGTTAAATTGTTGGGTTGTCGTCCAATTACAAAACCTAAAGATAGTCAAATTGTTAAAATTTTGAATCTTTTGTATGAATCTAGTCAGCCTTTACTTTATGTTGGAGGTGGTTCAATTATTTCTGGTTCTCATCAGATAATTAAAGATTTTTCTTATCGTTTTCAGATACCTATATGCACTACACTAATGGGTAAAGGAATTATTGACGAGAATGATAGCTTATGTCTAGGTATGTTAGGTATGCATGGTACTGCTTATGCTAATTTTGCTGTTAGTGAGTGTGATTTATTGATTGCTCTTGGTGCTAGGTTTGATGATAGAGTTACAGGTAAGTTAGATGAGTTTGCATGTAATGCTAAAGTCATACATGTTGATATTGATCCTGCAGAAATAGGTAAAAATCGTGTTCCTCAAGTTGCTGTTTTAGGGGATGTTAAGGATGTTATAGGCCGTGTTTTAGACTATCTTGATAGCAATTCCAAGTTATTGTTTAATTCTCAGCAAACCTGTTCTTGGAAAAATAGGATAGCAATGTGGAAAAATCAATATCCTTTATTGATTCCGAAATATGTTAATAGTTTATCCCCTCAAGAAGTGATTTTTTCTTTATCTCGTATTCAACCAAATGCTTATTTTACTACTGATGTAGGTCAGCATCAAATGTGGGCAGCTCAGTTTGTAAATGTATTACCGCGACATTGGATGTCCAGCTCTGGCTTAGGAACTATGGGTTATGGACTTCCTGCTGCTATTGGTGTTCAAATTGCTTATCCTTCTGAAAGTGTTATATGTATTAGTGGAGATGCTAGTTTTCAAATGAATTTTCAAGAGCTTGCTACAATTGCTCAGTATAATTTGCCTATAAAAATTATTATTATAAATAATAAATGGCAAGGTATGGTTAGGCAGTGGCAACAGGCTTTTTATGGAGAGAGATATTCTCATTCTAATATGGAAAAAGGTGCTCCTGATTTTGTTTTATTAGCTCAGTCTTTTGGCATACTAGGTTTGAATTTAGAGTATAGGCATGACATGAATAAAGTTTTGCATCGTTTTGTAAATTATGATGGTCCATGTTTATTGAATTGTAAAGTCAAGGAAGAAGAGAATTGTTATCCTATGGTAGCACCTGGTAAAAGTAATTCACAAATGCTAGGAATATCTAAGCTTGCCAAGAGCAAAAATACGTCATTAGCTAAGATGAAAATAGATAGCCTTTAATGGGAATTGAACCCATAACTTTTTCCTTACCAAGGAAATACTCTACCGTTGAGTTATAAAGGCTTGATTTATTAAAATTTTTTAATAGCATTTATATCTAATATTCTTATTGGTATTGGGCCGGGTTGGATTTGAACCAACGTAGGTAATACCAGCGGATTTACAGTCCGCCCCCATTAACCACTCGGGCACCGACCCACATGAAATATATAATTTTGCTAAAATATAGAAATATTTAAGTAATTATAATTTTCTTGGATACAACCGGATTCGAACCAGTGACTTTCACGATGTCAACGTGATACTCTAACCAACTGAGCTATGCATCCTTGCTTTATATAATATACTATCATATTTTTAATTAATGCTAATTAAGAAAAATTTTTAATTAAATTTTGTTTTTAATCTTGTAGCTTTGCCTGATCTTAACCTTAAGTAATATAATTTAGCTCGTCTTACCTTTGCTTTTCTCATTATTTTAATATTTTTCACTAAAGGAGAATGTATAAGGTATACTCTTTCAACGCCAATATTTTGCAAGGTTTTTCTAATAGTAATAGTTGTACTTAATTGTGATTTATGTTTTGATATTATTACTCCTTCTACAGTTTGAATTCTCTTTTTATTTCCTTCTTGGATCAGAATAGACATTTTTATACTATCACCTATATCAATTATAGGTATTGTAATTTTTTTAAAGTCTTTTTCTACTGCATTAATAATAGAATTTGTTTTGTAAGGTTTTCTATACATTATTAGTTTTTATAACAATTGTTTTATTTTATGTAAACATTCAATTTATATATAAATAATATAGTATCATAACATTATGTTTCAATATTATTATTTTTTAGTTAGATGTATTTTTATCAAAAATTTCAGGTGAATTCTAATAACTATCATTTTTTCAATTTTCAGTTTAATTGTATATTAATATTTTCTTTTTTTTCATATAAAATCATATCTAAGGATTTTATGTATTTTTATAGCTTAAGTAATTATAATTTTTTAATATGTTCTAAGCGTTTTGTGAAGGTATTAATCTTTATTATTATGTTACATAATTTAGATATACTTCTTGAGGTAAAGATCAATAATTTTAGAGCTTTAAGTTTATATTATTGGTTAGGTTTTTCGATTGTTCACATAAGACTTGATTACTATATGTTAAATAGATCTACTTCTTCAGCTTATTCTTTATTTAATACAAAATCGATAAGTCAAAATATATTTAGGCGTTATCTTATTTTTAATATTTATTAGTTATTCATGCAGAGCATTATTCTTGATCCTATTCTTCCTCATAATTATATGGCTGAGGAAGTTTTATTAGGTACTATCTTAATTCATCCCACTGTTTTCCCACAACTCATGCCTTTTCTTAAATCAGATTCTTTTTTTGTAGAGTCTCATCAGTTGATTTATGCGAGCTTAGTTACTCTTCATAAAGATAAGAAAATAGATATTTTGCAATTATTTTATTTCTTAAATAGTTCACAAATATTGCATGACGTAGGTGGAGTTTTCAAAATCATTGAGTTGATGCGACAAAGTCATATTTTTATGCCATCTATTAATATGTATGTTTATGTACAAGAGCTTATGGTTTTGATTAATAATAGTTATACGAGACGTTTGATAATTCAGTATGGTTACAATGTTATTAAATTAGCTAATATTCATGATTTGCATTCTCATCAGATATATAATAAGGTGTCTGAATATTTGGAATCTACAGTTCATAAAATCCCTAAAGAGAATTTAATGACTTTTAAAGATGTAATTGGTGATTTGCTTATACAGTTAAAATACCATAATGTGAATTTAGTTCAGCCGACTATAAATAGAAATATAATTTTATCAGGTTTTCAATCATTAGACCAATTAATCCAAGGTTTACAAGGTGGTGATTTAATTGTGATTGCTGGACGTCCTTCGGTAGGAAAAACTTCTTTTGTAATTAATTTAGCATTCAATGTTTTATCTTCTATTTCATTAGGTTTATGTTTTTTTAGTCTTGAGATGTCAAAAATACAAATAGTTAGTAAATTTGTTGCTATTGCATCTGGTATTTCTACTCAAAATATTTCTTTTAGTAAACTTACAATAGATGAATGGTATGATTTAAATCAAATTTGTCGTGAATTGATGAAATATAAGGTTTATATTAATGATACACCTAATATATCGATTGATTATATTGAATATATATCTAAACTGCTTTATCAAGAAACAGGTATTATTCAATTAATAATTATTGATTATTTACAATTAGTTCAAGTAGAAGGTTTTAATAATAACATTAGAACACAAGAATTAGGTTATATAACGAGAAAATTGAAGTTATTAGCGCAATATTTAAATATACCTATAATTGTTTTATCTCAATTGAATAGAAGTATTGAAACTAGAGTGAATAAAATCCCTTTATTATCTGATCTTAGAGAGAGTGGATGCGTAGTAAACTATTATAGTTTCAATTTAGATATAATTAATAATCTTCATGCACAGAGTTTACATAGTTATAAAATGTTAATCAGAAATAATGTAATTAAATGTTTATCTCATATATTTTCATATGCTTTATATTTTAATTTTTCTTTACAGTACTCTTTCAGTATACGTTTTCCTTGTTATTTGCTGAGTTTAACACATAATCATAAATTATATCTAAAAATAAGATGGCTTAAGTTAAGTTTTTATTCGGAAAATAGCATTTGTGTTATGAATTATTTGTATAGATTATCTGCATATATTTTTGAATATGTTTATATTGCAGATGTCATGTATTTTGATTATTTTCAAGTTTTTGATATTCAAGAGCCATTTTATTCTGTTTTACGCCTTAGTGATTTTATTTTGCATAATTCAATTGAGCAAGATGCAGATATAGTTATTATATTATCAAAATGTGATAAGCATTTAGGCTTATCTAATATTATAGATGTGTCATTATGTAAAAATCGTAATGGTGCAATTGGTTTATGTAAGTTATTATTTGTACCGCAAAACAATAAATTTTGTGATGTTAATTCATAAGTTTATTTTATCTTGTTTGATGAATTCATTATTTTTATTCTTGCAATATAGATAAAGGTATGTTAATATACAAAAAGTTTATTTTTAGCCGGGATAGCTCAGTTGGTAGAGCAGTGGACTGAAAATCCTCGTGTCACCAGTTCAAATCTGGTTCCTGGCAGTAACCTTAATCACAACTTACAACAATAATATATTATTGTTGTAAGTTGTGATTAAGGTTGTAGAATTTCTATTTGTTCGCCTAATAATACCGTTACTTTGCCTTCATCAGTTACATCTACAACTGCGCTATCGCCAGCTTTAATTTTACCTGATAAAACTTCTTCTGCTAAACTATCTTCTAGCAGTCTCATTACTGCTCTACGCAGTGGTCTTGCTCCATAACTAGGGTTGTACCCTTCATCTACTAATCGATTTTTAAATCTTTCAGTTACTTCTAGTTCTATTTTTTGTTGTTTGATACGCTCAAATACTTCTTTTAGCATGATTTCTGCTATTTCACGTACTTCGTCTTTAGTTAGTTGTCTAAACACTATAATTTCATCTAATCTGTTTAAAAATTCAGGACGAAAATATTGTTTTAATTCTTCATTGACTAATGATCTAATACGATTATATTGTGACTCTGTTTGTGACTCTCCTAGTTCAAATCCTAAGCTTCCTCCTCCTTTTTCTATAACTTTTGAACCTATATTAGATGTCATGATTAATAAAGTATTCTTAAAGTCTATTGTTCTACCTTTAGCATCTGTTAGTCTACCATCTTCTAAAATTTGTAATAAAAGGTTGAAAATGTCTGGATGAGCTTTTTCTATTTCGTCAAATAAAATGACTGTGTAAGGACGCTTTCTAACAGCTTCTGTTAAGTATCCACCTTCGCTATACCCTACGTAGCCAGGTGGTGAACCAATCAGCTTGGATACAGTATGTCTTTCCATGTATTCAGACATATCTAATCTAACCATTGCTTCTTGTGAACCAAAAAAATAAGAAGCTAGCGCCTTAGTTAATTCAGTCTTTCCTACTCCTGTAGGGCCAGAGAATATAAAGCTTGCAATAGGTCGATTGGGGTTTTTTAATCCAACTCTTGCTCTTCTTATTGCTCTAGAAACAGCTACTACAGCTTCATCTTGTCCAATAATACGACTATGAAGAGTTTCTTCCATATGCATTAATTTTTCTGACTCACTTTTTGTTAATTTGGTTACTGGAATACCTGTCCAAAATGCAACTATTTCTGCAATATCATCTTCTGTTACTACAGGATCTTCAATTTGTAAATCGGGTTCATTTTTTTTACTTTGTGCAATAGCTGCAATTTGAGCTTTAATTTCCATTTCTCTGGTTCTATATTGTTCTGCTTTTTCGTATTTTTGCGCCCTGATTGCTTCATCTTTTGTTTTTAATACATTCCTGAGTTCTTTATCTAATTCTCTAGCAGCTGGAGGTAGCTGAGAGTTTAATAATCTAACTCTTGAGCCAGCTTCGTCAATTAAATCAATAGCTTTGTCAGGCAAAAAACGATCCGAAATATACTGATTAGCATATTTAGCAGCAGCGGCTAGTGCAGCATCAGACATTTTTAATTGGTGGTGTTTTTCGTATCTATCTCTTAAACCAAATAAAATTTCAATAGTTTCTTCTACACTTGGTTCTCCAACCAATACAGGTTGAAACCGTCTTTCAAGCGCCGCATCTTTTTCTATATGTTTACGATACTCTTCTAGAGTTGTTGCTCCTATGCATTGTAATTCTCCTCTGGCTAATGCTGGTTTTAGTAAATTTGCTGCATCAATAGCCCCTTCAGCAGCGCCAGCTCCAATTAAAGTATGTACTTCATCAATAACTAATACAATATTATTAGCTGATTTTATTTCATCCATAATTCGTTTGAGTCTTTCTTCAAATTCTCCTCTGTATTTTGTTCCAGCAACTAATAAACCGACATCCAATGTCACAACTAGCTTATCTTCTAATATAGAAGGGATATCTTTATTTGCAATTCTTTGTGCTAAACCTTCTGCTATGGCTGTTTTTCCTACTCCTGGTTCCCCAATTAGTACAGGGTTATTTTTTGTTCTTCTCCCTAATATTTGTATTACTCGTTCAATCTCTTTTTGTCGCCCAACTACTGGATCTAAGATACCTTCTATTGCTAATTCTGTTAGGTTGGAGCCAAATTCCTCTAGTGTAGGAGTTTTGCTTCTTGTTTGTGTATTATTGTTTCCATTTGTGTTTGCTTCTGTATTATCACCCAACATTTGAATGACTTCTGTTCTAATAGATGCTACATTAACGGCTAGATTTTCTAGTACTCTTGCAGCTACACCTTCACCTTCACGTACTAAACCCATTAATAAGTGTTCTGTACCTATATAATTATGTCCCAGTTGTCTAGCTTCTTCTAAAGAAAGTTCTAGAACTCTTTTAGCTCTTGGAGTAAAAGGTATTTCAACTGCTACAAATCCTGATCCTCTGCCAATAATTTTTTCCACTTCTATGCGTGCATCTTTTAAATTTACATTCATAGATTTTAATACTTGTGCAGCAATTCCTGTGCCTTCACCTATTAAACCTAATAAAATTTGTTCTGTACCAACAAAGTTATGACCTAAGCGTCTTGCTTCTTCTTGAGCAAGCATAATAACTTTTATTGCTTTTTCTGTAAATCGTTCAAACATTTAATTAAAGCAAATGAATATATATTACCTTTGATATTAAATAATAATAACACACTTGAAAATATAACTTAATAGTTATGTAGAAAAGTTTTTTATATATGCTATAAATCTTTATTAAGTATTAAAGATTATTTAATTTATGTTAGTTATTACTTATAACTAGATTCGTTGGATAAAATTTTGTTATCATTTATAATAATTATTAAATCTATATAATATTTTACTATTAAGTTTATACAATGTTTTATATTTTTTAATTAAGGAAAATCATTATGGCTGTTATTCAGTTTATTAAAGGAATTAATGAAACAGTTGTTGCTGATGTTTCTTTAACACGTTCTAGAGATGGTACTAAAGGTACAGCAACATTTAGATTTAACAATCCAGATATTTTGAGGTCGGGTATGGAGGATAAAGGTGATATTACAGGTATGTATTTGAAAGATGATGAAGGTGAACTTATGACTAGAGATGTAAGTGCTAAATTTATTAATGGTAAACCACAAGCTATAGAAGCTATATATATAATAAAAAGTCCACAAGAATGGGATCGTTTTATGCGTTTTATGGAAAAATACGCTAATAGAAATAAACTCTCTTTTACTAAAGCCAAGTAAAATTAATAGGCATTATTTAAAATGATATATGGGTGATATTAAATTATGAATTTTTATTGTATTCAATATTTTTGTATATGAAATTCTCTTTAAGATGGCTGAAACAAATTGTAGATTTAAATGGTATAAAATTTAGTACTCTTGCAGAAAAATTAAATGTATCAGGTTTTGAAATAGAAAATGTTATCTATGACTCATCTGCCAATGATACAGTTTTTGATTTAACTACAACAGCGAATAGACAAGATGTGTTAAGTGTAGTAGGTCTAGCTAGGGAAATTAGTTGTCTTTTTAATAGACCTTTAATGTATAAATTATACATAAATTCTATTCATGCTAATATTAATGGTTTTAATTTGTCAGATAAAAATACTTCTTTATTAGATTTGTCTTTAATTCAAATCTATCGTTTAAAAAATACTTTATCTCCTTCGTGGCTCCAATACTATTTAATAAGTCACAATATTAAACCATTAAATCTATTAATTGATATTTCTGAATATATATATTTAAAATGGGGACAATCAATACATATATTTGATAAAAAAAAAATTCATTCCTTAGAACTGAATTATTCTTTATTCAGTTTACAAAAAACAAATAGTTATTTATTAAGTAAGCAAAATGTTGAATTAGAAGTTTTAAAATATGGTGATCTCATATTGTCGGCTATTGGTTTTTATACAAATACTTGTATTCAGTGTGATTTGTTAACAAATTCTATACTTATTGTTGGCCAAGTATGTAATAAAAAATATATTAAAAGTACGCAAAAGATTTTAAATCTTAGTACAGATCTGTCAAAAAAATGTTTGAATCAAGGATTGAGGTCTGACTTTGTAAATGCATTATATGAGACAGTTCAGTTGGTTAGGTCATTTGGATGTGGCACATTAGGCAAGTTTTATGGGTATCATAAGTTCAATTATATACCTAAAATTATAATTTTAGAGATAAGTAAGATACACAATATTTTAGGTTTTGCTAGAAGTAGGTTTTCTGGTTATCTAACTATACAAGAGATTATTCATCTATTAGAAAGTTTAAATTTTATTACAATATATAATGAGTCAAAGAATATTTTGAAGATACAAGTACCTATTAATAGACAAGAAGATATTAAAAGGCCTATAGATATAATTGAAGAAATAGGGCGTATTTATGGCTTTAATAAGTTTATTAGTAGATTGCCTTTTATGTATGATAATTTGTCCGTTCATAATAAGCTTATCAATGAAATAAGTCAAATTCGTTGTCTATTACGTCATTTAGGATTACATGAAGTTCAAAATTATTCTTTTTGTGATACTTTAATTTCTAATAGTGCAACAGAAGTTAAAATTTTTAATCCCTTAGGTCAAGATCAGTCTTTTCTAAGAAGTAGTTTAATAGATCAGCTAGTTATAAATCAGCAAAGTAATCTTAAACAAGGTAACAGAAATATTGAAATTTTTGAAATAGGAAAGATCTTTAAGTTAAATAAATTAAGTAAAAGATCTAAGAATATTGTCAATTCTTTTGAATTTTTACGTCTTTCTGGTTTAATGACAAATACTGCTTTTTTACGAAGATCGTGGTCACATAAACCAGAATCAATTAGTTGGTTTCATGCTAAAGGTATAATACAAGAGTTTTTAGATAGATTAGGGGCTGTAGTTGTATGGAAAAATATAAACGATTTAAATGAAAGTTGTTTATTTTTTAATTTAACGAAATTGTTAAAGATTAATCGTACAGCAATTATTTATAATATGAGTAATCAAGAAGTTGGTATATTTGGCGAGTTGCGTAATTGCTATGGAATTTCTGCTTATACATTTGAATTTGATTTAATTAAATTAATAGCTTCTATTAAATCTTTAAATCATATCAATTCTATTATTTATCCTTATTCTCATTATCCTAGTTTAACTAGAGATATCTCTTTAACTTTAGACAAGCTTCATAGTGTAGATTTAGTTAAGCAACAAATATATAGCTTTAATAACTCTTTAATTGAATCAGTCAAAGTATTTAATCATTATAAAAATAAGTCTACTAATTGCTATAATATTGGTTTACGGATTATTTACAGAGCTTATGATAGAACTTTAAGTTATGATGATATTAATCGTATTGATAAAGAAATAGGATGTTTATTGAACAAATATGGATCATATTAATTGATATATTTTACAGATCTAAAGTAAATCATAAGCCGGATTTTGTTCTTAATAATTTTAAGATTTATATATTTTATGTGAAAATTAAATTTATTAAGGGTAGTTATTAATCTTTTTTTTATATTTACATATAAACTTTTTGCAGTACTGAAAATAAACTATAAATTACAATCAATTCTTTCATGATAGATATTCTTAATGTAAAGTTTATTACTTTGCTCTTATACGGGGTTTGCCTAGCAAGTATTTTTATTATACTTCTGGTACGCTCTTACTGTACCTTTGCACCCTTACCTGTATTATAGTAAATTAGGCGGTTTTTTTCTGTGGCACTTTCCTTATAGTCACCTATACTGTTATTTATACAGCTATATTATATACTAACTGGAGCCCGGACTTTCCTCAAATTTGTTTTAAAATTTGCAACTACCTATGTTTACTTGTGTATATATAATACATATTTTAAAGAAAAAGTACAATCATATCTTAGTGACTTAATTTATAATGATTAAAATGAAAAAGATACATTCAACAGGTTTCTCAGAAAAAGATTTCGGAGCTATATTAACTCAATATAAATATAATTTACATCCAGGTGATGTCATAGCTGGCACTATTTTTCATCAGGAGTCACAAGGTTTTTTAGTAGATGTAGGAGTAAGTATAGCAGGTTATTTACCAATAGAGGAAATTTTATTAGGTTCTTGCAATGATAGATATGATTTCCAATATCTTGTTAATCATACAAGAGAATTTTTTATTTTAGCGTACAACAAGGAGAGAAAACAGTTATTATTATCTATTAAAAGGTTAGATTATATAAGAGCTTGGAAACGTATTAAGCAGTTCGAATCAGAAGATATTATTTTAGATGTGCCTATAATTAATCTTAATAAAGGAGGAATTTTAACTGTTTTAGAAGGTTTGCAAAGTTTTATACCCAGATCTCATTTAATTACATTTACTAATTATGAATTTATGGTAAAGTATCACTTACCATGTAAGCTACTATTAGCCGATGAAAAAAATAATAAGATTGTATTAAGTCATAAACTAGCTTTACTTGATCTTTATTCTAATTTATTGAAAGTAGGTAAATTTATCTATGGTCAAATTACTCAAATTAAGCAATATGGTATTTTTATTACTATATATGGTATACCTGCATTACTGCATATATCAGAAATAGGTCATCAATATATAGACGATATAAATCATATATTTCAAATTGGAAATAAAATCAAAGTTAAAATTATTCATATTGATATGAAACAAGCTAGATTATCTGTTTCTAGAAGAGAACTTATTTAACCGCCTCCAACAATTGTAATGATTTCTATTTTATCTTGTGACTTAAAGAAAGTTTTATCAAATTCTGTAGAATGTATAATACAATTATTATGTTCTACAACAATGGAGTTTAGTTCAAATTCTAGATAGTGTAATAACTCTTTAAGAGACATATCAATATAACAATTAAATGCTTGTCCATTGATAAAAATTGTGTTGTATATTTTGTTCATATAATATATTTTGTTTGAATCTATTAAATTTTTGAAAAAATATAGACTTATTGTTTAAAAAGTATTATACTTCATTATTATATTTTTGAATTTTGGCGGATGTAGCCAAGAGGTTAAGGCAGTGGATTGTGGCTTCACTATTCGCGGGTTCGAGTCCCGTCATTCGCCCTATAGTTTGTTTAAAGAATTTAATAAAGTTAATTTTGCTAGTTCTGTGCGGTTTCTAGTTTTTGTTTTATTTAATAAGCGGCTTACATATTTTTCTATATTTCTTATACTTGATTTGATTTTGTTAGCAATTTCTTTATTTGTATAGCCTTTTGATACTAATATAAGAACTTTATATTCTTTTGGTGTCAAAGAATTAAAAATAGAATCTTGCTTGTTATTTTGAAGTTTTTGTATGCTATGGTTAATATTTTGTTTATAAAATTCAAGTTGTTGAAATATATTATTTATTATAGCTATTAATTCTTCTGGATAAAATGGTTTAGCAAGGTATGCATTACATCCTAAGTTATATCCTAAAATACGATCTTGTGTCATACCTTTGGCTGTTAAAAAAATTACAGGTGTTTGATGCAAGTTTTTTTTAGAGCGTATTCTTTTAATTAATTCGTAACCATCTATATTTGGCATCATGATATCAGTAATGATTAAATCCGGTTGAATAATTGTTAAATTTTCTAGTGCGTTACATCCATTTGTTGTAATGTGTATTTTGAAGCACTCAGAGATTAAGTAAGAAGCCATTGAATTTAATAAATCTATATCGTCATCTATAATAAGTATTGTTTTTTTCATTATCAGATTGTATCAAAATGAGTATATTATTAAAAGCTTATTTTCAGTATAAGATGTAAGTAAGAATTATGAGTAACAAATGGAAGCAATTGTTTTTTGAATCAGAAATTCCTTTTTATATTTATAAATTGAATAAAGGGGATTCGTTGATATTTAAATATCAAACAAAGTACAAATCGTTAATTATAGTTTTTTATGGTACTGTATATATTATGAAAATTTTTACAAATAGTGAGTCTCTTTTTCTAGCTATATTAACCAATAAAAGTATAATTGATTTTAATTTTTTTGATTCTAATTATGTATATTATAAAGTAGTTGCATTAGAAAATACTTACTTTATTAAATTTTTCTGGTTAGATTATATAGTTCATTGTCAGTATTTATCAACTTCAATTAAATTGCTTGATTTATTTCGTGATACTTTAAGACAATATGAAAGTTCATCCTATGTATTAATGCACAAATCTATTAGATACAGAGTATTTCAATTATTACTATTATTATGTAAGGATTTTGGAGTGTTAAATAATAATAATAATTATGTTCTTATTCCTTTTGAGTTATCGCAAAAAACTATTAGTTATATCATAGGAAGTAATCCAATTACTGTCAATAAAGTTGTGAGTTTTTTAATTAAAAGAATGTTTATCAAGTATATTGTAAAAAATAAAATTTTAATATGTTATTTTTCTTTTTTTAATTATTTACGCAATAATAAAATTACTTAATATACAAAAAAGAAAATAATAAATGTTATAATTATATTGATTTAAGATTGAATAATAAATTTTAGTCTACTGTAGTTTAAATGCACAATTTTTATATTTTACTAAACAATTAATATGGGAAAGGTTTATGATTGGTTTGAAGAAAGATTAGAAATTCAAGCCATTGCAGATGATATAACTAGTAAATATGTCCCACCTCATGTAAATATTTTTTATTGTATTGGTGGTATAGTATTTACATCCTTCTTAATTCAAGTAGCAAGTGGTTTTGCCATGACTTTTTATTATAGACCAACTGTAGCTGAAGCTTTTTCGTCTGTTGAATATATTATGACAGATGTTAATTTTGGTTGGTTGATAAGATCAATTCATAGATGGTCTGCTAGTATGATGGTACTTATGTTAATATTACATATGTTTCGAGTATATTTAACTGGTGGTTTTAAAAAACCACGTGAATTAACTTGGGTAACAGGTGTTATATTAGCTGTTTTAACAGTTTCTTTCGGTGTAACTGGTTACTCTTTACCATGGGATCAGATAGGATATTGGGCTGTAAAGATTGTAACAGGTGTTCCTGAAGCTATACCTGTAGTGGGAGCAGGTATAGTTGAATTATTAAGAGGTGGAGTAAGTGTAGGACAAAGTACACTTACAAGATTTTATAGTTTGCATACTTTTGTTTTACCTCTTTTAACTGCTGTATTCATGTTAATGCATTTTTTAATGATTCGTAAACAAGGAATCTCAGGGCCGCTCTAGTTAATAGTTATATTTATAAATATATTTAAAATCTAGTATTAAGGAATTTCTGTATGTCAATTATAAAAAAACCTGATTTAACTGATCCAAAATTGCGTGCTAAATTAGCAAAAGGTATGGGACATCATTATTATGGAGAGCCAGCTTGGCCAAACGATATATTATATATGTTTCCTGTTGTTATTTTAGGCATATTAGCTTGTGATGTTGGTTTATCAGTTTTAGAACCATCTGCTATAGGAGAGCCAGCTAATCCTTTTGCCACACCTTTAGAGATATTACCAGAGTGGTATTTTTTTCCTACTTTTAATTTACTAAGAGTTATACCGAATAAGTTGATAGGGGTTCTCTCTATGGCATCTGTACCTGCGGGTCTAATTACTGTTCCGTTTGTTGAAAGTGTTAATAAATTTCAGAATCCCTTTAGACGTCCTGTTGCTACTACAGTATTTTTAATTGGAACTTTTGTTGCAGTTTGGCTTGGTATTGGTGCAACTATGCCATTATCTAAAGCAATTACTTTAGGAATATTTTAAATATTGTTTAAAATATTGAATCATAACAATATAGTTATGATTCAATATGCTTACTTAATTGAAACTTTAGCCCCAGCTTCTTCGAGTTGTTTTTTTAATTCTTCAGAGTTTTCTTTTGTTGTATTTTCTTTGATTGTTTTAGGTGCTGATTCTACTAATCCTTTTGCTTCTTTTAAACCTAAACCAGTTATTGATCTAACAACTTTCAATATAGCAATTTTTTTAGCTGCTGGTACTTCTTCTAATATAATATCAAATTCTGTTTTCTCTTCGGCTTCATTTTTAGTAGAACTATCTTCTTCTGTAGGCATAACTATTGCTGTGTTTTGAGCTGCAATAGATGCATCAATATTAAATGTTTCTTCTATCTGTTTTACTAATTCAGCTGCTTCTAATAGTGTTAATGATTTTAAATCATTAATAATGTTATTGATTTTTGTGTTCATCATATAAATAAATTGTTTATTTTGCATGTAAATAAAGTAAACGTTTTGACTACTTATTTTATCATAAATAGCTGTCATGTAAAAGATTAATATCTAAAGGGATTGACGGTCCCATAGTACTACTGATATGTATAGACTTCCAATATTTACCTTTAGAACCTTGTGGACGATTCTTATCTATAGATTTTTGCAAAGCAATTAAATTGCTATATAAGTCTTCTGTAGTAAAATTAAGCTTGCCAAATGGAATATGTAATATTCCACTACGGTCTATTTTATATTCTAATTTACCTGCCTTAAATTCTTTAATTGTATTTACTAAATCATTCGTTACTGTGCCAGCTTTAGGTGAAGGCATTAGACCCTTAGGGCCCAAAATTTTACCTAGTTTAGCGATCGATATCATAACATCTGGCGTGGCTATAAGTTTATCGAAATCTAAACGTCCCTTTTTAATTTCATCAATTAAATCTTCTCCTCCTATTATATCTGCTCCAGTAGATTCTGCTTGTTGAATTTGATTGTTGTTAGTAATCACAGCTATACGTATTGTTTTACCTGTACCCCTAGGTAGCATAACAGTTGCTTTTAATTGCTGGTCTGCATATTTAGGGTCCAATCCTAATACAATATGCACTTCCGCTGTTTCTACAAAATTTACATTAGATAAATTTTTCATTAAATACAAAGCGTCTAAAGGTGCATAAAATTTGTTTTTTTCTACTTGTTTCAAAAGTATATTAAAGCGGCGTGAATGTTTTGTCATATTAAATTTATTTTATATTAGTCACTAATTTCGATACCCATATTTTTTGCAGTGCCTTTTACAATTTTCATGGCTTTTTTGATATCTTGAGTGTTTAAATCTTCCAACTTGGTTTCAGCTATTTCTTGTAATTGTTTTAAAGAAATTGATCCAATTTTTTCAGTGTTTGGCTGTCCTGATCCATTTTGTATTTTAGCAGCTTTTTTTAGTAGTACAGCTGCTGGTGGAGTCTTTAAAATAAATGAAAAACTGCGGTCTTCATATATTGAAATTTCAACAGGTATGACCAAGCTGAGTTTATCTGCTGTTCTTGCATTGTATTCTTTGCAAAATAGTACAATATTAGCTCCGTATTGTCCCAATGCTGGTCCTACTGGTGGAGCGGGAGTAGCTTTGCCTGCATTTAAAGCTAATTTAACAAGCCCTATAATTTTTTTAGCCATAAAACATTTGTTTATTTTTTATTATTGATTCTACTGGTCTATTATAGAGTATCAGAGTTATTAATGTAAAATTAATGGTTTTATATTTTGATTTGTTTGATGTTTATTTTTAGATATTATTTATGTTCTTATTAACCTAATATGAGTCTGAAATTACACGCCTTGAAGGACTTGAACCCTCGACATTAGGTTTTGGAAACCTACGTTCTACCAGCTGAACTAAAGGCGTATTATATAAAAAGATACATTAAAATATAGAAAAAGTAAAAAATTAAGTAAATTAAATGGTTCTAAAAGTTTGCTATACGATATTTATGAGTCATATCATCTAATTTTTACGCTTAATTATATTATAAATGGAAGATTATCATAGGAAGAAATTTAATATAAATTGTATACAATGCAATGTCTAATATGAGATTATACAATTATATTAATAGTATTGTTTTTTATCTGTATATTTTTATGTTTTATCCTATATCCACTAATAATCTTTCAGAATTAGAGTATAAAAGATATGCTCGTCATTTAGTTTTAGATAATATTGGAGATAATGGACAAAAGAGATTAAAGGCAGCTAAAATTTTATTTATTGGTGCTGGTGGATTAGCTGCATGTGGTATTATTTATTTAGCTGCTTCTGGAGTAGGTTGTTTAGGTATTGTAGATAATGATCAAGTAACTTATTCTAATTTACATAGACAAATTTTATACAAAGATGACGATATTGGTAAATTAAAAGTTCATGTGGTACGTGATAGAATTAAGGATATTAATTCACAATGTGTTATTAATATCTATTCATGTATAGTAGATGAATATAATTGTAGAGATATTATTAAAAATTATGATATAGTTATAGATACAACTGATAACTTTCAATCAAGATATTTAATTAGTAGATCATGTTATTTACAGAACAAGATACATATTTATGGAGCTGTGCAAGGTTTTGAAGGGCATGTAAGTGTTTTTAATTATAAAAGTGGGCCTTTATATTCTGATTTATATCCTAAACACTTAAATTTATACACCAAAAAATGTAACATATTAGGCATACTAGGTGTATTAACTGGTATTATAGGTACGCTCCAAGCAGTAGAAGCAATGAAAATTATTTTAGGTATAGGAAATATTTTAAGTGGTTATTTATTAGTATACAATCTTCTTAATGCATCTTTTAAAACAATAGAAATAGTGCCAAAAATGAATTTTGATTTAATGAATTATTATTATGAAAATAAATTATCAAATTCTATTTTTATTAATCAGAATAATTTATTATGTACATTGAATAAATCAGCTGTAATTTTAATTGATGTTCGTCAACCAGAAGAATTTAGTAAATATCATTTATCTAAAGCCATTAATATTCCTTTAAAAAATCTTAAGTTTAGGAAAACAATTAATTTTATACATCATTATTTAATAGATAAAAAAATAGTTATATATTGTTATGATAATTTAAGATCATTCCTTGCATCACAGATTTTATATAAAAATCAAATTAAACATTATTGTTTCAATAATGAATAGTATTATATAATTTATTTTATTATTGGTTGCAAATTTAAACATGACAAAAAAAATAACAGTTATCTTGAAGAAAAATTTGGTTAATCTTGGATCAGTAGGTAATATAGTCAAGGTAAGCTCTGGCTATGCTTTTAATTATTTGATTCCTTATGATTTTGCTTATTTAGCAACTACTGGCAGATTAAAGCATTATAAAATGTTTTTAGATATAAAACAAAAGAAATTAAAAGAAATTAAAGGAAAATTCCAGATACTTGCTCAAAAATTAAATCAAATTGCAAAAATCAGTATTAAGAAGAAAGTAGGTAATAGTAATCAAATTTTTGGGAGCATAAGTGATAAAGAAATCATATCAAATATTTTATATCTTACAGGAGAGAAATTGGATAAGAAAAATCTTTATATACCTAATATTAAGAAAATAGGTATTTACAATTTGGATATTATTCTTACAAATGAAATGAGAATATGTATAAAGTTACAAGTTTTTCCGGCTTTTATATAATTTTAATTGTAACTAATTATTTTAATAGCTTTACTGGGGTGGGAGGATTCGAACCTGCGAATGGCGGAGTCAAAGTCCGCTGCCTTACCGCTTGGCTACACCCCATATAACTATTAAACAATTAATTAGTATTGATTGTCAACCAAAGTTTAATGTTTTAGTTTATATATTTCTTTTAAGAAAGTCGAATAGGGAATGGTATATTGTTTGTGCTCATCCAGTTTTCTATTAGTAATGCAGTTATCATTTATTTCTTTATCGCCTAATATAATACAAAATTTAGCTCCTAGCTTGCTAGCTCTTTTAATTTGTTTTTGAAAACTTGTGTTAGATAAGTCTAATTCGAATTTTATATTTTCTTTTTCTAAATTTTGTATTATTTCCCAAATTTTTTTTTGTGCTTCTAATCCTTGTGTTGCTATATATACATTTATTGGTTGTTGAGATAGTATTAATTCTTGTTCAATGATTTTCAACAATCTTTCTAATCCCATCGCCCAACCTACAGCTGGTGTTTTCGGACCTCCTAATTGTTCTACCAGGTTATCATAACGTCCGCCTCCACATATAGTGTTTTGACGATCTTGAGAATTCATTTTCATTTCGAAAGTTGTTTGATTATAGTAGTCTAATCCTCTTACTAATTTATAGTTAATTTTATAAGGTATATTTAAATTATCTAAATATGTGCAAACTAAATAGAAATGTTCAGTGGATGTTTTATTCAAGTATTTATTTAAGTTTGGAGCATATTGTAAGATTTCTTGAGTTTTAATATTTTTGCTATCTAAAATCCTTAAAGGATTAGAGTGGAGGCGATTGCGAGAATCTTCATCTAAATCTTTTTGATACGGCAATAAATATTCGACTAAGTCTATTTTGTACTTCTGCCTTTCTTCTAAGCTGCCAATAGAATTAATTTCTATTATATAATCTTTTAACTCGAGTTGACAGAGTAATTCATTAGCCAAGTGTATTACTTCTGCATCTGCCATTGGGCTTAAGCTACCAATGCATTCGATACCCAATTGATGGAATTGTCTTTGTCTTCCGCTTTGTGGTCTTTCATATCGAAACATTGGTCCTAAATACCAAAGTTTTTGTAACTTGTCTTTATAAAGTTTATTGCTCACGAATGCTCTAGCTATACTTGCTGTTGCTTCTGGCCTTAGAGTTATATTTCTTTTACTTTGATCGATGAATGTATACATTTCTTTATTAATAATATCAGTTTCTTCTCCTATAGTACGTTGAAATAAGTTTGTTGATTCTATAATAGGTGTTCTGATTTCTGAATAGTTGTGTAAAGATAGTAGGGCTGAAGCTTTAGTGTATATATGTTGCCAATAGATAATCTGATGAGGTAATATGTCTTTAGTTCCTCTTAGTGGTTGCATAAAATATGATTTTAATATTATTATATGTATTAAATATTATGATAGAAAATATGATTTTTTATATATTTTTATAAATTTATCGGGCGAGGAGGGATTCGAACCCCCGACACCGTGGTTCGTAGCCACGTGCTCTAATCCACTGAGCTACAGGCCCTTATGTATTATTAGTATATCAGGTTTCTGATAAAAAACTTATTTTTTTATTTGTTAATTGTTTTTATTTGTAAAATGAGCATTAAATTATTTTAATTTAGATATATTTGTATATTTTGGATCAAGTAAGGATTAAAGGATAATAAAATGGCAAAAAAAATTTTATATCAAGATAATGCCCGCAAAGCTTTAGAAAAAGGTATGGATACTTTAGTTGAAGCTGTTGCTATAACACTTGGACCTAAAGGTAGAAATGTTGTATTGGAAAAAAAGTTTGGTGCTCCTCAGATCATTAATGACGGAGTAACTATTGCTAAAGAAATAGAGCTGAAAGATGTAATAGAAAATACTGGTGTTGCATTGATTAGACAGGCTGCATCCAAAACAAATGATGTTGCTGGTGATGGCACAACTACTGCTACTGTATTAGCTCATGCTATAGTCAAGCAAGGTCTTAAAAATGTTGCGGCTGGTGCTAATCCTATTATTCTGAAAAAAGGAATAGAGAAAGCAGTGAAATTTATTGTTGCTAAAATTGCAGATTATTCTAAACCTATTTTAAACATGCAGGATATTACTCATGTTGGCTCTATATCTTCTGGTAATGATATTGAAGTTGGAAATATGATAGCTAATGCTATTCAGAAAGTAGGTAAGGAAGGTATTATTTCTTTAGAAGAGGGCCAGTCAACAACTATAGAATTAGAAATTAAAGAAGGAATGAAGTTTGACAAAGGTTTTATCTCTCCTTATTTTGTTACAGATACATCTAGAATGGAAGTAGTACAAGATAATCCATATATATTAATAACAGATAAGAAAATCACACTTATTCAACAAGAATTGTTACCTATTTTAGAAAAAATCACTAAAACAGGTCGTCCTCTACTTATTATAGCTGAAGATATTGAAAAAGAGGCCTTGGCTACAATTATTGTAAATAAGCTAAGAGGTATTATTAATGTGGTTGCTGTCAGATCACCTGGTTTTGGAGATAGAAGAAAATTATTATTAGAAGATATAGCTATTTTAACTTCAGGAGAAGTGATTACACAAGATATGGGCTTAACTTTAGATAACGTAGCCTTGAATCAATTAGGATCTGCTAGAAGGGTTCAAATTACGAAAGATACCACAACAATTGTTGCAAATGTGGATGAAAGTCTTATTAAAGAACGTTGTGATCAAATTAGGAGGCAATTAGAAGCTAGTACGAATAGTTATGAAAAAGAGAAGTTGCATGAGAGACTCGCTAAGCTATCTGGAGGTGTTGCTGTTATTAAAGTAGGCGCTGCGACTGAAACTGAAATGAAAGATAAAAAACTGCGTTTAGAAGATGCAATTAATGCAACTAAAGCAGCTATTGAAGAGGGTATAGTACCTGGAGGAGGTTCTACTTTTGTACATCTATCTCAAGATTTGCGAAATTGGGCTGTAAACAATTTAATTGAAGAAGAATTAGTGGGTGCTTTAATTATAGTTGATGCTTTATTATATCCAATTAAAAGAATTGTGGAAAACGCAGGTAATAATGGTGCTATAATTGTAGAAAAAATTAAGAGTAGTAATTTCTCTATGGGTTATAATGCTGATATTGGTCAAATTGTTGATATGTATAAGGAAGGTATTGTTGATCCAGCCAAAGTTACACGCTCTGCTTTACAAAATGCAGCTTCAATAGCTTCGATGATTTTAACAACAGAATGTCTTATAGCAGATCAAACAGACAGTTGAAAAACAAAATTATTTTATTTTTTAGTTATCCATATATTATGTATATAAGATGGTGATTTTAGATATTTGATAAGAAAGTAAATACTATTTTCACGACCTAATATATGCATTATATATAAATTAAATATAGCGATTTCTGTTATATCTTTATTATAAAAATAGAACTTACTACTAATATTATAGTAGTTATATGTTTTATAGTATATGTATTTAAATCTTTGCAGGTATTGTTGGATGCTTTTTAATTGATTATCATGATATATTGACTTTAATATCTTATTTATTTTTTTTTGCATTCTAAAATTGTTAATAGATCTATAAAGATAATAGATGGTTTTTATTGTATCTTTAAAGTTGTATAACATATAAGATTGTGGATGTCTAAGTAAATTACCACATCGTATTAAGAACAAATTATTTAGACGGGTCGCTATTTGTACGGAATTTATTTTATATGTATAATTCTCGTCTAAATTATATAAGTTTATGGCTTCAATACCGATTAATAGAAAATCAATTTTTTTTTTATATAATTTATTATTCATCATTATGTATTGTAATCAAATATTGTAAATAATGGAATTTTACTGTATTGCTCAAAATATTGAGATGTTTAGTATAATCTATAAATTGTTACTAATCATCTAATAGAATTTGAATTAATTTGTGCCAATAAAATGAAATTCTGGAAATGTATCTTGAGCTTGCCTCAAGGATATATTTTTCCCTTTTTCTTGCCAAAAATTTATGATTTCAGTGGTTTTATTTAGTAAATCTATTCTCTCATTTTCATTGATCCATGGTTTTGACTCTAATTCTGTTTTCAGTTCTTCCCATGCGTCATTACGAGGCCAAAAAAAATAAGATGTTAGCGGGCTTTTATTTTGACCTATAATGTAATCAATTGCTATAGCAATATTATTTTCAAGCCATAAAATTTTAAATGTAAATTTGGACAACCTAATCTCCTTAGATTTAATTTATTAATTTTGTTTTTCAAGGTAGTTTATAATTTGTTGAACTTTTTTAGTAGTTTGAGCACCTTCGTTTATTCTTTTTTTAGCTCTTTCTAAGTTTATTTGTGATTTATTAGTTATTGGGTTGTGAAATCCTATTTCTTCAATAGCTCTTCCATCTCTTGGTTTTCTACTATCTATAACTATAACTCTATAGCTAGGTTGTTTTTTTCTTCCAAATCTTTTTAATCTAATTTTCAGCATGATAATTCTAAGATATAAATAAGTATAGTGTTTATATTTTATATTAAATAATTTTTTATGTGATTAATCAACTATTGTGATCTAAAATATGATAATTGTTAAGTCATAGATTCGAGTTGTATATTGTTAAATATGACTGTTAAGCATTGTAAAAAAATAATTCCGAGCATAGGTGACATATCCATTCCAAATATCATGGGTATTGTTCCTCTAAATAATTTCAGGTATGGATCTGTAAGTCTGTTCAGCGAGCAAAAAGGTTCGTTATACCAATTAACTGTTGGAAACCAAGCTAAAGATAGTTTCAATAAAATAGATATAAGATATATTTCAGAAAAATTAGCTATAGATGTAAAAATTAAATTAAAAGAATTGATTATAATATTCATTATTTTGTAATATTAATATTTGACAATAGATGGATGAACATAAGTTTATATCAGTTGATTTTTATAGTATATATGCTTAATTGTGGATGTTGTTTAGCTAGATATTTTAAAATATTGTTATTGCATGTAAGACAGATGATTTTTACATGATTTAAATTAATTTGATTATTTTTTTGTAAGTAATTTATGATTTCAATTATCCCATAATTTTTTAAAAATTTTTCAAATATAATTATTTTATATTCTTGTAGTTTTTCATTATAGTAAAAACTATTATTTATGTTATTAAAGTCTATATGTTTTAAATAAGATTCGGGTAGTATTCTTTGTACATCTGCAAGCATATTGTAACATTCTATTATATTGGTTATAATCAAATATTTGTCTAATTGATTTAATAAGCGTTTTTCTTTTAAAACATCAACTTTTTTTATGTATATATTATCTATTTTCAAACATTTTCTTAAAACTTCATAAAAAATAAGCATTCCTAATGTTTTTTCATTATCTGTGTCTTGAAGTTTTTTATGCGATTTTTGATAAATAATTTCATATGCTAATTTTTGTATAGTTGGATGGATGAGTTTATGTATATTGAGTCTCATTTTAATTAAAATAAACTTAATACTCTTGAATAGTTTTTTCTACAATTTTATAATATAGTATATCTGATTTTGAAGACAAAAATAGAGGTGACTGAATTATATGAAAATTTATCATCGACGTAATAGATGGATTTGGGGTTTTTCTATAGGTTCTGAGACTTGGAATGGGAGATTGGCTATGATAGCGTTTATTATGGTTTTTTCTATAGAATTTTTTTTTCTTTACCCATAATAGAGTTGCTTGGAATTTGAGATATTAGATACAATTTTATTGTTTTAGCTAATATAAAAAAACTATTCTTAACTATAAAGTTGAGAATAGTTTTTCAACTTGATACTATATAAATTTAATCTAATGGCCTCATAGATAGAACAGCTTCGTTTTCTCTATTAATACCTTTCTCGAATCCTGCTGCTGCAGCCCTTGCACGTCCTGCATGCCATAAATGTCCAATAAATAGAAAGAATCCTAGAAAGAAATGAGATGTTGTTAACCAACTTCTAGGTGAGACATAGTTAACAGAATTGATTTCTGTCGCAACACCACCAACAGAATTTAATGATCCTAATGGTGCATGTGTCATATATTCTGCAGCACGTCTTTCTTGCCACGGCTGTATATCGTTCTTAATTTTGTTTAGATCTAATCCATTAGGTCCTCTTAATGGTTCAACCCAAGGAGCTCTGAGGTCCCAGAAACGCATTGTTTCTCCTCCAAAAATTATTTCTCCACTTGGTGATCTCATTAAGTATTTTCCTAATCCTGTAGGACCTTGCGCAGATGCTACATTTGCCCCCAATCTTTGATCTCTTACAAGGAAAGTGAAAGCTTGTGCTTGAGATGCTTCTGGTCCAGTAGGTCCATAAAATTCGCTTGGATATGCGGTATTATTATACCATACATAGTTAGATGCGGTTAATCCCATGATAGATAAAGCACCTAAACTATAAGATAAGTAAGCTTCACCAGACCAAACAAATGCTCTTCTTGCCCAAGCAAATGGTTTTGTAAGAATATGCCATATTCCTCCTGCAATGCAAGTGACTCCAATCCAGACATGTCCACCAATTAAATCTTCCATATTATTGACGCTAACTATCCAACCATCGCCTCCAAATGGAGATTTTAGCACGTATCCAAATACAATAGCAGGGTTTAAAGTTGGATTGCTTATTAATCTTACATCTCCACCTCCAGGAGCCCATGTATCATATACTCCACCAAAAAATAAAGCTTTAATGACAAGTAAAAAAGATCCTACCCCTAATAGTGTAAGGTGTATACCAAGTATTGTTGTCATTTTGTTTTTATCTCTCCAATCATAACCAAAGAAGGGAAAAGACTCTTCGAGAGTATCTGGTCCAATCAAAGCATGGTATAATCCTCCAAAGCCTAGTACTGCAGAAGATATTAAATGTACAATGCCTACTACAAAGTATGGGTATATATTATTTATGTCTCCACCAGGACCAACTCCCCATCCTAAGGTTGCTAAATGAGGTATAAGTATGAAACCTTGTTCGTATAAAGGCTTTTCTGGTATAAAATGAGCAACTTCAAATAAAGTCATTGCTCCTGTCCAAAAAACCATTATACCTGCATGAGCGACATGGGCTCCTAAGAGTTTTCCTGATACATTGATTAATCTTGCATTGCCAGACCACCATGCAAATCCTGTAGATTCAATATCTCTGCCGCTTACGATATTTTGATTAAAGGGCGTTTCCACGTGGTAAAACCTCCTCAGGGAATATAAAGTTTTCGTGTGGTTGGTCTTGTGCTGCCATCCATGAGCGAATACCTTCATTTAATAAAATATTTTTAGTATAAAATGTTTCAAATTCTGGATCTTCAGCTGCTCGTAATTCTTGTGAGACAAAATCGTATGCTCTTAAATTTAATGCTAAGCCTACTATGCCAAATGCACTAGTCCACATTCCTGTAACGGGTACGAATAACATAAAGAAATGCAACCATCTTTTGTTAGAGAAAGCTACACCAAAAATTTGTGACCAGAAACGATTCGCTGTTACCATTGAATAAGTTTCTTCAGACTGTGTAGGTGTAAATGCTCTAAATGTATCTGCTGCATCTCCGTCTTCAAATAAGGTATTTTGAACAGTAGCACCATGAATTGCGCATAATAAAGCCCCTCCGAGTATTCCGGCGACACCCATCATATGAAATGGATTTAATGTCCAGTTATGGAATCCTTGTAAGAATAATAAAAATCTAAAAATTGCAGCTACACCAAAGCTGGGTGCAAAGAACCAGCTTGCTTGTCCAAGTGGATACATTAAAAATACTGATACAAATACAGCGATTGGACCTGAAAATGCAATAGCGTTGTAAGGTCTAATTCCAACTAATCTAGCAATTTCAAACTGTCTTAAACAAAAGCCAATTAATCCAAATGATCCGTGTAAAGCAATAAATGCCCAGAGACCTCCAATCTGACACCATCGAGTAAAATCCCCTTGTGCTTCAGGACCCCATAAAAGCAATAATGAATGTCCCATACTATTAGCTGGTGTTGATACAGCTGAAGTTAAGAAGTTGCAGCCTTCTAAATATGAGCTTGCTAATCCATGTGTATACCAAGATGTTACAAATGTCGTTCCTGTTAACCATCCTCCCAATGCTAAATAAGAGCATGGAAAAAGAAGTAAACCAGACCAGCCTACAAATACAAAGCGGTCTCTTTTTACCCAGTCATCGATTAAGTCGAATCTACCACGAGTTTTTTCTTGTCCAATTGCTATGGTCATAAAATAAGTCTCCAGAGTAAACTAATTAAGTAAATAAGTTGTAAGCTTATTTATACATCACAAATTAAATTGTAATGTCTAGTAATGCTTATATGAGTTTGTAAAGTTACTTTACTTTTCTTTACGCTTATATTAATATTATAAACCTATTAATTAGCAAAGTTAGTGGCTAATTTAAAAGGATTTAATTAGTTCTCTAAGTTCACAATTTATTTTAAATTAAAATTTTTATATAATACAAATATAGTATAGCAAATATTATATTGTCTTGTTTCTATTTTTATTTGTTTTTAATATTGTAATTGTTATTTAATTTGTTAATTTATCATTATATTATATAATTATATATGTAATAGTAATGTTTCATAATCTAAACTAAAAACTTGTATAATTTTATATATAATTATTAATATTATTATTTCAGTAATTTAGATCTGTTTTTATTTATTATTGAGTTCTAAAAAACGTTTTTTCAGAATGATTTAGAACCATTTTATATATTTAATAATCAACAATTGTCATAATTGTCATAATGGTATTATCGAATAAGACTAATAGATTTAACTAGTTAATTTAAACAGCATTTTTGTTGAGTCTTTTATATTAAAAGAGCTAATAATAATAAGAAAATCGAACAAGAATATTACACAGATTAAGAGTAATAAAAAACAACGTAAATTTCTTTACACTTTGGTATAAAAATAAGGCAGCAAAACGTGTGCCTTTTCCCTTATTTATTTATTTTAGTGATAGTAAAATAAATAAATAATCATATATAACAGTTAAAAAAAAGATAGATATAATAGCATATAGCAGCTTAAATGTCATATGCCTTACGTATATTCTAAGTATTTTTTATGTATAGTAATTATTATATGAGTTCTAATAGTATTTTAACGACTTTTGATTTACATATTCAAAAAAGTGTGATTCAAATTGAAAATCTTATTCAATCTTCTAAATATTCTGATAAGTATTTTATTTATATTTCTGATACCGTATTATCCAAATCCATCTCAGAGTATGATTGGGCATTTTGCATATTAGTATTAAAGTTCTCATCTCTTGATGAAGAGTTTGATAATTTATTTTCTATATTAAATTATTTCCTTTATCTTTATAGATATCGTGATAAGTTTATTCAACATAAAACATATGTTGATAAAACAGTAAAAAAGGTAATATGTTTTTAGTCTTAAGAATAATTTGATTGGTTCTTCTTTGGACTTAGATAATAATTCAGTTCATTCTTCCATCTCTTGCTCTAAATCTTATAAGTCTGTCAGTAAATCTAATATAATTAAGGTTTGTAATGTATTTAATATTTTTTGTTTAGCTTCATATAAACCTCTTTTTAGTCATTTAGTTTTAAACTGTTCTAGTAGTCCTGATAATTATTTGAAACTCTGTCTTCATCAAGGTTCTTTAAATCATTTTGATTTAACTGTTTTTCTTGCTATATTACATTAATACAAAAGTTCTGCTCATCTATTAGATCTTTTTAGAATTGACGTTGGTTGTGTTTTAAACATAATAGGTTACGACAGTTGGTATAGTCGTAGAAAATTTTTGTCTTCGTTAAAAAAGCTGTCTATAACTACGATTGAATGTCGTAAACAATATCGCAAATTTGATTCTAATACTAATATAACTTGCAACTAGTATCTCGATTTCTGATTTAGATAGACTGGTCAGAATTGTTTTTTAATAGTCTACACGTTTCAAGATTGCCTCGAATCCAACAATTTAAATTAGTGAATCCTTTTTTTTTGCTTACGTTGTACTAATTCATTATTTTCTTTTATCTCCTTTATCTTATTGAATAATTGAAGAGCTTGACCTGTTAAGAAGTGCAGTTTAACTTCCTTTTGAGCAGATGAGAACTGCTCAGTAAGATAGTTATTTGAATGGATGTTCGGTAATTTCAAGACCTCGGGGTAATCCGTGCATAACCCATTTAATATATTTTTATAATAAACTTGATTTTTTAATCAAAAACCATCAAGTTTTACTATGAAGTATACTAAAATAGTATGCATAATTGAAAATAAATTAATGAATTTATTTACTTCTCTCTATTGTTCTTATTGTTTTCTTTTTTCTTTTTGTCTTAATAGCTGTGACCTTGTTTTTATTATCTTTTACATTCAAACAAAAGTAAAAAGATAATAGATAAATATACGAATTAGATAGATCTAAAAAAGAAACCCAGTTAACAATTGAATAATTATCTGATATTTGAAACATTATGAATAAAGGCTTACTCAAATACAAGCGTATATTCGTCAAAGAACGTGCAAATAAACGCTCAAAGTATGAAATCAAAATTTAACAGAGTAAGGAATAGATAGCATCTAAGAATATTTTAGAAGAATTAGAAGAAGAGTATTGATATACGTATAAAGTATTTAAATGAACTTTAGACAATTTATCCAAAGAACTAATATATTTACTACTTTTGCGACTATTGTCCCATAGCATAAAATTAACATCAGAAAAATTAATATCGAATATACCATCTGAAAAGAAATTAGAAACTCATTCATAAAGATATAAAATTTTTATAAAAATCATTAGATCAAAATAATTAAGTAAACTAATAATGAAAAAAATTTACAATTTACTCAAAAATAATAGTTTATATGAAGTTCATAAACTAACAAAAACGATATGGTATATTGATAACTAATTGTTTCATATGGGCAATTGATTCAGCAAGGTTTAGCCTATATATTTTAAAATTAAAAGAGTTTATTGATAGCTGTTATATAATATATTTGGCTTTATTTTATATGCATATTATAATATTTTGAATTGTAATATGTGTATGCTATATTGATTTTTTCTTTTTATTTATTAGTAAAGTTCTTGAATGATTTATTTTATATCATAGTACGTCTTGTATATATACCATTTGAATTTCTGCGTCATATTCTGGATATGCTTTTTAAGTAAAAGTAATTCGATATAAAGCAAATAATGAGATTATCTATTAACAATATTTATACAAAGCTAAATATCTTAAAATTGATATGATAAAAAGATCAAAAAAATGTTATATTTAGCCAGTTATTAAAATAATATTTTCATTTTTAATTATTCCATTTTTTCAATAATTCGTTGAAATAGATATCCTGTTCCTCTAGCAGTTAAAATTAAATCTGGATTACTCGGGTCATCTTCTAATTTTGCTCTGAGTCTAGAAATATGTACATCTACTACACGTGTATCAACATGTCTTTCTGGAGTATATCCCCAAACTTCTTGCAAAATAGCAGATCTCGAGAAAGGTTCACCGGCTTTACTTACTAGTAATTCTAAAAGGCTAAATTCCATACCAGTTAATCTAACTCGCTCATTTTTTTTATACACTTGTCTTTTATTTGTGTCAATCTTTAAGAATCCTATATTTAGAATACCTGAACTAGGTATGCCAGAATTTACAGCTATTTTATCTACTCTTCTTAGAACGCATCTAATACGTGCTTCTAATTCTTTGGGTGAAAAAGGTTTTATTACGTAATCATCTGCTCCTAACTCTAAGCCAGTAATTCTATCTGATACATCTCCTAGTGCAGTTAACATTATAATTGGTACATCAGATTCTTTTCTAATTTCTTGGCAAACCCCGTAACCATCTAGTTTAGGCATCATTACATCTAGTATTACTAAATTAGGATATTCTTTTCGGAATATATATAATGCTTCTTCTCCATCTCCTGCGCTAACAACATCATAGCCAATCATCGATAATCGAGTTTCTAAAATTGTTCTTATACTAGTTTCGTCATCTACAATTAAAATTTTTTCTTTAGAATTATGCAAACCTTATGTCTCCTTTATGTTTTATATTTCTATTCTATATATTTGTAACTATTATTTTAATTTGAATATATGGTTTTTTATTCTCAGCTACGATAATTATGTTGATTTGATAGATAATTATAAATATATTTTCTAAGCTTAATCTATTTATGTATGTTTGATTGGCTTGCTTCTAGTCTTTATTTAATTTACGTGAAATAATGTAAAAATAGTATTTTAGTTTTATTAAAAATGTTTGTAGATATAAACTCTCTAGTAGCATAATTTTTTTATTATGAGGTCTTGACAAGATCCTATAAAAGGCATTATTATTAATTTCAGTTAGTATTTCAGTTATTTAAATTTTACTTAATTAATTGGTTACTTGATTTAGTTTA